CACGAAAGCCAAACCAAATTTTTCATGAGAATTGATTCCTATTTGAATAGTGCGTAACTGCATGGATAAGCTCACATTAACCCGTCAATTCTATTAACTTTGTTATTGAAGGGAGTAATATCTGGAACTACATATAGTAAAGTATTAAACATAAAATAATAAGTTAATATTGAATTTTATTAACTCTTTGAAGCAGGGAGTAAAAAAACTTATTCATTTAGACCAAATTAGGATTTATCTGTATCGGGTTCAAACAAAAATCTAATTTATTTACAAACGAGTCTAAAAATACAATTATTTAATACAAAATACAATTCTTTTATACATTTTTTTCTACCCAATAAAATAAACAACTTATAGAAAAATTTCAATTCGTTTTTAACTCCACAACACAAGAATTATTTCTGTTGTACATGAGGGTTATATAGAAATATTAAAAGAAATTATTTAATTTTATTAATTCATTTAATTTGAAGAATTGAACGAGGAGCCGTATGAAGTTAAAATTTCACGTACGGTTTTGTAGAGTGACAGTAAAGGAAACTTATTCGTCGACTTTTCCACCACGACCCCCAAAAAACCAAACTCCGCTTTACGAAAAGTTGCTAGAGTACGATTAACCTCTGGATTTGAAATTACTGCTTATATACCGGGTATTGGCCATAATTCGCAAGAACATTCAGTAGTATTAGTAAGAGGAGGAAGGGTTAAAGATTTACCAGGTGTAAGATATCATATTGTTCGGGGAACCCTGGATGCTGTAGGGGTTAAGAATCGTCAACAAGGGCGTTCTAGTGCGTTGTATATCATTATCTAGGACTTGTATCATTTTTCCTACTAATGATGCCATGCAAATTGCTGGGAACATGTAAAATATATAGCTAACCCGTTAAAAAAAAAACGAAAGTTTTACGAGGGACTGTAGCGAGCTAGTACAAAATGAAAATAATGGAATTTATTAAAAATTTATTATATGTCTAAGGTTTATTAATATTATACTATTCGAGAAGTTTTCCCGACTTCGTCTGTGTCAAAAATTTAGAAAACCTTTACCTTTTTTAGAACGGGTTGGGGTGGAACAGCAATGATTTAATGAATCACTCATTTTTTTTTAATTGAACACTCTTTATTATAAACCTAAGGATATTCTTGTCCTGATACATGGAATGCAGGATTTCCAATCGCAGTCTAATGCATAGAATCGAGGAAACGGATACTCAATCAATTATAAGTGAGTAAGCCTTATTATATGAATGAATTATATGAATGAATTATAATTCATTGTATATAACGAAGTGGAAAGCCGTATTCGGTAAAAATCGTATGTACGGTTTGGAGGGGGATCTTCTTATCCACAAATAGCAGCGGGATCCACCCTACAATACGGAGTGAAAAAGCCAAAATAAATTCTTAATCTTTAATAGCTTTTAATAAAATTACAAAACTTTGTTTTACAATCATGTCACGCCGGGATGATACAAAAGCTGATCCAATTTATCGTAATAGATTAGTTAACATGTTGGTCAACCGTATTCTTAAACACGGAAAAAAATCATTGGCTTATCGAATTCTTTATAATGCCATGATGAATATTAGACGGGAAACCAAATATAATCCACTATTCATTTTACGCCAGGCAATACGCCAAGTAACTCCTAACGTAACAATAGAAACTAGACGTGTAGGTGGATCTACCTATCGAGTCCCTACTGAGATTGAATCTACACAAGGAAAAGCACTTGCTATTCGTTGGTTATTAGAGGCATCCCGGAAACGGCCGGGTCGAAATATAGCTTCTAAATCAAGTTCTGAATTAATGGATGCTGCCGAAAATAGTGGTAATGCTATACGTAAAAGGGAAGAAACTCATAGAATGGCAGAAGCCAATAGAGCTTTTGCACATCTTCGCTAATCTCCAAATCTAAATTGATTAATTAAAACTAATAAAAACTATGTAAGCCCACTTTTTTTTAATTTTTTTTGGGAGGCTTACATAGTGAATAGACAGATTATTTACTCAATTCATACTACTATTGTAGAAAGTATTTGATTTTTTTTGACATGATAAAATAAAAAAAAATTGAAATATTGAGTTTTTGTTGAATCACTGTATTTTAAACAAAAGAATATCCCCTATTTGGCATATTATATACAAGATCAATACTTTGTTGATAATCACACTTTTTTATGAATTTAGATTTTGATTTATACATCCTATATGGAAATAGTATTTTACCCGAATGTATTCTAATTCTTAGTTTAGTTATTCTTCTAATAGTGGATTCAATCTATGGAAAAAAAGATACGCCTTGGTTATATATAATTCCCTTTTCAGGTTTAGTAACAAGCATAACAGTTTTATTCTTTCAGTGGGAAGAAGAACCTATTATTACCTTCATGGGTAGTTTCCAAATAAACACTTTTAACAAAATATTTCAATTTTTGATTCTACTATGCTCAGTACTATGTGTTCCCTTATCTGTGGATTATATTCAATGTACAGAAATGGCTATAACAGAGTTTTTGTCATTCATACTAACAGCTACCTTGGGAGCAACGTTTCTATGTGGTGCTAATGATCCAGTAACTATCTTTGTGTCTCTGGAATGCTTAAGTCTATGTTCTTATCTATTATCTGGATATACAAAAAGGGATGTAAGATCTAATGAAGCAACTATGAAATACTTACTTATGGGTGGAACAAGTTCTTCTATTTTGGCTTATGGTTTTTCCTGGCTATATGGTTTATCCGGGGGGCAAACTCAACTTCAAGAAATAGCGAAAGGACTTATAAGTACACAAATGTATAACTCTCCAGGAACTTCGATTGCACCTATATGCACAATGGTAGGAATTGGATTTAAGCTTTCTTTAGTTCCTTTTCATCAATGGACTCCCGACGTATATGAAGGAGTGCGATTTGTTCAACAATTCTTTTGACTTATAAAAAAATAAATATTTTTATTTTTATTTTAAGCATGAAAGGAATCTCTAGACATGTCAAATAAAAAAACTGTTATTCCAACTCGGATTGACACATAACTTTTACCTAAGGTTCTTGTAATACTTTTGTCGAGACAACCCGGGTAAAGCAAAGTAAAAAGCAATTAATATTTTCTGAATAAAATTTTTGCAAGTCAGTTATTACGGGTAGTTTTGACGAGAAAAAAAGTATAAAATTCAAAAATTTTATGCAGATGCTACTAAGTAGTTTTTCATCCTTCAAAAACTACGGGTGTACAAGAAGGGCATTCGTCAAGTGGAAGATCACCCTAAGATAATAATTCGTGGCTATTGAGAACAAATAAAATTAGATGGTTTTCTTGTTCGTCCCGAACCAAAATTTTAACAAGTAAGTATTTTACTATAGGAACCACTGATAAGGGATTCCTCGAAAAGTTGAGAATTTGTAATTATATCTAGCATTCATAAATTACATTTTTTTGTGCATACGCGAGGAGGGTAATAAAAAAAAATAAATAATTTTTTTTTACTATTTATACTACTCAGGAGCCGTGTGAGATAAAAGTTTCATGCACGGTTTTGAATGAGAGGAAAGAATGAGTAATCTCCTTTTCGACTCTGACTCACCAACTCCAGTCGTTGCTTTTCTTTCTGTCGTTTCAAAAGTAGCAGTTTCAGCTTTAGCTATTCGAATTTTAAATATTGTTTTTCCCTTATCATCGAACGAGTGGCATTCAGTTCTGGAAATACTAGCTATTTCTAGTATGATACTAGGCAATTTTATTGCAATTACTCAAACAAGCATGAAACGTATGCTTGCATATTCTTCAATAAGTCAAATTGGATATATTATGATTGGAATAATTGCTGGAAACTCAAATGGATATACAAGCGTGGTCACTTACATGCTGTTCTATATTTTTATGAATCTAGGAACCTTCGCTTGTATCATATTATTCAGTTCGCGCACGGGAACGGATAACATTCGAGATTATGCAGGATTATATCTAAAAGATCCTTTACTGGCTTCTTGTTTTGCCTCGTGTCTATTATCTCTAGGAGGTGTTCCCCCGCTATCAGGTTTTTTTGGAAAACTTTACCTATTTTGGTGCGGATGGCAAGCGGGTCTACATTCATTAGTTTCAATAGGGCTCTTCACAAGTGTCATTTCAATATACTACTATTTAAAAATTATTAAGTTGTTAGTAACTAAACGAAACGAGGAAGTAACTCCTTATATAACAAATTATATAAATTCTTCATATTTTTTAACATCAAAAAATGTTACTGAACTTAGTATGATGATATGTGTAATAGCATCTACCGTATTGGGATTAGCAGTAAATCCAATCATTACTATGGCTCAGAATTCTATTTTTTCAAGTCGTTTCACTAGCAGTTTATTAATCTTATAATATAAATAAATCTATCAATCAACTTCAAAAATTGGTTTTTATTCTGTAGAAGAATCTGAGAATGGACTTATAATAAGATGAAACAACTTATTATGAGTTCATTTAAAAATAATATTAAATTTATTCCCATTCTTAAGTTGTTCAGATTTGTTTAACACCAAGTCCATCAACTTATACCCTCCCAGAGGAATGCTTTATTGCATTTCATCCATGATAAATAAATATATATATTATTTATTTTTTTTATATTATACCATTGGTATTACTTCACTGGTATTACACCATTCTCTTTTGTTTGTGGACTTACCCAACTTAATGAAACTCATAAGGATTATCTATTCATTCAAGTTTATGAAGATTATCCATCTAATCCTTATTCATCATAACTAAGAAACATAATACATAGTAGGACCTTCTAAATAGAAGCTGAATGGAAGCTAAATGGAAGCTGAGTAGAAGCTGAATAGAAGCTAAATAAAAGATTTAGCGGGGGGGGGGTGGTAATGAAAGTAATAAATTTGTATAACAATGAGAATAGGTTTAAACGTGAATGAGACGATAAATAGTTAAATTTTATATATATAGGGGTACAATTGGAATATAATAGGATAAAGATTACGAAGCTCCTCTTCTTTTAATTAGTGGAAAGTAGAATCAAATACAAATGAATAAAAAATTGGAGCATTCCCTCGCATTAAAACAAGTAGAATACTCAAATTCAGATTATATTATGATATAATCCTATGACTATCACTCATTTATATTTGTATTAAACCTCATTTCATATTTTATTAAACTAACATTACTAAACTTACCTTAGATTTATATAAGATACAATGTATCGTAGAATAAGGTAAATGAAGCAATTGGATTAAATTCAAATCATTATTTTAATCTTAAATTTTTTTTTGAATAGTCTGCCAAAATAATTAGTTCATATATCTGTTGTCCCTAGTAAAATAATATTATAGTATTAGAAAGCCTTGATGGTGAAATGGTAGACACGCGAGATTCAAAATCTCGTGCTACAAAGCATGGAGGTTCGAGTCCTCTTCAGGGCATCAAAATTCCACGAATGGGGTGGACCATTGAATAAAAAATTATAATTATAATTAGTGTTTTTCCACAATAGGATCTTCCTCCCATTACAGGATAAAGATTATACAGATCAAATTTTATTTTGTGTTATACTATTCATTTGATACTGAAGGATAACCGGATCCAAACAAATTTAGGGTTTAAAAAACTTGGGTTTATTATTCAATTGAATAAATTGATTGGATTCCCAACATTTCAAAAGATTTAATCAATTTATTCATTACGAATTTTTAGAAAAAAAAATTGTCATCTTTATTAAATGAATTTACTAGTTCTTCCTATGAGCAGGGAAGAATGGTATAATAATGATAATGATGATAATAATGATAATAATAATAATAATAATAATAATAATATGGAAGTAAATATCCTTGCATTCATTGCTACTGCACTGTTCATTTTAATTCCTACTGCTTTTTCACTCATCCTTTACGTACAAACAGCTAGTCAAAACAATTAATTATTAAAAATAAAATTGAGCATTTACTTGTGTTGAATGGGAGGGAAGGAAGAAAGAAACAATGATAAAATAATTTTACCTAATTTATTATAACGGGATAATGTAAAATTATATTGAACAGACTGGTATTATACCAACAGTATATTCTACTGAATATCGTCTTTTATCATATGCTTTCCATATCATAATATGATTTATATGGAACTAGGTCCTAGTACTTCGGTAGGAATAGGACTAATATCGGTGGGTATAACTTTATACGCCCTTGGAAAAAGGGAACCCAATGTATCTAGAGGTGTGATTTTGAATGTACCTAGAGTAAGTTCTCCGATAGATAAAAACCTCAACGTATTAACTAAAAATGATTAATATGAAACTTGAAAAGGATCAATTTTTTATTCTCCATAAGGAAGAAATGGATAAATCTATGGCTAACATAAATTAATTTATTAAGTTACTCCGAAAACATATTTAACTAAAATTTTATTCTCTGAGAATCGTTCAATCAATAGGAAGGAATAGAAAAAGGAAGGAATAAAAAACTTCCTTTTTTACTATGTATTCTTGGGGTTTCCCTCCCCACTCTGGAGGAGAGGGAAGCAATGGAACCAACGGAGTGTACCATGAGCCTAATGGTGAAGAGCCTAATAATTTTTTTTTCTACAAAGAAATGTGGGAGGTACATATAAGATAAATCCAATCTTTTGGGTAAGATTAAATAAATAGATGGGTGGATAAATAAATAAGTAAATTTTCTTGATTGGGTCAAAGACAATTCGGGAAGTTATTCGAAAACTCACTTGAATTCAGGGTGAAAAATATGTTATTACATCATTTTTTTTTGCTTAAGCCATAAAGAAATAAAAATATCATATATGGTTTTTCGGGGGGGTGGACTCAGCACGTGGTGGGACCAACCTATCCCAATATTATGATTTTTTCTTTTCTTCCATCGGATTATCATGCGGAGGAATTCCCATTTTTCAGGGTTGGCGTTTGGATCCCATTCTTCTACTATCTCAAATGCTTTTAAGTGGAACTGCTATCTCTTCCATTGCAGAAAGTCTATATTTACGTAGTGTTGGAAGCAATGTAACCAGATTATCTTCTGGGAATAGAGACTACTCATCTCAGAAGAGAAAAAAACTTTTTGACTTTGGGAATAGATTGATCTATAAAAACTTTGAATCGAGAATGAGAAGCAGAATTCCTTGCAAAAAATGGGAAAGAATTTATTATACCGTACATATTCCTTACGAAAAGGGGAATAAGCGTGAGAAGCAAATTGAATTATAAGAATACTTTCCATCAAGAAAATCAATTAGTTAAATCATTCAATGATTTAACTAATTGATTTATTAGGAGTGGGAATTACAGTCCACTCCTCCCCCAGACTACAAGTGTAAGAGAAAATGTAGAAACTACCATCAAAGCAGCCCAAGCAATATTGACTATGTCCACGTAAATCCTCCTTATTATTCTTGGAACAGGTTGATAAAATGTATATACATTTATATATATATATAATACTTTGTATGAATACATGTATATCATGCACTCCCGATATGGAAATGTAGATAAATATATTATATTTAATTCAATTATTCGTAGTATGAGGAACCCCCGATACTACCAAGTGTAAACGGGACTGGATTGAGAAAAAAAGATAGTAATTCATAAATTTGAGGAATTGCAATCTAAAAAAATTTTGTTAAGGGTTACCGGTACGATAAACAAATAAAAAAACTACTTGCTTTTATTCAAAATTTTAATTATCCTTAATGTAGGGTTGTCTATCCAAAGGAAATTATAAATTAGAATACAAACAGCGTAATAGGCTATAGTATAGAGCAGCACATTTTGTATTTGGAGATAATACTTTCGTAGGATAGCCAACCCGATTTATATTTTTGATTAGCGTGAAAACCAACCCAAACTTTTAATAGGCGACACCCGGATTTGAACCGGGGATGGAGAATTTGCAGTCCTCTGCCTTACCGCTTGGCCATGCCGCCTACAAGTAATGATTGAACTATATAAAACTGAAATCCGAATTTAAATATTTTGCAATACATATATAAATTATTATATAATAAAATAATGGTTTAATCAAGTTTTTACACCTCGTATTTATGGTACTACGAGGAGGACAATGGTCCTTCCATATCGGAAAATATACATATATGATACAGTAGTAATTTGTATTGTATATATTGTTAAATATAAATATACAATAGAATAGTAAGTAATTTGTCTTATATATTGGTGAGTATACAATAAAATATTAAGTTGATAATCTTGTCAGTTATTAAATATCTTTTCCTTTCAAAGTGGGAGAAAATAAAAATACAAACGTTTAATGAATGAATGTTTAGTTAAAGATACCGTAGCCGGTGTATAAAGATGAAAATAGATTTAGAACAAAATGAGGATATATATGTACTTCCTGATTTTCGAAAAATACAATTAGAAGCATTTCATCGTTTTATTAATCAGGGAATAATGGAGGAACTGGATAATTTTCCAAAAATTGAGGATACGGATCAAGAATTTGAATTTCAATTATTTGGTGAGAAATATTACTTATTGGAACCTTCAGTAAAAGAAGGGGATTCACTATATGAATCAATTATTACAAATTCTTGCAAATTGTATGTACCGGCTCGATTGACTCAAAGAAAGAAGGGAAAAGTAAAAGAACAAACTGTATTTATTGGAAATATTCCTTTAATGAGTTCCCAAGGTACTTTTGTAATAAATGGAATTGCTAGAGTTATCATTAATCAAATGTTACGAAGTCCCGGTATTTATTATAAATCGGAAAAAGATCCAGACTCGGGGGAAATTACTACATATACTGCAACTATAATTTCAAATTGGGGGGAAAGATTACAATTAGAACTTGATGCAAATAATAGGATATGGTTTCGTATAGACAAGAAACATAAAGTTTCTATTTTACTTTTATTATTGGCTATGGGCCTGAATGAGGAAAAAATATTAGACACTGTTCATTATCCCGAAGTCATGAGCGATATTATTCGGGAAGCAAAGGATGAAGAAAATATTGAATGGAAAGAAAATGCCGTATCAGAACTTTATGAACAAATATTTGGTACAACAGATGAAGAAGATGTGGAATCTTATGATATTTTTGAAGAATTAAAAAAAGAATTTTTTGAACCAAAATTTGAACTAGGAAGAATAGGTAGATTTAATATTAACAAAAAACTTAATCTTAATGTACCTAAAGATGAAATTTTTTTATTACCAAAAGATGTGTTAGCTGCTATAGATTATTCAATCAAACTTCGAATTGGAGTGGGTACCTTTGATGATGTGGATCACCTTAAAAATAAGCGTATTCGTTCTGTAGCAGATTTCTTACAGAATCGATTTAAATTAGCATTAGAACGTCTGGGAGATTTAGTGCATAGAAGAATAAACAGGTTAACTCGGCGTAAGCGTGTACCAACTATTGGAAGTTTAGTAACTTCGGATCCATTATTAAAAACTTTTAAAGAATTTTTTGGTTCGTATCCCCTGTCGCAATTCTTGGATCAGACTAATCCATTGACGCAAGTAATTCATAAACGAAGATTCAGTTCTTTGGGCCCTGGAGGATTAACAAAACGAATTGCCAGTATAAAGGCACGAGATATTCATCCTAGTATTTATGGGCGTATTTGCCCTATTGAAACATCCGAAGGCATGAATGCTGGACTTATTTCATCAATGGCTATCTATGCAAGTATTGATCATTGGGGATTTCTGCAAAGTACTCTCCACAAAGAATATGATGAAGTATTGTTTGAAGAGCAGAATCAAGATATGGCTGATGTTTCAGCAGAAGAATACTTTCGAATAGCTACAGAAGCTTGTTTAGCAGTATCTCCTGAGGAAGATGAAAATAAAGAAATATTTACTGTGGCTCAATTACAGCAAGAATTTTTGACCACTTCATGGGATCGAATAAAATTACGAATTATATCACCTTTACAATATTTTTCTGTTGGAGTTTGCCCCATTCCCTCTTTTGAACACAACGACGCAAATCGTGCTTTAATGGGTTCTAATATGCAACGTCAGGCTGTTCCACTTTTTGAACCAGAGAGGTGCATCGTAGGAACAGGATTGGAAGGTCAAGCAGCCTCAGATTCAGGAAGTGTAGTTATAGCTGAGCAAGGCGGAAAAGTTGATTATGTTGATGGTAAAGAAATAACTTTATTGGTTAATGGTGGAGGGACGATAAACACAAAATTGATTACGTATCAACGTTCTAATAACAATACTTGTATGCACCAAAAACCTCGGGTTAATTTGGGTGAATACCTAAAGGAAGGACAAATTTTAGCGGATGGGGCAGCTACGGAAGGAGGAGAACCGGCTTCGGGAAAAAATATATTAGTCGCATATATGCCATGGGAAGGATACAATTTTGAAGACGCAGTACTTATAAATGAGTGCCTAATATATGAAAATGTTTTTACATCCATTCATATTGAAAAATATGAAGTTGAAGCTCGTATAACACTTAATGGTCCCGAAATACTTACTAGAGAAATACCTCATTTGGATGATTATTTCCTTCGTCATTTAGATGAGAATGGCCTCGTATTACCAGGATCTTGGGTAGAAACAGGGGATGTTATTGTAGGTAAACTAACACCTCGAGATCCGGAAGAATCATTGAAAATTCCGGAAGGAAATTTACTACAAGCTATATTTGGTATTGACATAACTGCTACGAGGGAAACATGTCTGAAAGTACCTCCAGGTGGGAAAGGTCAAGTTATTGATGTCAGATCGGTTTATCCGGAAGACGATAATCAGTATAGAAATTTTATCTATGTATATATTTTGCAGAAGCGAGAAATAAAAGTGGGTGATAAAGTGGCTGGAAGACATGGTAATAAGGGTATTATTTCAAAAATTTTACCCAGAGAAGATATGCCTTATTTGCAGGATGGAACACCTATCGAGATGATACTAAGTCCTTTAGGGGTGCCTTCACGAATGAATGTAGGACAAATCTTCGAATGTTTGCTTGGCCTAGCAGGAGGCTTTTTAAAAAGACATTACAGAGTAATACCTTTTGATGAGAGATATGAACGAGAAGCTTCGAGAAAGCTAGTATTTTCTGAACTTAATAAGGCTGGTGAACAAACAACTAATCCATGGTTATTCGAACTTGATAATCCTGGTAAAAGCCTCTTAATTGATGGAAGAACAGGAGAAATCTTTCAACAACCTATTACAATAGGAAAGGCTTATATGTTAAAATTGATTCATCAAGTTGATGATAAAATTCATGCACGCTCCAGTGGACCTTACTCGCTTGTTACCCAACAACCCCTTAAAGGAAGATCCAGAATGGGAGGACAGCGAGTGGGAGAGATGGAAGTTTGGGCTTTAGAAGGTTTTGGCGCTTCTTACATTTTGCAAGAAATGCTTACCATTAAGTCTGATCATATTCAAGCCCGTCAAAAAATAATTAATAACATTGTAGCTGGAGAGCCGGTGGATAAACCTGAAACTACTCCAGAATCTTTTCGATTGCTCGCTAGAGAATTGCGATGCTTAGCCCTTAATTTAGATCATGCTGTTGTGAAAAAAGATTTAATAATAGATTATAAAGAATTGTGATACTATATAAATAATGGGGGAAACCTAAATTTTATGGTTTAACGTGAGGATTTAACATGAAGAATAAACATCAATTTTTTCGCATTGGATTGGCTTCTCCTGAACAGATTCGCGCCTGGGCAGAAAGGGTTCTACCTACTGGAGAAATAGTTGGAGAGGTAACTCAACCTGACACTTTTTCTTTTGGCGATAATAGACCAGAAAAAGATGGAATATTTTCTGAAAAGATATTTGGACCCATTCAAACTGGAGTATGTGCTTGTGGGAAATACAAAAAGCAGGTTGAGGATGAAGAAGAAGAAGAAGACTCAAATTTTTGTAAAGAATGCGGAGTAGAATTTGTAGAATCTCGAGTTCGAAGATATCGAATGGGGTATATTAGATTAGCATGTGCAGTAACTCATGTATGGTATTTAAGAAACATTCCTAGTTATATTGCAACTATTTTATCCAAACCTCTTCAGGAATTGGAAAACCTAGCATACTGCGATGTGTGACTCGATTTCAGGTTCTGATTATATGGATTGAAGTAAGAACTGTAATCCCATCTCATTTTTCATATAGATGCCTCTAGCTCTGACACGTCTCTCGGAAAGAGTGGCACGAAGCCCAGAGTCATTAGTAAGCAATTATAATAAATGCTAAGAGAATTTATCTAGGGTTTTTGTAACATGTGTATACTCAATTATACTATGTTATGAGTCGATTAGACTTCGTTAGGAAAAAAAAATGTTTTTCTTATCCGCCAAATAAGTATAATTAGGTAAAGAGAATAATATTTTTGATAAGCAAAATATACGGCTATAAAGTATATCCATCGCATATATACTTTAAATGAATAGCATTGTAACCATCGGAGTGGAGCAAAAACCTAAAGGATCAGGTAAGATGAATCAGAATACAAACGAGAAAAAACCTTATGAGTTTCGGTTTAATTAATCGGAAGGTACCTTTGTAAAAAGATATATCACTCGTGGGAGATAAGACTACTCATAAATATTAAATAACGAATTTAATGTAATGTAATAAAACATGGATTAGTTTAAACTAAATATAACTTGAGTAATGAGTAGCTATTCATTACTAGCCAGGGGAAGACAACCCAGAATGTCTAAAAAATAATGAATTTTCAAGGTTGTTTTACAGCTACTTGAGCCGGATGAAAGAAAACTTTCATGTCCGATTCTGGGGGGGGGAAATTCTGGGTAATAACCTATCCCAATCATTTTTTTGCTGGGCCTGTCACTAACAAACCCACTTTATTCGGATTAAAACCCAGTTCATTCGAATATGATGAAGAAGATGAATTTTGGAACGAAATCATTCCTTGCTTTTTTTATTCTTTCTCTTATTCCCCAGAATTTAATGAATTCATGGGTAGGGAAATGGCTACTGGGGGGGATGCTATCCAGAAACTATTGGCGAATCTAAAGCTGAAAGATATTAAGGATGGTATACATAGAGAATGGAAATTTTTTGTGAACAAAAAACCAACTGGAGATATTTTAGAGGACCTTCTAATCAAAAGAAGAAAAGATTTTTTGGTTAGACGTTTCAAATTAATTAAATTTTTCATTCAAACAAAAACAAATCCAGAGTGGATGGTTCTATCAATATTACCAGTTCTTCCTCCCGAATTGAGACCTATGATTCGATTAAACGATGGTGAAATAATTAGTTCGGATATAAATGAACTTTATCGAAGAATAATCTTTCGAAATAATGGTCTTATTGATTTTCTAGAAAAAAGAACATTTACACCGGAGGGTGTAATAGTTTGTCAGAAAAAATTGGTTCAAGAAGCTGTAGATTCACTTTTTGATAATAGCATGTGTAAAGAACCCATGACAGATTTGAATGGAAGACTTTTAAAATCTTTTTCGGATATAATTCAAGGCAAAGAAGGAAGATTTCGTGAAAATTTACTTGGAAAACGAGTTGATTATTCAGCTCGTTCCGTTATTGTGGTAGGTCCTTCCCTTCCATTACATCAATGCGGATTACCCCAGGAGATAGCCATGGAGCTCTTTCAACCTTTTATGATTCGCAATTCGATCGAACGAAATCTTGTTCCTAGCGTGAGGGCTGCTAAATTGATGATCCAGAATAAATTGCCTTTTCTGTGGAAAATACTTCAAGAGGTTATGTATGGGCATCCCATACTATTGAATCGAGCACCTACATTGCACAGATTAGGTATACAAGCATTTGAACCGATTTTGGCAGATGGGCGCGCCATCCGTTTACATCCATTGGTTTGTGCAGGGTTCAATGCAGACTTCGATGGAGATCAAATGGCTGTACATCTACCTTTATCTTTGGAAGCTCAAGCAGAAGCCAGTTTACTCATGCTTTCTCAAACCAATCTTTTATCTCCAGCTACAGGGGACCCTATTTGTGTACCAAGTCAGGATATGCTTCTCGGACTTTATCCACTAACAATTGAAGTTAATAGGGGTATTTACGGAAATAGATATAATCTATCCCCTTCTCTTCGTCAAATACCTTATTTTTATAGTTATGATGATGCACTTAGAGCAAAATCACAGAAACTAATTAACTTACACAGTTTTTTATGGCTTCGCTGGCCAGTGAGTGATAATTTACGCATATTAAATTCCAAAGATCAGGAAGAACCTATTGAGATTCAGTACGATCCTCTAGGTAATTCTCACCGAATATATGAACATTTCCAAATCAGAAAAGATAGGGAAGAAAAAAAACTTAGTATATACATTTGTACAACTGCTGGTCGTACCATTTTTGATCAACAAATAGAAGCTGCCTTGCAAGGCTTTTCAAAAATTACTCCTTTTTAGGATAGAACACCATTGATTTTGAGATACATTTGTTATTGAAAATTTGCTTATAAAAATTTGTAATTGGGAATTTATCTTAACAAAGTTTAAGAATATTTATCGGTAGCGAATCCCACTTACAATGATAAAAAAAAAAGGGTTTTTTTTACGACGACGGAACTTAGTAAATTGCTCTTCTATAATAAAATGATGGATAAAACTGCTATGAAACGATTTATTAGCAGATTAATAACCCACTTCGGAGTGGTATATACAGCACATATCTTAGATCAATTCAAGACTGTAGGTTTTAAACAAGCTACTTATGAATCTATTTCATTAAGCATTGACGATCTTTTAACAACACCTTCCAAACAATGGCTTATACAAGATGCAGAACATGAAAATTATTATGAAGAGAAAGAATTTACTTATGGACGTTTGGATACAGTAGAAAAATTACGTCAATTAGTTGAAACATGGTATACTACGAGTGAGTTCTTGAAACAAGAAATGACTCCTAGTTTTAGAGTAACTGATCCTCTGAACCCAGTACATATGATGTGTTTTTCGGGGGCTCGAGGAAGTATATCCCAAGTTCACCAATTAGTTGGTATGAGGGGATTAATGTCAAATTCTCAAGGAGAAATCGTTGATTTACCGATTCGAAATAATTTTCGTGAAGGATTGTCTGTAGTAGAATATACAATACCCTGTTATGGCGCTCGCAAAGGAGTTGTAGATACTGCGATAAGAACAGCAGATGCTGGGTACCTTACGCGTAGACTAGTTGAAGTAGTTCAACACATCGTAGTACGTAAAAAAGATTGTGGGACTATTCAAGGTATTTTGGTAGATCCAATTAAAGATAAAGAAATGGAAAATGAAGGGGAAATGGAAAATGAGGAAGAAGTAGAAAATGAAGAAGTAGAAACTTTTGTTCAACCAGGACCAGGACTTATTGGTCGTGTTTTAGCAGATAATGTATATGTAGATGCAAGATGTATTGCTACACGTAATCAGGATATTGGGGCTGAACTTGTCAATCAATTAATAGCTTTTCAAACACAACCAATATTAATACGATCTCCTTTGACTTGCAAAAGTATATTCTGGATTTGCCAATTATGTTTCGGTTGGAATCCCACCCATGGTTACCTAGTAGAATTAGGAGAAGCTGTAGGTATTATTGCGGGTCAATCTATTGGGGAACCGGGAACTCAACTAACATTAAGAACTTTTCATACTGGTGGAGTATACACTGGTACTATTGCACAGTATATACGAACTCCTTTAACTGGAATTTTCAAATTCGATGTTAATCTGGTTTATCCTACACGCACCAAATTTGGATATCCTGCTTGGGTTTGCGATAACGATTTACCCGTCACTATTCAGAATAAAAATGAAATTTTTGATTTGATTATTCCATCGCAAAGTTTGATTTTAGTTCAGAACAGTGAATGCGTAGAATCAAAACAAGTTATTGCAGAAGTTCCTACTACGATATTTCCGATTAAAGAAAAAATAGAAAAAATTATTTATTCTGAACTAGATGGGGAAATGCACTGTGGTGCAACGCTGATTCACAACAAACCCAAGTCCACGCCATCATATTTAGCTAAATATTTAGTTAATAGTATTAATTTATCAGTTAAAAAAAGTTTGATATGGATCTTATCGGGACAATACTACAATTTGAGCGGGATACAATTCTTACTCTACAAAGATGGGGATCAAATTAATGCTCAATATCCTTTGGCCAAAAAAATTGAATTACTTCTCGATTCTTCTTTAGAAGAAGATCAGACAGAATTTGAATCATTTGATTCTTCTTTAGAAGAAGATCAGACAGAATTTGAATCATTTGATTCTTCTTTAGAAGAAGATCAGACAGAATTTGAATCATTTGATTCTTCTTTAGAAGAAGATCAGACAGAATTTGAATCATTTGATTCTTCTTTAGAAGAAGATCAGACAGAATTTGAATCATTTGATTCTTCTTTAGAGGAAGACGAACAAACTTTCGATCATTCAGAGTTTGATCATAACCATGGCATATTTGAAAATAAAAATTGGGACTATTCCACCTTCATTCTGCATGGTTCCATAACGAGAGAAAGAAGCGGCGTAAGAGGAGAAGATAGGATTTCCTTATCATTGGGACGAAATACAAGCACATACTATAAACAAAATTTTACTCTTGAATTTGTATCTGGGGTACCCGAAGATGAAGTTTCACAAAATAATGAAATTTTGGCCTTTTCAGATGATCCTAAATACATAACCAAAGTTTCGGGAATTATTAAATATGGTACAATAAGAGTCGGGTCGACTAGCAAGGGAAACCAAATTGTTAAGGATGAAGAAACGGAAAAAGTGATTAAGGGGCATAAGATAATTGGAAAGGGTAATTTTTTTGTAATTCCAGAAGAAGTACATACCGTACATACAAGTTTATCCTCCATCTCAGTAAAAAACAATGATATTATTCGAGTGGGTGCACGAATAACTTCAAATATTTATAGCCAAGTGAATGGATTGGTCAAGGTACGGAAAATAGCAAAGGAACTAATTGAAATAAGGATTTTGCCTGGAAATATAATTTATCTGGGAGAAAAGAGAAATTTATCTAAACTGAAAGACGTTTTGGTACCACCAGGAAAAAAACTTTTTGATAGATTCAAATCCAATGGGTGGACTTACCTCCAGTGGGTCCAACCCCATAAGAAAAAGAAGGAAATGATGAGGGTAAGGGGTTACGATAGGAAGATGAAGCAGATGAAGCAGATGAAGCAGATGAAGCAATTGGGAGGAAAGAAGCAGGTGAAGCAGATGAAGCGGATGAAGCAGGTGAAGCAGGTGAAGCAGATGAAGCAGATGAAGCAGATGAAGCAATTGAAGGGGAAGAGGCAGAGGAGCAGAATTGGGGAGGTAAAGCAGATAAAACAAATAAAGGGAAGAAATGTTAAGAATATTATGAAGAAGGGGATGATGAGGGGGGTAAAGCAAATGAAGGAAAAGAAGGAAAGAAAGGAAGAAAGACCTTTTGCTTTGGTAAGACCAGCAATAGAATATACAATAACTAGTGAATCAAAATTATCAACAACATTCTTTCATCGAGAGTTACTAAGAGAACAAAAGACTTTAAAAGTTGGAACTGTTAAATATATTTTTTATGAAGATGGTGAAGAAGTTCGAACCACCGGTAACACAAATATTCAATTAGTTCAAACCCGTTTATTATTGGATTGGGAAAAAGAAGAATCTTTCCAAAAAGAAGTTTCTATTTCTCTCATTGGAATAAGAATTAGTAAAACCTTCAAATATTTTCTTCAATTCAATTTGGATAAGTCTCCCTTAGATGATGGAAGTGATGAGGATACGGCGGATTTAAAATATATTTTTAGTAACAAAGTTCATTACACCAACCTATTTTCAAATAATGAAAATTATTTATTCAGTCAACACAAAGGTACTATTCATTCTTTGTATGAAAATCAAGAAGATACATCTTTTCTTATTTTGTCCGCCAATGATTTAAATTATGATTTAAATCATAGCTCTTCATTGACTGGTATGAAATATTCTAATATATATTCTGATTTGTTAGAAGAAAATAAGGAAATTCTTTATTTAGAGACCGGTGTTTCTTCAAAAAATTATGGTAATTCAACAAAGTTTTTAAAATCTTCGAATAAGAGTAGGAGTAAGAAAGGTAAAAAATCTGAATTGGTGAAAAAAGTTACTGCAAATTCTGCTTTATCAGCCCAAGAAACTTTTCAGGAGAATCTTATACAAATAACTCTGTCGAAGAAATTAGGTCTTTTGGGGAATTTGCTTAGTATCACTAAAATTTCGTCTTTTTCTCATTGGGTAACTCTCAATGGAACTTTATCAAATGAATATTACTCTATTGACAATTCAAAGAAAACTTCTCAACTACCTCATTGGTATTTCTTGGATGAAAAGAATAAAATGTATCATTTGATTCTGTGCAAGAATATTATTTCTAATTTACTAAATCGTTGTTTTCTATCTTCATTTTCCCCGTGCAAAAATCCATTTTCATTAGTTAATCTTGGACAATTGATTTGTAAGGGGTCCTTACTAATAGATGAACAATTTTCTCAATCTCGTCAAATTGTAGCCATTCATACGGAATATTTAGTACTTAGATTAACTAAGTCTTATTTGGTCAGTGAAGGAGGAATTATTCATACTAATTGCGGAGAACCTATTCCGGGGGGAACTACATTATTAACCTTATTTCATGAAAAATTGAAATATGGGGATATTACTCAGGATCTTATTAAGATTGAACGATTGTTGGAATCCCGTCTAGTTACTCCAGTATCCATAGATTTCAAAAATAGTTATAGAGACTGGAGGAAAGATATAACATGGATTTTTGGAAATTCCTGGGGTTTTTCCCTTAGTGCTAGGATAAGTCTGGAGCAGAGTCAAATAAATCTGGTTAATCAAATTCAAAAAATTTATCGATCCCATGGAGTACAAATATCTGATAAGTATATAGAAATTATTGTGCGACAGATGACATCAAAAATAATTACTTTAGAAGATGGAACGGCTAGTGTTTTTTCACCCGGAGAATTAATTGAACTTTCACGAGCACAAAGAGTGAATTCTGCTTCGGGGAAAAAAATCTATTATAGACCAATACTATTAGGAATAACAAAAGCATCTCTTAATACTAAGAGTTTTATTTCAGAAGCAAGTTTCAGAGAGACTACCCGAGTATTAGCCGGGGCTGCTATCCGAGGTCGAATCGATTGGTTGAGGGGTTTAAAAGAAAATGTAATTATTGGTGGAATGATTCCCGCTGGTACTGGATGTGAAGAAATAAATTTGCAAGTAACTTTTGAGAAAAGGAAGGAAGAAATGAATTTGAAAACTTTGCAAACGAAGAATAACGAATTTTTTATTAACAAAATTAGAAATCTTTTCCTACACGAAGAAAGGGAATTATCTTCTTTTCCTACCGAAGAAACTATTGGTGGGGAAACTATTGGTGAAGAAACTAGTGATGAAGAAACTAGTGATGAAGAAACTAGTGATGAAGAAACTAGTGATGAAGAAACTAGTGATGAAGAAACTAGTGATGAAGAAACTAGTGATGAAGAAACTAGTGATGAAGAAACTAGTGATAAAGAAACTAGTGATGAAGAAACTAGTGATGAAGAAACTAGTGATAAAGAAACTAGTGATGAAGAAACTAGTGATGAAGAAACTATTGGTGAAACAACCAGAGAGGCTATTCGTGAAGCAACCAGAGAAACTGCTGGTGAAGCAACCGGAGAAACTGTTGGTGGAGCAACCGAGGAAACTGTTGGTGAAGCAACCGAGGAAACTGTTGGTGAAGCAACCGAAGAAACTATTGATGAAGCAACTGAGGAAACTGTTCATGAAATAACTGAAGAAACTATTCATGAAGTGTTGGGAGAATCAGTATCCGATTCTGATACTGATAAAGAGGAAGTGTATCTAGACGGAGAAGAATCAAACAAAACTATATAGGTTTCTACTACTACTACTATTTATGGCAGAACAACCTTAATATTTTAATGAATTAAATTTATTAATAAATTTAGTTTATATGAGTATATTATCATATAGTCCATGGAATTCTTTTATGAGAGGGGAAATGGAACCAAAATATTGGAATATTAATTTGGAAGAAATGATGGAAGCTGGAGTTCATTCTGGTCATCAAGCTCGAAAATGGAATCCTAAGATGGCACCTTATATTTTTGCAGAACGTAAAGGTATTCATATTATAAATCTTACTCGAACTGCTCGTTTTTCATCAGAAGCTTGTGATTCAGTAGCTAATGTAGCGAGTGAAGGGAAACAATTTTCAATGGTCGGTACAAAGTATCAAGCAGCTGATTTAACAGCATCGGCTGCTATTAAAGCCCGATGTCACTATGTAAATAAGAAATGGCTTGGAGGTATGTTAACCAATTGGTCTACTATGGAGAAGCGCCTCCAAAAACTTAGAGATTTGGAGAACAAAGAAAAGACAGGAGGATTCGATAGACTTCCAGAAAAAGAAGCAGCTATTTCGAAAGGACAATTAGCTAAACTTAAAAAGTATCTAGGTGGAATTGAATATATGGCAAGTTTACCCGATGTTGTAACAATTGTTGATCAACGAGAAGAATCTATTGCTATTAAAGAATGTATAACTTTAAATATTCCAACTATTTGCTTAGTAGATACAGATTGTGATCCGGATCTTGCAGATATTCCAATTCCAGCTAATGATGATGCTAGAGCCTCAATTCGATGGATTTCAGACAAATTGGCGTCAGCAATTTGTGAAGGTCGTAAAAGTTATATGAAAGATTAATTGTTTAATTACAAAATTTTAGAAAATTTTGTATAGTCAGGCAGTAGTTCCAAACTTAAAAATTTTATAAAAATACTAGATTTTTTTTTCTAATACTAAAATTTTATTGAAATACATAGAATATATCTTTTTTTGTAGAAAGAGATATATTCTATATATATATATATATAGTGATCGGGAATCTCTCAAGAAGTAAAATATTTGGAGAAAAATTATTTTCTTTTTATTTTCTAGTTAATCCTCAGAAGGAGCAACACGCATATTGCACTATCTCTCATATCATTCCAGGATTTGTATGAAGTATCTGGTGTAGAAGCGGGTCAACACTTTTATTGGCAAGTAGGTAGTTTACAAGTTCATGGACAAGTACTTATAACCTCTTGGGTAGTAATTGCTATTTTATTAGGTTCAGCTACTCTGGCTGCTCGGAATCCACAAACTATTCCATCTGGTAGTCAAAATTTTGTTGAATATGTTCCAGAATTTATTCGAGACTTGACTAGAACTCAAATAGGAGAAGAAGAATATCGTCCTTGGGTTCCTTTCATTGGAACCATGTTTCTATTCATTTTCGTTTCTAACTGGTCAGGCGCTCTTCTTCCTTGGAAAATCCTCGAATTACCTAATGGAGAATCAGCTGCACCCACAAATGATATAAATACTACTGTTGCCTTAGCCTTACTTACATCAGTAGCATATTTCTATGCGGGTCTTCAAAAAAAAGGTCTAAGTTATTTTGGTAAGTATATTCGGCCAACCCCAGTACTTTTACCAATCAATATCTTAGAAGATTTTACTAAACCTTTATCACTTAGCTTTCGACTCTTCGGAAATATATTAGCTGATGAATTGGTAGTTGCTGTTCCTGTTTCTCCAGTACCCCTAGTAGTTCCTATACCTATGATGTTTCTAGGATTATTTACAAGTGCTATTCAAGCCTTGATTTTTGCAACTTTAGCCGCAGCTTATATAGGAGAATCCATAGAAGGTCATCATCAATTATCCAATAGTCTTTTTTACTAAACGAATGGGTAAATAATTATTCCTTAGGGGGAGTGAAAGTAGGAGTAAAATAAAAAGAAGAGGATTACTCGCATCATTAATATAAAATGTGAGTAATCCTTACGTGGAAATAAAGGAACTTTTTTAGGACAGTAATCCCGAGATGCAAAAATTGTTGCTATGTGGTAAAAGTATGAAATTTAACCTAAAAAAATTTTGTATTTTATAATAAAAACTCATTCCTATATCAAAATTTCAAAGTTTAACAGAAATTTATTCTGTCGAGTATACTAGTAGAAATAACCATACAAACTTTTATTAAACTTTCAGTTTTATAAAAATTTAATAAAAGTTTATGAATAAGGGGTTGTATATATGGGAATAACTAAATAATTTAATAAATTTGAGTTAAATTCGAGTTAGTTTATTGAAATTTATCTGGAAATAAAATGAAATATTTCTCGGTTTTAGATGATGGAGATGAAGAAATAAGAGTTACTATACATATTATGCAATGTAGTTTCGCTTATATAACTCTCCTCATTGAAAAGTTATGAAATATTAGTTGCCATTTATTGGTGAAATTAATTTTTTTTTGCCTTTACCGGTAAATCCTTAAATAATGTTTTGATTATTAACAAATAAATGTATATCTAATTAATTTAGGTAAAAGTAATAAATAATATTTTTTATATCTTAGATAGTGGTACTACCACCTTAATAAGAGACATCTTGAGTTACTAACTAACCAAATTAGAATAAGAATTTTATGATTCAAAATAAAATTCTTAGTTAGCAATGAAGAATAGGTTCTTATTAATAATACTCTTTTTCAACCTTAGTCGGAGGAATTTACCATGAACCCCTTGATTTCTGCTGCTTCCGTTATTGCTGCTGGATTAGCTGTGGGTCTTGCCTCTATTGGACCAGGTGTTGGTCAAGGCACTGCTGCGGGTCAAGCCGTAGAAGGTATTGCGAGACAACCAGAAGCTGAAGGTAAAATTCGAGGTACCTTATTACTAAGCTTAGCCTTTATGGAAGCTTTAACCATCTATGGTTTAGTTGTAGCTTTAGCACTTCCATTTGCAAATCCTTTCGTTTAGTTCGGGAAACGCAAAAAAGAAAAATTCATACCTTTTTTTATTAACCTTCGGTTATTGATGATTAATCCTCTCCTCTAATCATTTATTTGTTCGGTCAAATTCTCCGAGGAGGGGCTAGCACAAGTAAGTAAAAAAACTTTTACTCTTTTTTTTTATTACTATTCCTTTTTTTTATAAAGTATTTTCATCACTTTTGTAGCGGAGGGTGGAGCAAACAAAGTATTATACAACCTATTTGTGAAATGGATGGAACTCAAGCAAAAATCCTTAGATTTTTCATATAAGACTATGATCTTCAATAGGATCATCAATTAGTGGGTAGGGCTGGATAAGGAAAAAACTATGTAAACTTGGATAATAACCTGTAATGGGAGAAAAGTATGAAAAATGTGATTGATTTCGTTATTATTTCGGGTTATTGGCCCCCTGCTGGGGGGTTTGGCTTGAATGCCAACCTTCTAGAAACAAATCTAATTAATTCAGGTGTGGTGCTCGGTCTACCAGTCTACTCTGGAAAGGGAGTGTGTGCGGGTCGAATATCTAAATGAAATAGCTGGAATCACTCAGCTGCACTTCGATGGGAAGGAAGTGCATAACCCTAACGAATTACCCCTGGGTCAAATTATGGAGGGACTACAGCATTTCGTAACATTAGTAAATAACTTTTTTTTTTATTTTTACTAACCGACTAGGGAATTCCGTGGAAATGGTTAAAGCTGAACCGCTTGAAGTCTAGGTACAACTGGGGTATTCTTTCCCCACCATGTTTGTATGGAATGTATTAAAAAAAGACATGGTTGGAGGTTAATTTGGTATATAACACTCATATCAAAATAATTCTTAAATTTATTCTTCATATTGAATGAATTATCATAATCTCCTACGAATAACCAAATGAGATTTTTGGTACTGGATTGGCAACCCAAATACATTGATGATTATTTATTAAGGGAGGAAAACCTTACTGACGATTCGACCATAAGAGCCCTTTATAAAAAATTATAAGTTTCAAAAAATTCATGGTAATTTAACGTGACAAATTTTGAGTAGAAAGGGCAGGCTCAGTCTTAGAAAATGGATCTTATATATCATATTATTCGTTAAAGATTGAGCAGGAAAGCCGTATGAATCGAAAAATTCATGTTCGGTTTGGGAAGAGATTGTTAATCTACAAGATTTATAGATATATAATCCACTTTCATTAAGTAATTTATTGAATAATCGTAAACAAACCATCTTGAGTACCATACGCGATGCAGAGGAACGGTATGAAGAAGCTACTGATAAGCTTAAACAAGCTCGAACTCGCTTGCAACAAGCAAAAATAAAAGCAGACGAGATTCGCATAAATGGTCTCTCTCGGATGGAAGGAGAAAAGCAAGATTTGGTAGATTCTGCTGACGGAAATTCAAAAAGATTGGAAGACTCTAAAAATGCTACTATTCGCTTTGAGGAACAAAGAGCGATTGAGCAAGTTCGCCAACAAGTTTCTCGCCTTGCATTAGAAAGAGCTTTAGAAGTTTTGAACATTCGTTTGAATAGCGAATTACAATCACGCATGATTGATTATCATATTGACTTATTGGTGAGGGCCGCAGAAAACACAACCGATTAGTTTTTTTCATAGGTTTCACTCCTCAAAATTCATCAACGAACGCTAATGGTAAACATTCGACCCGAGGAAATTAGCAGTGTTATTTTCCGACAAATCGAGCAATATAATCAAGAAGTGAGGGTTTTTAATATTGGTACCGTACTCCAAGTAGGAGATGGCATTGCCCGTATTTACGGTCTTAACGAAGTAATGGCAGGGGAATTAGTAGAATTTGAAGATGGTACAGTAGGAATTGCTTTGAATCTAGAATCAAACAATGTTGGAGCTGTATTAATGGGTGATGGATTGACTATACAGGAAGGCAGTTCCGTAAAAGCAACGGGTAAAATTGCTCAAATACCGGTAAGTGACGCTTATTTAGGTCGTGTTGTAAATGCTTTAGCTCAACCTATTGATGGTAAAGGTCAAATCCCAGCTTCTGAATCCAGACTAATTGAATCTCCTGCTCCAGGTATTATTTCAAGACGTTCCGCGTATGAACCTATGCAAACAGGTCTTATTGCTATTGACTCCATGATTCCCATCGGACGCGGTCAGCGGGAATTAATTATTGGTGACAGACAAACCGGTAAAACAGCAGTAGCTACGGATACTATTTTGAATCAAAAAGGTCAAAACGTCATATGTGTCTATGTAGCTATCGGTCAGAAAGCATCTTCCGTAGCTCAGGTAGTAAATACCTTTGAAGAACAAGGCGCTATGGAATATACCATTGTAGTAGCAGAAACTGCAAATTCTCCCGCAACATTGCAGTATCTGGCTCCTTACACAGGAGCAGCTTTAGCAGAATACTTTATGTATCGTCAACAACATACTTTAATTATTTACGATGATCTTTCTAAGCAAGCACAAGCTTATCGACAAATGTCTCTCTTACTAAGAAGACCACCTGGTCGAGAAGCTTATCCAGGAGATGTTTTCTATTTGCATTCCCGCCTTTTGGAAAGAGCAGCTAAATTAAGTTCTCAATTGGGTGAGGGAAGCATGACTGCTTTGCCTGTAGTTGAAACCCAAGCCGGAGATGTTTCGGCTTATATTCCTACAAATGTAATTTCTATTACTGACGGACAAACATTTTTATCAGCTGATTCATCTAATGCCGGAATTCGACCTGCAATTAATGTAGGTATTTCTGTATCCAGAGTAGGATCTGCAGCTCAGATTAAAGCCATGAAACAAGTGGCCGGAAAATTAAAATTGGAACTAGCTCAATTTGCAGAATTAGAAGCCTTTGCACAATTCGCTTCTGATCTTGATAAAGCTACTCAGAATCAACTAGCAAGGGGTCAACGATTACGTGAGTTGCTTAAACAATCTCAATCGGCTCCTTTGACTGTGGAAGAACAAGTAGCTACTATTTATACCGGAGTTAATGGATATTCGGATATACTAGAAATTGGACAAGTTAAAAAATTTCTTGTTCAATTCCGTGAGTATTTAATAACTAATAAACCTAAGTTTGCAGAAATTATTTGTTCTACTAAAGTGTTTACGGAACAAGCAGAAATTATTTTGAAGGAAGCCATTGAAGAACATACTGAACTTTTTTTGCTTCAAGAACAAAAATAAATATATGATTATGTGGTAATGCGGGAAGAGCCACAAAAAAAGTTTAAATAACTTTTTTATGGCTCTTCTCTCTCGTATTACCACGTATAAATTTTTAGGAGGAAGATTAGAAACACATCAATTTTTTTATTAAGTACAAAAGAGTCTTAAGTTTTTTTAAGATGTATTACGTCCAATAGGATTTGAACCTATACCAGAAGTTTAGAAGACTTCTGTCCTATCCATTAGACGATGGACGCATTTTTATCCTTCCCGAAAAGAAAAAAATACTATCATTGATTCACTCTCTATCCTATTTAATAAAGAAATGCTCAGGAGTTATTTCTCCATGTCTATTATAGTTACTCAGTGTCGTTAACCGAAAGCATCCACAGCAATCAAATCAAAGTATTTAACCAATTATATTGTATTATATGTAACTACCCCTAAATTAAACTTCGATTTCGAGAGAATACTACTCTTACCTTGCTGAAGATATTAACTCCCCGACTGAGTAAATCTTTCAGTATATTCTACGGAAAGGGTTACAAATAAAATTTCGTTTTCATTTTATCTCCCTAACCCTTTCAGATTGACAAAGTTTATTAATTTTAAATTTAATAATCAGTAAGTGGATTAGTTTCTACACTGAGATGTACCACAATAAGGAACTTAGTTAAAACGTTATTAAAAACTTTAAATTTTCATTTTTATATTCTTCGCTCCATCCCAAATAGAATATTCGCGTGAAAAACTGGTGAGGAAGGTGAAGGGGGGTGAACGTGGTGAACCCAATTTCATGGTTCATTTTCATTTTATTCTGAATCATAGGATAATCAGTATTTCACTCCTTCCCCCTTCTTCATTTCTTACTCCAATTAATCCTACGTAAAGGGGAGGGGTGTGGTAGCCTGTCCTTGTTTCCCATCTTCCTGTTTTTCTTCCAGCTCCTAATCCCCCTTCCCCCCCCAAGACTATCGTGTTTTCCACACAATAAAACGTACTTTAGTAATCAAATAATGAAATATAATTAAATATTTTATTCCAAATATATGTGAATTTTACCTAGACTATAATGGATTATAGAGGTCTGGGGAATAGAGAATGAAGGTAAACTATTAGATAGTTTCACTAAGTTAACTGCATTCACCATTTTTAAAGCCCTCCTTTACAATATAATAAAGCGATATCTATAAAGCTTTATTACTTTGTGGATAACGACGCTACCACAGATACATTATTCATATACTCTATTTTTTGATGCCCAACCTACCAGAATAACTATAATAAAAACCTCTTCCTATTAATTTACTTACTTAATTTAAATAGTTTTTTATTACCCTACTATTTTGGAAGTCTTGCATTCCTCAAAGGGAATTTATTATACCTAGTCGATACCCTCCTCGATTCTTTGCTCAAAATTTAACGACTCAGACTGTCATTTAACCTTCTTTCTATATTAGGACTATACGAGACGCATTGTGCTTCAGCGCTTTTTTACCCTTCGATTATCAGGAGCAAGTTATTCTAGTCACGTCGTAACAACAAGGGCTTGTAACTACGAATACTACGAATACTACGAATACTACGTTCTTAATGAAATAATTTACGATGTAGCTGTGGAGGGAAATATTGCATTAGAAATAAAAAATGTTTTCAATTTCTTTCTTTTAAAAATCTATGGAGAAATAGACTTTTACTTTAGAGGAATACACTAATTTTTTTTTGTAAAATAAAGCGGATAGCGGGAATCGAACCCGCATCATTAGCTTGGAAGGCTAAGGGTTATGGTCGACAACAGATTCCAATCAATTAATTGTAATTGCCTCTAATTCAGAACCGAACATGAAAATTTATTTTCATTCGGCTCCTCTACGGATTTCACAGGGCATTAAGAATTCTCTCATAAACAAATTTTGAGGCTGGGGACCCCACAAACAAAATTAATATTTTTTTTTATTTTTAATACTATTAAAAGAGAAGAGTTGCATCCGTAACATCTACGTTGGTTTATTATCCATACCTAATGAATACTTTTTACTTTTTAGATGATCCTCCTAGAAAGAGAGATTCGGAATTTGTGAATAATCAATTAAATGATAATTGATTAAATAAAAACTCTTTCTAGTTACTTCGTTCCCTACTTCTATTAGCTCTAATCCTCGGGGAAATACTTCCCACCGAGCCTGAAATGTAAATGCTTATAATTCTAGTAAACTAGAATCATTATTTCATAGCTATTCAGCTGTGACTTATTCAATAAATTGGAAAAAAGTCAAAGATTTAGTTACGATGAAAAGAATATTTTTGATTTCTACCCATGGATTTTCGACAGATTAATCTTATGAGACTAATATAGCTTAAATTTTATTCTGCTTTGCTACTCCCCAATCCGAAAAGATTTGCTACTTTCTAATCCAAAAAATTAACTCTGGATTTTTATTTTTTTCAGGGGAATAATGCTGTTCCTATGGCACTCACGGGAAAGGATTTGAACCTCTATAGAAACAAGGTTGTCAACTGAGATGTTGATCGGTATGAAAGACCTTTTAACTATTCAAGTTGTTGGAACGAATCGCACTTTTACCACTAAACTATATCCGCTACGAATCGATAGTAGCATAAATCTTTATCGTTTGTCCAATCAACAATGAAAAGGATAATAAGTCATTATTAATTGGATTGAATAAAGTATTACTATGTTTTTGGACCTCCACCCCCGGAGAATCAATACAAAAAACGTTATTTTACTTCCGGAGATGGTGTATTGAAATCACAAATTGCCTTTGCGAGCTGCTGATAAAGCAATTACCAATGGACCCGATATAACTATTAGAGCCAAAACAGTAAGCTGTGCAATAACTTCTAAATTCATTCTGGTTTAACCCCTCCATTTCCAATTTGGTTTTACAAAATCAATAATAAAATAATGATTTTTTTTTATTTTTACCCATTCAACTAAGTAAATAAAACATGTTTTTAATAATATATGATTATATTTAATTATGATTTGTCCAATCTCAATTAGGATTATTTGCAACTTCAGATTAAACGAATATACAGTAGCTATGAGGAGCTCGAATTGGTACAATAATAGGAAGTACATCCATTTTTTTGATTGACAAAATTCGATGATTAACCCATGGTTGTGGATTAGACTGAACCATTTCGTGGTTTATCTTATAAATAATTAGGAGGAGAATGAAAGGATGACATCAATTTCAGACAGTCAAATTATTTTAGCCCTTATAAGTGCTTTTATAACGAGTATTTTAGCTATAAGATTGGGTAACGAATTGTATCGATAATTCAAAATTTGCTTTAGCATCTACTTATAAGAAAGAAAGCCTGGCCAGTATTTGGCTAGGCTAAAGTAAAATAAGGAACTAATTTTATTAAAGTGGAGAAAGCAAGTGTCTCCCTTTCTTCCGAAGTTCATGTTACTTTTCACCACTATAATATGATTCCACATTTGAGAAAGTCTTCATATTCTTGAAAATATAGACTTTTACTTTACCTTTGTGTTAAAGTAAAAATACTTACCAGTTTGGAGAGATGGCCGAGTGGACTAAAGCGGCGGATTGCTAATCCGTTGTACAATTAATTGTACCGAGGGTTCGAATCCCTCTCTCTCCGATTTCATTCAAGAGTTGAAAATCCATTCCATAATTGTATATAAGTGTTGTTATTTCTTCCTCAGGAAAAGAAAAATTATTTATTCTTTACGTCCAGGATTACGTCCGGGATCATTCGATAGAAATCCAAAGACGAAGAGGGAAACAAAAAAGATAACCACTGTATAAACGAACAGCTTAAGAGTAAGCATGGTATTATCTCCGTTATTACTATGAATAGAGTAGAATAAATTATCAATCTTTATACTATATTTTTTATACTTTTTAAGTAGGGAGGATCGACGAAATAAGAATAACATATTTTATGAAAACCAAACTCTGAATAAAATTGGGTGAAATCTCTAATAGACTAATATTAATATGAATAAATTAATACTGAATTAAGTATAAATACTAAATACTCAATACTCAATTTAATATAATTTTTTTTTCTAGAATAAAATTAATATAAGAAAAATTATCTGGTAAAAATAACTATTATTTTGTATAATCAATTGATTATACAAAATAATTCGATACTATAATAATTAAATATTTATTTATTTACCCACTATGCATATGTACCACCTCCGCCCTACTAAGCAGATGGAGAAGGTGATACAAAAACTTTCCTGTGGAGATCTAAATTAAAACTTTGAAATTTTACATCTTCGCTGTAAATCCTCAATAAAAATGAATTTTCAATGGAATAAATCGTAAAGAATAAACTTTTTTTTTTACCTTCCCCCCAAATGAAATATTTAGGTATTATCGAAAACTCACGGAAGCTTGCCAAACGAAGGCTAGGAGGAAAAAGAACAAAGGTATTATTGGCATTACATTCACGATTGGATCAGAAACCGCATAAGCTTCGGGTAATTTAGCAAAAAATATTAAATGAAAGACATTTTCTAGGTAGAATTTAAGCATAGTCGGCATTTTCTCCAGAAATAATAAAATTTATTACGAGGCAATACGGAAAGAACCTCATGAATTTATTGCTGATGGAAGTACATCTCATTATGAGTTCTTTTCTTTATTTCAGTTTCAAAAGGTTATACATTATACATTGATATAGTCCCCTCCACATAATAAATAGAAGAATAAGGAATTAGTTCTTCTTCTATCCATTCTACAAAATAAAAAAAAAATTAATATAATTTTTTTTTTATTACTCTATTCTACTCTCTCATTCTTGTAATAGATTCATTCAATTTTACTCAATAATTTTTTTTTGTAAGAATGGGAATGGATGAATATACAAATAATGTTTGGTATCAATGACATGGATAATATGAATAAAATATATGGATTGACAACAACCTTGGTATTGGGATTCAATAACAATAAATCATATATATATATAATGGGGCGTGGCCAAGTGGTAAGGCAGCTGGTTTTGGTCCTGCTACTCGGAGGTTCGAATCCTTCCGTCCCAGGCTTTTATTCAGCGTAAGGATTGTAAAAGAACAAAATTATAAATTTATTATATTATTCCACCAATCATAGTAGTGTATTCTCCGATTTTTTACGATAATGAAACAAATATGCATGTATGGCAAGGAAAATATGTTTGGGGTAAGCTAGAAAAAAAACTTTTTTTTATGAAATTAGTCTATTGGATGTATGCCGGCCCCGCTCATATTGGAACTCTTCGAGTAGCCAGCTCTTTTAAGAATGTGCATGCTATTATGCATGCTCCTTTGGGGGATGACTACTTTAATGTAATGCGTTCCATGCTAGAAAGAGAAAGGGATTTTACTCCTGTAACTGCTAGCATAGTAGATCGTCACGTATTAACGCGTGGATCCCAAGATAAAGTTGTTGATAATATTACTCGAAAAGATAAGGAAGAACGTCCTAATTTAATTATATTAACACCTACATGTACTTCTAGTATTTTGCAAGAAGATTTACAAAACTTTGTAGATAGAGCATCTATTATTTCCGATTCCGACGTAATTCTTGCAGATGTTAATCATTATCGCGTCAATGAACTTCAGGCAGCAGATAAAACTTTAGAACAAGTGGTTAGATATTATTTAGGTAAAGCTCGTAGACGAAGAACATTGGATCAATCTATCACAGATGTACCTTCTGCAAATATTATTGGTATTTCCACTTTAGGTTTCCACAATCAACATGATTTTCGTGAATTGAAACGTTTATTACAAGATTTGGGTATCAAAATTAATCAAGTAATTCCTGAAGGAAGTTTTGTAGAAGATCTTGAAAATTTACCAAAAGCTTGGTTTAATTTTGTTCCTTACCGCGAGATCGGCTTAATGACAGCAGTATATTTAGAAAAAGAATTTGGAATACCTTACGTATCCGTAACTCCTATGGGAGTGGTAGATACAGCTAAGTGTATCCGGCAAATACAGAAACATATTAATAATTTGGCTGTTGTAGCATTAGAAGAAACAGTTGATTATGAACCTTATGTTTATCAACAAACTCAATTTGTTTCTCAAGCTATTTGGTTCTCAAAATCCATTGATTGTCAAAATTTGAAAAAAAAAAAAGCAGTTATTTTTGGTGATGCGACTCATGCCGCTTCAATGACTAAAATACTTAATAGAGAAATGGGAATTCGTGTAAGTTGTGCGGGTACCTATTGTAAACATGATAAAGAATGGTTTAATGAACAAGTTCATAATTTTTGCGATGAAGTACTCATTACGGATGATCATGCTGAAGTAGCAAATAAGGTTGCTCGTATAGAACCATCTGCTATATTTGGTACTCAGATGGAACGTCATATTGGTAAACGCCTAAATATTCCCTGTGGAGTTGTTTCTGCACCAGTTCATATTCAAAATTTTCCATTAGGATATAGACCTTTTTCAGGTTATGAAGGTACTAATCAAATAGCTGATTCAGTTTATAATTCATTCATTCCGGGCATGGAAGATCATTTTATAGATCTATTTGGTGGTCATGATACCAAAGAAGTTATTATGAAATCATTATGTACAGAAAAAGGTGTGATTTGGGATCCTGAGAGTCAATTAGAATTGAGTAAAATCCCGAGCTTTATGAGAAGCAAAATTAAAAGAAAAATTGATAAATTTGCGGTACATAATGGCTTTACAAAGATTAATATAAAAATAATGTATGCTGCTCTTATATGCTTATAAGAAATTTTATTAAGTCTTTGAAACAGAATTAAAACCTAATGAATAATTGACTATTCCAATTATTGGTATAACAAAAAATTGAAAATCTTTTGCTAGACTTTCCAACAACCAAAATTACTAATTTTTTTTCTGACTATTCCACAAAATATTTCAGTCTTTGTTTGGGGGTTTAACAATATGATGAAAATAAATAATATAAATTTTTCTTAAATTACGTCATATTATTAATTTTTTCATCGCATACTCACTTACACATTTATAAAAATTTTAATTTTTATGGTAAAACTTCGTTTGAAACAATATGGTGGAAAGCAACGTGCGATTTGAATATCATGATTGGTTTCGCGGATCAAAACATCCGCCGTTTCCTCCTAAGACGGAAATGTTCCTACCTCAACATTGATTTTAATTTTATAAGATTCTTCCAAAATGAAGCTTGAGTAATAATGTAGGATCCTTTCTATAACTTGTGAGTTGGGAGGATGATCTAGGGTTAACGTGAATAAAAAAGCTATTAAACTTTGTTAATCTACACCTTTATCCTCTCCGAAGATTAAATTTTCTAAATTACTCTTTTTTTTTTTATTTTCACAAATAAGAAAAATATCATTCTTGATATGATAACGGAGTCCATAAAGGAATGCATTAATTAATTAATAATTGTTATGATTAATTTAAGTGGATGAAAAAAATTGAGTTGCTTCAATTTTTTCATCCTAGACCTTAAACCACCAGAGTAGAACTTGAACCTAACGATTAAAAATAATTGTAGAATCAGTTTAAAAACAAGAAAATCCTATATGTTCGAATTACTAGATGAGGGTAGAAGTGTTATGAATCTCTAGTATTAATAATACAAGTGGGTGGAAGACGACTCAATAAGTGAGAAAATACACTAAATTGTCAAAAAAACATACTTGAGTTACGGGGATAATCCCTAGGCTAATCTTATAATTCTAACTTAAGCCATATGAAGATAAAACTTCATATATGGTTTTGCTGGGGGGAAAACTTCTAGTATGCCTATCCCGATAAGCTACTTACCGAATCGTTGCAATTGACGCTCGATCTCGAGGGTAGGGAAGAGCTATTCAGGAAGTTGGTTCTTATGATCCAATAAAAGATCAAACCCAGTGAAATATGCCTACCATTGTTTATTTTATTGAACGGGGAGCGCAACCCACAGAAACTGTTAAGGATATTTTGCAAAAAGCCGAGATATTTGCACAACTAAGAGCTAAATCCTAGTATAAATGATGAGTCCAGTGTTTGGTCCTATTCAATTATTCTTTTACTACCCATTTTTTTCTCTCTTATTTTATGTTTATTTAACAGTTTATCCTCGAATTTCAAATGTTATTAATATAACCAATATAACCAACTTTTTCTTCATTTTAATAGGATGGATGAAGAATCGATATCAATAAGTAAATACGTAAGATAATAAGCTTTTGCTTATTATCCTATTGAATCACCTCTACGTAGAGTAGCGTAAGACCCATATACTTATTTTAAGATAAAAAAAAATTATGAGATAAGTGCTACTTCGATAAGTGATTATTCGTCAAACATTAATTGGATTGACAATAACGATTTATGCAAATATAATATTTTTGTAGCATCCCTTTCGGTTAACCCACCTATAACCAACCATAACTTATGTGTTTAATATGGATTCATCACGAGAGTAATAGTAACAGAATTCGGGGTGGTAACGAATATGCATAAAATGAATTTGCTCATTCTTAATTATTGAAAATAATTGTTTCGATTCATACATCCAATTCTTGTATTAATATATATATATATTTTTTCCAGTATGTTCATCATTTCATTATTAGAAATGAAAATGGGTTGCTAACTCAATGGTAGAGTACTCGGCTTTTAAGTGCGACTAGGGAGTTTTACATATTTAGATGAAATAAGAATATCATCCAAACCATTGGCAAGGTTTGTGAAACTGCGACTAATCCTGAAGGGAAACTTAGCGGAAAAAACAGCATGTCGTTTATATTCCAAATTCTTCATCAGGCTTAAATTAATAATATTCTTTCTCATCAGGGAATGAGAAAAAGTACTTAAAAAAGGTACTTTATTAAATATGGATTTATTAACTAAACAAAAAAAGGAGTTAATGGATAAAGCTATATGGCTTGAATCATAGGTAAAACCAGAAGAACGAGCTTCTGTTAAAAGAGAATTATTCCAAGAATTCCCTACTAATTGAAAGTTAAAGGTAAATTAGTAGCCAATATGGGAAAGGTTGGTCCCCACTAAGGGGATTTCCTTACCACAGGGAGTGAATCCTAAATACTCAGATAAAAATATATGAAAAAGTGACCAGTATGCTGACCAAATAGAGTAATTTATAAGTCAGGAGAGCAATCGGTTAGAAAAACGAGTTTTTTATTAAAAATAAATAAGTATTTTGACAAAGAATCAAATGAATTTTGGATATAGATTATTCGGGAAAATCTCCATTTCCGAATAAATAACAATTTCTTTGGTCTTTGCACAGATTGCACTATGTATTATTTCCTACCCTAAGAGGTTACTCTAGTGAGAACCATGGCTTGGGTTTTAGCCAGGATTGATAAGCTACGAATGAATCAAACAAATATTTTCTGGCAAAAACGCTTTTTGTATTTACTTCTTTTCCAAGAGGATATTCACGCAATTGCTTGCAATCGTTTTTCAAAAAAAAAGAATTGGGTCCAAAAAAAATTGACGATTCAAGTCTCAACAATCATTTTAGTTTCATAACTAGAAAACGTCTAATCAGTAAGATACGTCAACAAAACCTTTTAGAAACTTTAGCCTTATGGATAAATAAATATTTAAGCGGGGGAGGACATAATAAAAAAAACCAATCCTTTGATTACTGTATCAATTATTACTTTGAATCAATCCGAGAAGTCCTGACCTCAGTTTTGCAAATTGTACAATTACAACCCTTGCTAGAAGAAATTAATGAATTGAATAGTTTTCAATCTATTCATTCCATATTCCCTTCTATGGAGGACCATTTTTCACATCGTCATCATTTCTCAGATATAAAAATACCTTATTTTATTCATCCAGAAATTCTTATACGAATTTTTCGTCGACGAATTCAAGATGCTCCTTTTTCACACTTATTACGATTTGTTTTTTACGAGTATCAAAATATCATTGTATTAGATAAATCCATTCCTCTATCATGGAAAGAAATAAGTAAATTATCCACATTTTTATGGAATTATTATGTCCACGAATTTGAATCCACTTTGGTTTCTCTTTGGAAACGAACTTTCCATTTCAATTCGTTCCCCTACGGAGCTTTACTCGATCGAACCCAATCTATTCGGAAAGTTAAGCATATAGAAAAACTACCACATTTTAAGAAGTCACCACGGATCATTATTTTATCAGGGAATATCCCCCTATGCGTAAAAAAATACTCCATTCATTATGTGAGATATGAAAATAATCTTATGATAGCTTTAAAAGGTACTAAATTTTTGGTCCATAAATGGAAATGTTATATAATAAGATTTTGGCAATATTATTTTCATTGTTGGTTTAAACCATGCAGGGTATCTCCAAGAGAATCATCCAAAGAGTGTCTGACTTTTCTGGGTTATATTCTTGGTATCCGGCCTCAAATTATTGTGGTTCAAGCCAAAATGATAAATAATTTACCTATTACTAGTATTATTAGCAAAGAATTATGTGCTATAATTCCGGTTTTCCATTCAATTAAATTATTAGCTAGAGAAAAATTTTGTAACACTTTGGGACATCCAATTGGTAAATTAGCTTGGACTACTTCTGAAGATGATGACATTCCTAACCAATTTAATCACATTTGGAAAAATATTTTCTATTATTATAGTGGGTGCCTAAATAGGAATGGCTTGTATCAAATACAGTATATACTCCGATTTTCATGTGCAAAAACTTTGGCTTGTAAACATAAAAGTACGATACGTGTCGTATGGAAAAAATATGGTTCAAGAAGACTATTTCCAAGATATTCATCTTACAAAGAACGGGAATCCCCGTTTCTTTCCAGGGTTTATTCCCATAAAAAAAGATTCTGGTATTTAGATGTTATTCAAGTAGATTTTATAGCAGACTCATTGCAGAAGGGGAGAATACCCGAATTCAAAACTAATTTTACTAACAAGAAGCTTATTAAGCAATTGCCGGAACAAACTCAATATGATTCTGTAATTCTGTAGAAGAACCAAGTATGATGAGAAATAAATACATAGAGAGAGCCGTGTGCAATGAAAATTGCAAGCACGGTTTGAGAAGAGGTGTTTTTATCTCAGTTAAAGAGTAACTTATCTACTTTCATCCGACGAGTTCCGGGTTCGAGTCCCGGGCGACCCAAAATTTTTTCATAATCAAAAAATATTTAATGCATCTATTTATTTCTCGGACACTAAACATATGAATAAAGGGTAGTCTTCTTCCATCGAATAAAACAAAAATGAAAGACTATTTGCTGCGTCACCTTCATAGACAAGTGATGATGCCACGTAGGTAAATGCATGTTCTGTCCCTTCTTCTCCCTCTATTTAAGCAATCCAATCATCGTTTTCGATCTTCACTATGGGATTCCATTATTAGACGATGGGTTGACACAAAAAGAAAGATTGTGTAATATTATGGAATAACAAGTTATATGCTTGGGGAACTTATTATCACTTTATAAAAAACTAAGTTTTACCATGACCGCAACTTTAGAAAGACGCGAAAGCGCAAGCTTATGGGGTCGTTTCTGCGACTGGGTCACCAGCACTGAAAACCGACTTTACATTGGATGGTTCGGTGTATTGATGATCCCTACCCTATTAACTGCAACCGCTGTATTCATAATTGCTTTCATCGCAGCTCCTCCAGTAGATATTGATGGTATCCGTGAGCCCGTATCCGGTTCTCTTCTTTACGGAAACAATATTATTTCTGGTGCTATCATTCCTACTTCTGCTGCGATTGGTTTGCACTTCTACCCTATCTGGGAAGCAGCTTCCGTGGATGAATGGTTATACAATGGCGGTCCTTACGAATTAATTGTTCTTCACTTCTTGCTTGGCGTAGCTTGCTACATGGGTCGTGAGTGGGAACTCAGCTTCCGTTTAGGTATGCGTCCTTGGATCGCTGTTGCATACTCAGCTCCTGTTGCAGCTGCTGCCGCTGTTTTCTTGATTTACCCCATTGGTCAAGGAAGCTTTTCTGACGGTATGCCTCTAGGAATCTCTGGTACCTTTAACTTCATGATCGTGTTCCAAGCTGAGCACAACATACTTATGCATCCATTCCACATGTTGGGTGTAGCTGGCGTATTTGGCGGCTCTCTATTCAGTGCTATGCATGGTTCCTTGGTAACTTCCAGTTTGATCCGAGAAACTACTGAGAATGAGTCTGCTAATGCAGGTTACAAGTTTGGTCAGGAGGAAGAAACATACAACATCGTAGCTGCTCACGGTTACTTTGGTCGATTGATTTTCCAATATGCTAGCTTTAACAACTCTCGTTCCCTACATTTCTTCTTAGCGGCTTGGCCCGTAGTAGGTATTTGGTTCACCGCTTTAGGCATTAGCACTATGGCTTTCAACCTAAATGGTTTCAATTTTAACCAATCCGTAGTTGACAGCCAAGGCCGTGTAATTAATACTTGGGCTGACATTATCAACCGTGCTAACCTTGGTATGGAAGTTATGCATGAACGTAATGCTCACAACTTCCCTCTAGACTTAGCTTCTGTTGAAGCTCCTTCTGTAAATGGCTAATATCCTTATTGGTTATTAGTCTTTACCCATAGGAAAAAATAATGACTCAGTTCTCACTTTATGTTGGCCAGGCAGGAAGGCTAGGATCATAACTAAAATATGATAATAACCTTTATTTAATGAAATAATGACCTTAGATATACTTAAAATAAAAGTATCTCTAAGGTCATTATTCTTATAGTAACATATACATTAGGGTAAGCATTTAACTATTTAATAAAAAAGGACGGCGGATGTAGCCAAGTGGATTAAGGCAGTGGATTGTGAATCCACCATGCGCGGGTTCAATCCCCGTCGTTCGCCCAGTAATGGAGAATATAAAGAATAAAATGGTGAATCAGATTGTTCTTTCTCGCTCGGTAAAAAAACTAATTAAAGTATTTTATCTATATTATTATAAATCTCGTTTTCCAAATTGATTAACAAGTTTTACATGTTCCCATCCATCCGACGCACCTCCTAAAATTGACATCGTAACTTAATAATAACATTAAAATAATGTGTTTCATGCATATTAATCGTAGAAAGAGATAAAAGAATTTATTATTAAATTTTATCAAGTTTAAAAATTTTAATAAACTTTAATAATATTTAATAATATTATATTAATTTCGTAGGACATACATAAAATAGTTAGATAAATTTGACAATTTTTTTTATTTTTTTCCACCCTCCCCCACCCTTTTTTTGAAAATACCCGGTAATACTTAGTAATTGAGTAGAATAAGATTGAAAAAAAAAAGAAGATTATTCGTGAGGTATTAAGATCCGGAAAAGTACAAAACCCTCAGTATTTATTTAATTTATGGACAAATTGTAATTCTTTTAGATTGTCGACCAAGATTATATTCAACTGGGAACACCTCATTAAGCTCCTCGATCCTCGAATTATTATTCTATTAATCCCACGCGATATACGTGGTTTTAGAAGTCACATATCATTTATTTGTTTAGTACTATTCACATTACCAATCTTTATGCATGGTTTTAATAGAAAAGGTTTGCTAGAAACGAAACATTTGTATTTGTCGCAAGTGGTTGATGAACATACAAATAATGGTGAATGTAAAAACACAACGCAAGAAGAATGTTTTAAGTTTTTAAAATATCTTGATATTTCCCCGCATAACTCCTTTATTTATTATCGAGGAAGTGAAAAATATATAAGTTACCTGCCAGGTTTAGAAGAAGGTGTTGTTTCTACTGAACACGGGATAAGCAACAATATAGGCATTATGCCGCCTGTATATGATCAGATTAAACTTTTGGGTTTACAATGGTGGAAAGATTGTGTCATAGAAGGAATTTTTCCTAGTCGTGGAGCATATGGAGAAGAGTGTATAAGTAATAATAATTTTATCTATCCCGAATATAAAAATACAGAGGACATTAAATATTTTTTTGAATTTTATGGAGAAGCAAAAGCTTGGGAAATTAATGTTTCGGATTCAAAAAGTGGAGGAAATACCAAATTTTCAATAGATTTAGCTTTAGATTTAACTGAAAAGCGGTATTTGAATCGTAACAAAAAAAATTTTGAATGGCTTTTCGATAAAATGAGTATAAACCACATACATATTGACAAGCAACTAATAAACAATTCTTCAACTTTTTGGGATCTTTCTCCCCCCGCCAGGGTTGAACGGAACAACACGAAATCAAAATTGTTTTCAAAGTGTTTCTCAAAAGATTCGTCAATTTGTCGGATAGAGAAACGCTTTACGGAAGGCATAAAATATCTAATGGAGAATTTATTTTACGAAGGGGAAAAAATAATAATTGATAATTTTCCAAAATCAATTTCTTATGCTTTTTCAGACGTATCGTCGGTGGACGAACCAAGTATGGGTTTCCACACCACTGAAGAACCTCTCAATAATAATAAATTTGGATTTGACAAAAAATACCGAAATGTGTTTCTAAAATATTCTGTACGATCAGACGGTAATAGAATAGTTGATGCGTGGAATACAAGAAATAAATTTAAAAATTTTTGCTTAAACTGTTTTGTTTTACCAGATGCTGGATCTTGTACTATTCGTAGAAAACCATTGAATATAAACAAATTAGATTTTATTATATTTATGAACTGGGACATCTCCAGGAATATTTTCCTTTTCCCCCGGCTTATCCCCCACAAATGCAACAGACATTACATATTCCACTTTCTTATAAAATATAAAAAAGGATTGGTAATAAAGATAAATCAATTCTATCTTTCGATTACCAAGTCTAATCATATTTACGAGAGTAATGAACTTCCCCTTGGTGTAGAGTATGCAACAGAAAATTTTTTTCATTGTATCGCAAATCACGGAACCGGAACTCCAAGTTGGTACAAATCAATTATTAATATTAAGGAATTTTTTTTTACAGATTTAAAAAAATCATTAAGTAGTTCATACTTAAAGTACGAATCAATTTATTTTTTGAAGTATTGGATTGATGAGGGACTTCAAAAAGGGAAAAGTTTTAATAATATAGCGAGAAATACGATTAACCAACATTCATTAAATGGGGTTAAGGGTGTAAGAAAAGGGTTTTATTTCTACAAAGGCAATAAATACGTTAATTGGAATCTGAACTTATATGAATGGTCTGATCATCGGACTAATCGTAACTTTAAAAGATCTCCAAAAAGATTTATTTGTGGAAATAACTATTTAAAAATAATGTCCAATCGAACGGAATTTTTTACTAACCGAAATTCCAGAAGTTGGTCCGGAAAACTAGAAAATAATTATTCTAAGTTTTACTTTATTTGTAAAAACTCCATAAAAAAAGGGTTTAATTTGTCAATTTTTAATAAGTCTGAAAAAATTAATACGTTGGGTAACTCACCAAAAATCATTGATACTAAAAGTATTTATTCCGAAATGAATCCTTCGCAGAATCATGAATTCTTGCAGGAATTGGGATTTCCAAGTGATAAAGAATCAATAACACCCTTAATTTTGAATGAAATACCAGTAAGTAAATTTACTATTGATTCATTTTATAATAGGTTCAACATAAATGTTGAATACATGAAACTCTCCGATGAGACTACTTTTTTTGCAATACTCAGAAACAAAGACATTTGGTTTGATCCCATAAAACTTTCTAATAAAAGTTTACTTAAAACTTATTTTGACCAGGCAATTATACCAAAGTTTTTGGATCATTTGCTTTATATCCAGCCAGATCATAATAAGAAATGGTATTTCTACTTCTGCAACACCGAAGAAAATATTATAACAGACTCTAAATTTACCTATGGACAATTATTGAGTATTTTACCCAAACATAACAATGTTTTTCTTTCGTCTTTCGTTGGAATAGAACCTTCCGATTCGGAAGAAAATACTATTCTAGTTACTCAGCCAAAAGTATCCAATATTTTTTTTAAATGTTTAAAAAGAAGTTATAATCAAATATTTGCATTGGTTAATAACTCATATAAATTGTTAATTTTATTGAATCGAATCAATTTATTGTTCCATAAAAAAATCAATACTTCTTTTACTGAACAATTTTCTACCATAACACTTTTAACGGGAAAACAAGTAGTAAATTTAGAAATTACTTACTATCGCCAGCCCGATATAGAAATATTCAATTTGGGGAGGAAGAACGTTAATAATGGTTTACTCGATGAAAAAGCTTTAAGTCCGAACCTTAGCGTTATTCAACGTCAATCTTATAAACATGATCTATTCTCTGAATCTCTTCTGAGGATTCGGAATAAGAACAATAAAATGTTTCATTGGTTTAAAAAACTGTTTTTAATAAATGATTCAGCGGGAGATTCAAGAAGCGTAACTGGAAGCAGAGTCATAGGTGGAAAAAGCACAAAATTAATTTTATTAAATAATTCGAATCTATTTGTTGAGGAAATCAAAAAAAATGAAACTCTTTTTTTATCATCCTCTTCACCACACTTGAATGAACGAGCTAGGAATGCGGAGACATATAAGATATACCAAGTAGATAGTGTAGAAAAAAAAAACGCTTTGTTCAGAAAATATACACCATGGTTCTTTACTTTAAAATGGTGGAAATACTTTTTACAAACATTTACGGGAGTATTACCAAATGGAATATCACTAAATAGCAGTGATCAATTTGAATATGTTCCTCAAATCTGTGCTCAAGATCGAGAAATCTCGGATGATCAACCGAAGAAAGCATTACTTAATTTTATATGGTCATATTCAAAATCAATAAATTGTTGGAATGATAAATATTTGATTATTATAAGTTTGTTTCTATCCAGCTATTTATTTTTCCAAAATTATTTATTCAATCTGATAGGCTCAGATTATACTGACCTATGTAAACATTTTGGAATAATCCGATATTTAATAGATCGGAAATCTTATTGGAATAAGCTGGTATACCAACATCCGGTAAAATCAATTGATACACAAAACAGATTTGTGAACTTTCTAAAAAAAATTGGACATTATGCAAAAAAGAGAAAGTTAGATTTATTTACAATGGAAGAATTGAATGCATGGTTAACTACTAATCAAAGTTTAGATATTTTTCCGAGGAAAAAAGAATTATTGATTCAATCTCCGATAACACGAAAAAAGATTTATCGATATGGATTTAATCTAATTTACAATCCTCATCTACTAAGTAATGATTTTGGTTATAAAACAACCCAACAAGGACTTTATTACTTACGATATTTAGCTGAAAGTTTTGATAAAAGTTTAGTTAATTACCCGTTTTATCATTTTAATTTGGCACATAAATGGGTTTTCCTCGCTTTCTGGCAGAGAATCACTTCCCCGCATGTATCGCGGCAAACCAATACTTTGGGTTTTACATCTCACGGAATACCTATTCCGCTCCGCTTAGGATTATCCCCCTCCAAGGGAAATTTACTGGTGGGTCCTCCAGAAACAGGACGATCTTATTTAATCAAGAATTTAGCAGCAGACTCTTATGTTCCTTCGATACAAGTATCTATAAGCGAACTATTGTATAACGAACCTGACATTACAACCAAAGATTGGAATGTTTTGATGGACAACCTGCACCAATTAGCTCTTATTCTAGAATTAACGAAAGAAATGTCCCCTTGCATAGTGTGGATTCAAAATATTCATGAACTAAATTCGAATTGCTTGACTCAAGATATAAAATCTAATTCTAATCTCCCACTCGGTTTATTATTGACATACTTCCGTACCAATTTTGTTAAAAATCATACTTTAAGTATGATTGCTTTTGCTTCGACTCACATTCCCGAAAAAATAGATCCATCCTTGATATATCCAAATAGATTGGATAGATTAATGAATATTCGAATGCTTAGTATTCCACAACGACAAAAGGAATTTTATATTTTCCTACGTAGTAAATGTTTTCACTTAGAAAATAATTTGTCTTGTCTTAATGAGTTCGGGTATGGAACCATGGGCTACGATGTACGAGATTTGGCATCACTTGTTAATGAAGTTTCATCAATCAGTATTACCTACGACGAATCAGTCATATACGATGATACAATTAGATTAGCTTTCCATAGACAAGCTTTGGGTTTTGCATATGCAGATACAAATATCGAGTATGGTCAAAATGACGAAAAACTTCTTTATAAGGTAGGAAAGGCTATTGTACAAACTATAATCACAAAAAAATTTACGATGAATCCTTTATATAAGGGTAATAACTTCTGGAAAAAAAGATTTTATTATTTGTCTGAATGGTTTTCAGAACCTCCCATTACCGAAACCACTGTAAAGGAATTTACTATACTATCCCATATTTTGGAGTGCTTGGCCGGATCAGCAGCTCGAGATTCTTGGTTCAGATCCGAGAATGAACAGGAGAACTCGATTCCTCTCGATAAATATGCTGATAATGATTCTGATTCAGCTTGTACTACTCTAGAAAGTCTTTTAGTAGAGTTTCCAAGGTTAGAAATATATCAAGATGAATCTATTTCTAATAAAATGAGACTTGCTCCTTATTCTCGAACGACGAATCTTGTGAATATAATGCAGAATATAAATTTTCCCATTCAGTACAAGCAAAAACTGTCTGAATTAGTAAGTAATACTGCTTGTTCTCCTAGGATTTGGCGTTTCAGTTTCGCCTGCAACAATATATTCAATCGAGTAGAAAGACCCAATGAATTTCGAATTCCATACTATATTGGATTGTTCGGGGAAAACATACAAACTCTTTCTAAATATTTACAAAATGATTTTAATGATGCTCGATTCGCGCAGTATATAATGAAACAGCAATCTCCCCATAATAGGGTTTTATCAAAAATGAGACGAATAAGCTTGCAGGAACTAGAGTGTCAATTAGAAACTATGCTATTAAAAGAGCAATTTGAAACATTAGGAATCTTTTCACCTGTACAATATCCAATAGAATATCGAATATCTAATAAACCACTGTTATTCCTGGGGAAACGATTCGTTTGGGATCCCACGGGTTTATTATCCAAAGATCATCACCTTGCATTTCCATATCAACAATTATTTGTAGATGAAGAAATGCTGAGAAGATTCTATGTTACTTACGGAACGGAAAGGGAGCAGGGAAAATCTCAATCAATTCAGAAGATAAAACAATTTTTTGTTCGTCGCGGATATAGCCGAGATTCAATGAGTAATTTATATATAAGTGGATTGAAGCAATTCACTTTTGCGGATAAACAAAATATTGAAACTTTTAAAAGTACTGAACGGATTGGTGTCCAATTGAAACATCCACATTTATTTGCTGCTGTGTATTCATACCAACCTTGGTTGATGGAGTACTCACAAGAGAAGTTTGCTCACTTTGATTTGTTGAATAATCATCAGGGATGGCTTGAAGTAAATAGTTCATTATCTAGTTATTCTTCAGTCCATAGTACTTTGTTTGAGAGTCATCAATATTTATTGAATTCATTTCGTTGCAATAAAATGTTATTGAATCAGATAATAAAATTGTTGTTGAAAAATCGATGGCTTTTTAAAAATGAAATTGAAACTTTATTGGTACTATCGAAAGGAGGATGATAAAAAAATTGAGATTCTATTCTATTCTTAATTCATTGAGAAACGTAGAATTAATAAGAAATTAACCCAGTAATATTGTGTATATTTTTCGGAGTGGGGACCCCGCCATAAATAAGAATTCTATTTATTTTTTACAATCCCAACCTATTCATTTTATTTGTCCAATGCTTATAGAATGAAGACTTGGTACAGGAATATACTATAAATATTGAAGTTTTGATAAACAATGAAGTTTATTCCAGTTTTTTCATCCGAGCAAACCATGAATTGAATCAATTTAATAAATCGGGATTGACGGGGCTCGAACCCGCAACTTCCGTCTTGACAGGGCGGTGCTCTAACCGATTGAACTACAATCCCACCAAATATAGTTTAGTTATTATGTCGATCCACAAGCTTATGCGTGGAATCAATCATTTTTTTCCTTGCATTTCCCCCGTCTGAGTAAAAAAGTATATTTTTTTCCTAACTAATGGAATTATTAATCAATGGATAAGGATAAGGTTGACTTTCCTTTGTCGTTGCAGCAACAATTACTTCACGAAACAGAGTGTATAGTAAATTGACAGAGTATATAGTAAATTTTTTTTTGAAGCTAAGTATTCAAACCAAAAACTCTATGTTATAAATTTATTAGTAAGATTGTTATTGGGTCGAGCTGGATTTGAACCAGCGTAGGCACCGCCAGCGGATTTACAGTCCGTCCCCATTAACCACTCGAGCATCGACCCGGATAGAAAAGAAAAACTTTTCTTCTTTTCCTTTTTATTAAGATCAAATTCGAATTTAAACCAAAACCAATGTAAAAGTATTTAAAAATATTTATTGATTACCTGGGATTCTTTCCTCGATGTACCCCCAGGGGAATTCGAATCCCCGTCGCCTCCTTGAAAGAGAGGTGTCCTAGGCCACTAGACGATGGGGGCGGCGGGCGGCTTGTTGACCCTCATTCCTATGATACTCAATTTACTATTCACTGTCAATAGTTTTGTCCCCTCCATCCAGTAATTTATTAAATTACTAGTCTTATTTCCATTTAATTTTGCATAAATTCCGATAAGTGAAAATTCACGCTATATTTATTATTCTCAAAGCTAATTCATTTCCGACTCCTGTAAGCTATACTTATGTTCCTTATACTTATATTACTTATACTTATATTATAAAAAAATAATTTATTTTACCCAGTAAATACCTTCATTAATTTTAATATGTTCAATTTTCAACGACTCAGACTCTCATTTAACCTTCTCCTCAGGACTATACAAAACTTATTTTACTTCAACGTTTTTCTCCCGAATATCAGGAGTAATAAGTTATTTTAGTTCTGTAACACCAAGGGTTTACAACTACAATTTATTCTGCATTATGGGAATGCTACGCTATCCACAATCTTGCAAATACTCTTTTAACATCCTCTTCGAAAATATCCCCCCCCCTTTTTCGTGGTTTAACTTCGTGGTTTAATATCCTATTGAACTCACTCTCCGGCATATAATTGTTTAGCCCATAAAAAAATTATTCTTTAGATTTATTAAGCATAAAATCGGTAGCGTATAGAATTATTTTCTAACTACTTAAGGAAGAACCGATGCACCTCTACTATTCCTGGCTGTTGCGGGCGAAAGGCATGCTATGCATATGCAAAAAAAAATTATTACGGGTAGGAACAGTTGGAGTAGCAATAAAAGGCTGAAACTGCATAGAGAGTGATTGCAAAAGAAGCAATAATTTATTTGTAAGAGTATCCAGTAAATAAGATTCTTATTTGGTTCCGAGAAAATTTTCTCGAATATGATTACCTTCGAATCTCTGTATCATGGAAGTGCGGAAAGGGTACTATGGGTTGTTTTTCTTGACGCCTATCCACGGATTTTGAGCAGGAGATGCTTCCGCAAAAGCATCCACAACGAATGATTTATATCAACAATCAATTATTCTCCGATTGAACTATTTCCTAATAACAAGGAAATCCAGTGAGAATAGTAAAATTTGGTTATACTAATGTCATTATTTTATAAATGTTCGTTTCCGAAAAAAATTGTAAGAGCAAATGGGGAATAAATAGTTGTACCTAATACTATAGAAAAGTACCCTTATTTTATCTTTATTATACTAAGTAAGTTCAAATGAGTAATTTATAAAAGGATAGAATTATAAATGTAAAGGTAAATAATATTCGTTTTAGCATGATCAGTTATATAAGGCGGATCGGGCGAGAGGAAAGTTGAGTCATGTAACAATGCACCAGAGTATAAATAAACTTTATCTTACATATTGTTGGTATACTATTGGATAATGGAGTGGGGATAGATTGCAAGCAAAAAAATTCTACTCTTACGTGGTATTGTTTTCAAGGTTTTACGCAAAGCAATAATTACTATGCCAAAATTAATTGTAAAGTAATAAAGTAATTTGTTGGGCTATACCACTGAGAGGGAAAAGTTTTAAATTCTAGAAAATAATTTAATTAATTAATATTTGTATATTATTCAATAATATAATTCTCTCAATTATACAACTATTTCTTGGTGGAAAAAATAATTTTTTATTCTTATTTTCCTTGCATTCATTCCTTTAGTCATTTCAAGTGTATAAGGTGATGAAGAGGTAATTGACTTAACAAAAAAATAGTAAACTTGACTTATTATATTCTAGATTAGTGGGCTATCCTAGTATTGAAGTTTACTGAAAATCATAGATGTAAATTCTTCGGAATTATTCAATATTTTTCTCCTTTCATTTCGTAGTATAATCATTTGTGGCTAGGAGTGGATAAGCATCTACTGAACCAAGAGTATAAACTGGATATTGTACTAAATACAGTAATTATTATTTTCCATGTCGCCCAAGTAAAAGTGAAGGTGAGCGCAGAATAAAAAAAATGAAGCTTTTTTTTGTCAAAAATAAGGAGCTTTTCATTCCTTCTTCTTCTCCATCCCAATGCTCGTCAAACGAATAAATTAAAATGAGATAAGTCAATAAAATTAAACATTTTTTATTTATCCTCCCACTATTTTTCGTAAGTCGGAAAATATCTTTTTCTTCGGAATAGAAACATATCAATGTATATATATATATATATTTTTTTTTATTTTCCTTCACAAAACAAAGATGTATAATTATTTACTTGAATGAAGTGGGGATAATAAAAACTACTCCTAATTAATTATTGGGAAGGATCTTAAAGATTCGAGGAGAATAATCAATATTGAGTCAAAGGAATATTTAAAATTCTCGTGAGAAGCACTGATAAGAAAAGAAAAGCTTACCTACCTTCTGAAAATTTTAATGAATCTGTTCCGTAACCAGGCATGGATCTTTTTCATAGTAAGTAAATGCTTTGAGCCAGGGAAGAAACTATATAGAAATATCTATGTATTCTACATTAAATAAAAAAATTTTGGAGTAAGGGGCAAAGAAGGAAAATTATCTGTATATAATCAAAAATTGTATTTGAAAATGATTCCTTGGTAGGATGAGGTGCTTAGAAATGGTTAAAGTAGTTGAATGGGAGAATTACTGCGACTATAGCCATCGGAAAATCCTCCGAAGAACCTAAAGGTTTATTTGATAGCATGGATGACTGGTTAAGGAGAGACCGTTTCGTATCCGTGGGTTGGTCCGGTTTACTGCTCTTCCCCTGCGCCTACTTCTCACTAGGTGGATGGTTCACGGGTACAACCTTTGTAACCTCATGGTATACCCATGGATTGGCTAGTTCTTATTTAGAAGGTTGCAACTTTTTAACCGCCGCAGTTTCAACTCCTGCTAATAGTTTATCACATTCTTTGCTGCTACTGTGGGGTCCTGAAGCACAAGGAGATTTTACTCGTTGGTGTCAATTAGGTGGTCTATGGACCTTTGTGGCTCTCCACGGTGCTTTTGCTTCAATCGGTTTTATGTCGCGCCAATTCGAGCTCGCTCGATCTGTACAATTGCGTCCTTATAACGCAATTGCATTTTCTGCTCCAATTGCTGTTTCTGTTTCCGTATTCTCAATTTACCCATTGGGTCAGTCTGGTTGGTTCTTCGCACCCAGCTTTGGTGTAGCAGCTATATTTCGATTCATCCTGTTTTTCCAAGGTTTTCATAATTGGACTTTAAACCCATTTCATATGATGGGAGTTGCTGGAGTATTGGGTGCTGCTCCTTTATGTGCCATCCACGGTGCTACTGTCGAAAATACATTATTTGAAGATGGTGATGGTGCAAATACATTCCGTGCTTTTAACCCAACACAATCTGAAGAAACTTATTCCATGGTTACCGCTAACCGCTTCTGGTCCCAAATCTTCGGTGTTGCTTTTTCCAACAAACGTTGGTTACACTTCTTCATGCTATTCGTACCAGTAACTGGATTATGGATGAGCGCTATCGGAGTAGTGGGTCTAGCCTTGAATCTACGGGCATATGACTTTGTTTCCCAGGAGATCCGTGCAGCAGAAGATCCAGAATTTGAAACTTTTTATACTAAAAATATTCTTTTGAACGAAGGTATTCGTGCTTGGATGGCGGCTCAGGATCAGCCTCATGAAAATCTTGTATTCCCCGAGGAGGTTCTACCCCGTGGAAACGCTCTTTAATGGAACTTTAGCCCTGGGTGGTCGTGATCAAGAAACCACTGGTTTTGCTTGGTGGGCTGGCAATGCTAGACTTATCAACTTATCTGGTAAATTACTTGGTGCTCACGTAGCTCATGGCGGATTAATCGTGTTTTGGGCTGGAGCGATGAACTTATTTGAAGTGGCTCATTTTGTTCCAGAAAAGCCTATGTATGAACAGGGATTGATTCTACTTCCCCATCTAGCTACTTTAGGATGGGGAGTAGGTCCTGGTGGAGAAGTTGTAGATATTTTTCCATACTTCGTATCTGGAGTACTCCACTTAATCTCTTCCGCAGTTTTAGGTTTTGGAGGTATCTACCACGCAATTATTGGACCCGAAACTTTGGAAGAGTCTTTTCCATTTTTTGGTTATGCATGGAAAGATAAGAACAAAATGACTACAATTTTAGGTATTCATTTAATCTTGTTAGGTGCTGGTGCTTTTCTTTCAGTGCTCAAAGCTTTGTATTTTGGAGGTGTATACGATACGTGGGCTCCCGGTGGTGGAGATGTAAGAAAAATTACAAATCTTACTCTTAATCCAAGTGTTGTATTTGGTTATTTACTAAAATCACCTTTTGGTGGAGAGGGATGGATAGTTAGTGTGGACAATCTAGAAGATATAATTGGGGGACATGTATGGTTAGGTTCCATTTGTATCTTTGGTGGAATCTGGCACATCTCAACCAAACCCTTTGCATGGGCTCGTCGCGCTTTTGTATGGTCCGGAGAAGCTTACTTGTCCTACAGTCTAGGAGCTCTTTCCGTCTTTGGTTTTATCGCTTGTTGTTTTGCTTGGTTTAACAACACAGCTTATCCTAGCGAATTTTATGGTCCTACCGGTCCGGAAGCCTCTCAAGCTCAAGCTTTTACTTTTTTAGTTAGGGACCAACGGCTTGGGGCTAACGTAGGTTCTGCCCAAGGACCCACTGGTTTGGGTAAATATCTTATGCGTTCTCCTACCGGAGAAATTATTTTTGGAGGAGAAACAATGCGCTTCTGGGATCTTCGCGCTCCATGGTTAGAACCTCTAAGAGGTCCTAATGGCTTGGATCTTAGTAAGTTGAAGAAAGATATACAGCCTTGGCAGGAACGACGATCGGCAGAGTATATGACTCATGCTCCTCTAGGTTCTTTGAACTCTGTGGGTGGGGTAGCCACCGAAATTAATGCAGTAAACTATGTTTCTCCCCGAAGTTGGTTAGCCACCTCCCATTTCGTTTCAGGATTTTTCTTCTTCGTAGGTCACCTATGGCACGCGGGGAGAGCCCGTGCAGCTGCAGCCGGATTTGAGAAAGGAATTGACCGTGATTTTGAACCTGTCCTTTCCACGACACCCCTTAATTAAGGGAATGATTTAATAATGAAGATGGAAGAGCCAGAATTAATTCCAGCTTCTGTGAGACAGATAAAAACTTTTTTTCTCAAAAAAAAGACTTTTTTGTAAGTTCCCCATGAAGGCTCGGCTGCAGAAAGCCGAGCTAAGAATCTATTTTATAAACAATTATATTTCCTGGAATTACTTTTTTAGGAGAGGATGAAGAAGGGATAATAAAAGGAGAGAGAGGGATTCGAACCCTCGATAGTATTGAAAAATACTATACCGGTTTTCAAGACCAGGGCTATAAACCACTCGGCCATCTCTCCTAAAAACTAATTATAAGTTACTTTTTCAGGTAATACTCATAATACCTGTTAATACATAATAATTAATAATAGTGAATAAATTTACTATGCAAAAAATAGAATATTTGGCTGGGAAAGAAATGCAAAAAAAATTATACTTTTGGTTGGGAGGAATCCAAATATTTTTTGAGGGGAAGTGAAAGAAGCTAACGAAGCTTTATTACAAGTATAATCAAAATTACAAGTATAATCAAATCAGATTATTTTGATGATGCATTCGACCCAGTTACCAAGATTTATGTTAGATAGGGATCAGACGGTACAATCTATTCTATATTGTTAAAGGTTCGGGAAATCACAACCATGACTATTGCTTTTCAGTTGGCTGTGTTTGCATCAATTGCAATTCCATTTATTCTAGTAATTGGTGTGCCCGTTGTGCTTGCCTCTCCTGATGGTTGGTCAAGTAGCAGAAATGTTGTATTTTCAGGTGCTTCATCATGGATTGGATTAGTTTTCCTAGTAGGTATCCTTAACTCTCTCATATCTTAAGTTTTTAATAATTTTAAAATCGCAATATTCCCTCCCTTGGTTGAATTGAGGTATTTAAAACAGGTACTGAGGCACAAAAAACGTGTTCCAGGGGGGGGAGGTTCGTTTAATTATTGATCTCCTATAATCTGGAATGACTAAGATGAGTAATTCGAATTTGTACAACTCATAAGAAAGAATAGTTGGCTATACATAAGTGAATCTATGCGTATATAATAAAAATTAAGTAAATTTTAGTTGCGGGTATGGTTTAATGGTAAAATTCCTCCTTGCCAAGGAGAAGATGCGGGTTCGATTCCCGCTACCCGCCCATCCTCAAAAAATGGAATATACATGAAATATAGGATTTAGCATAATCTTAGGTTTGTTCTCCTACGTAGTTTCCGAAAAACTTTGTGGAGATTAATAAACTATGAAGAACTAAAAAATTAAGTATTTGGCGGAGACGGGATTTGAACCCGTGACCTCAAGGTTATGAGCCTCGCGAGCTACCAAGCTGCTCTACTCCGCGCAATTCATGAATGTTTAATAGAATAATAGTATAAAGTGCATTTACCAAACAAGTAATATTTCTAAATTTCATAAAGAATCCCCCAACTTGTTGGGGGATTACCAATTGCATCTGCATATTATACGCCCAAATTTTCTGAATAATTTTATTACCAACTGGATTTTATTACCCCAGGTAACAAACATGCATGGGCCATCTCACGAAGTACATGCCTGGATAAACCAAAGTCTCGATAGTTGGCTCTGGATCTTCCGGTCAACAAACAACGACGATGAAGACGTGTTGGTGCACTATTACGTGGTAAAGATTGTAATTTTTCAGAAATTTCCCATTTTTCATCTAATAATGAAGCTTCGCTCATCCTTTTCTTCAAATAAAGACGAATAGAATGGTATTTTTGTTTCAATTCCTGCCTCTTCTTTTCCCTCTGGATAAGACTCTTTTTTGCCATGATGGTTCAACTAATGAATTAAATTCCTTTTGTAAAATTCAAAAAAAAATGTAATGAAATACTTTTTTGCTCAGATTCATTATCGTAATTATTTCTATTATTCCACCCCCCCCCCCCCCCTCCGTTAAATAAAGTTAGATCGAGCCCCTATCAGAAGCAAAGGTAGGCTCGATCCACCCAATGAAATTCATCTCAATAAAGATGATGATTAGCCAAATTTGCCTGATGTAGAAGCAATTAGGAAAGCCGCGTAAGTGAAAATATAACCTACGGAAAAATGAGCTAATCCAACTAATCTTGCTTGAACAATAGAAAGAGCTACCGGTTTGTCCTTCCAGCGCACTAAATTAGCTAGAGGTGTACGCTCATGAGCCCATGCTAGAGTTTCAATGAGTTCTTGCCAGTATCCACGCCAAGATATGAGAAACATAAATCCAATGGCCCATACGAGATGTCCAAATAAAAACATCCATGCCCAGACGGATAAACTGTTCATACCAAATGGATTATATCCATTGATAAGTTGTGAAGGGTTTAACCACAGGTAATCTCTCAACCATCCCATTAAATAAGTGGAAGACTCATTAAATTGAGCTACATTTCCTTGCCATAAGGTTATATGTTTCCAATGCCAGTAAAGTGTAACCCATCCAATAGTGTTTAACATCCAGAAGACTGCCGAATAGAAAGCATCCCAGGCTGAAATATCACAGGTCCCACCTCGTCCCGGACCATCGCAAGGAAAACTATAACCAAATTCTTTCTTATCTGGCATTAACTTGGAGCCACGTGCGTCTAAAGCACCTTTTACTAGAATTAACGTGGTTGTGTGCAAACCTAGAGCAATGGCATGATGAACCAAAAAATCTCCGGGACCTATAGTTAAGAATAGCGAATTACTATTATTATTGATAGTATCCAACCAACCGGGTAACCATATGCTTTGACCAGCATTAAAAGCTGGACTATTTGCTGAAGATAAGAGTACATCAAAACCATATAAAGCCTTGCCATGAGCGGATTGGATCCATTGAGCAGATACAGGTTCAATCAAGATTTGTTTTTCTGGAGTACCAAAAGCAAGCATAACATCATTATGCACATAGAGTCCTAAGGTGTGAAACCCTAGAAATAAACTAGCCCAACTTAAATGAGATATGATTGCTTCTTTGTGTTCCAACATTCTTGCCAATACATTACCTTCATTTTGTTCTGGGTTATAATCCCTGATAAGAAAGATAGCTCCATGAGCAAATGCGCCTGTCATAATAAACCCAGCAATGTATTGATGATGAGTATATAATGCAGCTTGAGTAGTAAAGTCTTGTGCTATAAATGCATAAGCAGGTAAAGAATACATGTGTTGAGCTACCAAAGAAGTAATAACTCCTAGAGAAGCTAAAGCAAGACCCAATTGAAAGTGAAGAGAATTATTAATTGTATCATAAAGGCCCTTGTGACCACGTCCTAATCGGCCCCCCGGAGGAGTATGTGCTTCTAGGATTTCCTTCATACTATGCCCAATCCCAAAGTTAGTTCTATACATATGACCAGCAATGATAAAAACAACTGCAATTGCTAAGTGATGATGAGCAATATCAGTCAGCCATAAACTTTGGGTCTGTGGGTGAAATCCCCCAAGAAAAGTTAGAATAGCAGTACCTGCTCCTTGAGAAGTACCAAATAAGTGACTACTTGAATCAGCGTTTTGGGCATAAACACTCCACTGACCCGCAAAAAAAGGCCCTAGACCCTGGGGGTGTGGTAATGCAGTTAGTAGATTATCCCATCTTACGTGTTCACCTCTTGATTCAGGAATAGCGACATGAACCAAATGCCCTGTCCAGGCCAAAGAGCTTACTCCGAAAAGTCCCGACAAATGATGATTAAGACGAGATTCAGCATTTTTGAACCATGAAACACTTGGTTTCCACTTAGGTTGTAGATGCAACCAACCTGCTATTAGAAAAATAGCGGAAAGAATTAGTAAAGAAAGAGCTCCAGTATAAAGATCTTGATTGGTACGCAATCCGATTGTGTACCACCATTGATAAACACCGGGATAAGCAATATTAACTGGACCAGAGGCCCCTCCTCGAGTAAACGCTTCTATAGCTGGTTGACCAAAATGAGGGTCCCATATTGCATGAGCAATAGGTCTTACATGCAAAGGATCTTGTATCCATGCTTCAAAATTACCTTGCCAAGCTACGTGAAATAAATTACCGGAAGTCCACAGGAAGATTATGGCTAACTGACCAAAGTGAGAAGCAAAAATCTTTTGGTAGAGACGTTCTTCAGTAATATTATCATGGCTTTCGAAGTCATGTGCGGTAGCGATACCAAACCAAATACGACGAGTAGTTGGGTCTTGAGATAGGCCCTGGCTGAACCTTGGAAATCTGGATGCCATAATGCTTTTCAAATCCTCCTAGCCATTATCCTACTGCAATAATTCTTGCTAGGAAGAATGCCCATGTTGTGGCAATTCCACCCAGAAGGTAATGAGCTACTCCTACAGCACGGCCTTGTACAATACTCAAAGCCCTAGGCTGGATAGCAGGAGCAACTTTTAATTTGTTGTGAGCCCAAACTATAGATTCGATAAGTTCTTGCCAGTACCCGCGACCACTGAATAGGAACATCAAACTGAAAGCCCAAACAAAGTGAGCACCCAGGAATGGGAGACCATATGCAGATAACGAGGAACCATGAGATTGGATTACTTGGGAAGCCTGTGCCCATAAAAAGTCACGGAGCCATCCGTTGATGGTAATTGAACTTTGTGCAAAGTTTCCCCCTGTAATATGAGTTACTATTTTTTGGTCGCTTACACTACCCCAAACATCAGATTGCATTTTCCAGCTAAAATGAAATATTACTACAGAAATTGCATTGTACATCCAGAATAACCCTAAGAAAACATGATCCCAAGCAGATACTTGACATGTACCTCCTCTTCCGGGTCCATCGCAAGGGAAACGAAAACCAAGATTAGCTTTATCGGGTATCAAACGGGAACTGCGAGCAAATAAAACACCTTTTAGTAAGATTAATACGGTTACGTGGATAGTAAATGCATGAATGTGGTGTACCAAAAAGTCTGCGGTTCCTAGCGGAATTGGTAATAAAGCCACTTTGCCGCCTACTGCTACTAAGTCGATGCCTCCCCAGGTTAAGCTGGTGCTTGCCGCCGCATTAGGAGCTGTGGAAAAAGGTGCTACAGCATGAGTATTCTGCACCCATTGGGCAAATATAGGTTGTAATTGTATAGCAGTATCCGAAAACATGTCTTGAGGACGTCCCAAAGCACTCATAGTATCATTATGGATGTACAAGCCGAAGCTATGGAAACCTAAGAAAATACATGCCCAGTTAAGGTGTGATACTATTGCATCACGGTGTCGAAGAACACGATCCAATAAATTATTGTATTGAGTGGTTGGATCGTAGTCCCTTACCATAAAGATGGCTGCATGTGCAGCAGCTCCGACCACGAGAAATCCACCGATCCACATGTGATGTGTAAACAAAGAGAGTTGGGTACCATAGTCAGTAGCTAAGTATGGATAAGGAGGCATGGAATACATATGGTGAGCCACTACGATTGTTAAAGAACCTAGCATAGCTAAGTTAAGAGCTAATTGGGCATGCCATGAGGTGGTAAAAATTTCATAAAGGCCTTTGTGACCCTCACCCGTAAATGGACCTTTATGAGCTTCTAAAATTTCTTTCAGGCTATGGCCAATGCCCCAATTGGTTCTATACATGTGACCAGCTATTAAAAAAAGAACTGCAATAGCTAAATGATGATGGACTGTATCGGTTAGCCACAAACCTCCTGTTACTGGATTTAGTCCTCCGCGAAAAGTTGAGAAATCTGAGTATTCTGACCAATTCAAAGTAAAGAATGGAGTTAATCCTTTAGCAAAACTTGGATAAAGTTGAGTCATAAGATCACGATTCAGAATAAATTCATGAGGAAGAGGTATTTCTTTAGCATCTACTCCAGCGTCCAGAAGTTGGTTAATAGGTAAAGAAACGTGTACTTGGTGTCCTGCCCATGATAAAGAACCTAATCCTAATAGTCCTGCTAGATGATGATTTAGCATGGATTCCACATCTTGGAACCAAGTTAATTTGGGAGCGGCTTTGTGGTAGTGGAACCAACCGGCGAAAAGCATTAGCGCTGCGAAAATCAATCCACCAATTGCGGTGGAGTAAAGTTGTAATTCACTAGTTATTCCGGAGGCTCGCCAAATTTGAAAAAAGCCGGAAGTTATTTGTATTCCCTGAAAACCCCCACCCACATCTCCATTGAGAATTTCCTGACCTACTATTGGCCAAACAACTTGAGCACTGGGTTTAACGTGAGTAGGATCACTAAGCCATGCTTCATGATTGGAGAAACGAGCCCCGTGGAAGTACATACCACTTAGCCAAATAAAAATAATGGCTAGTTGACCGAAATGAGCACTAAATACTTTGCGAGAAATCTCTTCCAAATCATTAGTATGGCTGTCAAAATCATGAGCATCAGCATGTAAGTTCCAGATCCAAGTGGTAGTACTAGGACCCTTCGCTAGAGTCCTGGAGAAATGTCCGGGTTGAGCCCATTTTTCGAAAGAAGTTTTTACGGGATCCCTTTCTACCGCAATCTTGACTTCTGGTTCCGGTGAACGAATAGTCATCGAGGTTCTCCTCTTTCCAGACGAGGCATAGAAAAAACCCGCCAAGATTCATTAGTAAACTTATGAGAGCTATACATCTTCCAACCTTTTTTTCCCTTTCCCAGTTCGTAACTAGGGCAACTATGACACATAAGTTACTGGGGGCAGGTATTCAAAATTATTGTTACACATATCAAAGGTGCTTAATGGACCGTTTCACTTTAAAACGGTTCGTTTCTAGCCCATACACCATGAATATAAGGTACGTAATACATGTATCATAATATGATGGTAGATAGGATGACACACATATTTCTGTTGTATATACAGGGTATACACTCAGTATACTTAGTTATTCATGCAATAATTACAAATATGATTTGGTTAATTTGGTTGTGTTCCACCGGATCTTCCCTAATTCTATTCAAACAAATACCTATTATTTGATGAGCATCCATAAAAATTTTTTTATGGATGCTTGTTGACCCGATTAGTCCCTATAAAATGGTAGAATATAATTTAACTGAATAGAATAACACTTATTACCAATTTATTATATTCCTTATTCCGAATATACAGAAGATTTTCAAGGATTGGTTATAATTTTACGTAACTAATCCTTAAGACGTCCCGTAATTTTTAACCAATTCTGTGCTTCAATATAATTGCCTGGAGCCAGTAATACGGCTTGTTTCCAATGATCGGCAGCTTTACCGAACCAAGCTTCGGAAGTTTCAAAATCTCCTTGTTGAATGGCTTGTTCTCCTCGGTCGGGATAGGTCATTCCAATAAAGTTCCTTCCCTGAGAACCGTACTTGAGGGTTTCCTACCTCATACGGCTCTATTAACTATATTCCATCCTTTATTATGTGCATTAATATATAAGTAAAAATTAAAACAATTTTTTTGCAAATAATAAAATGTTTTCACAATTTATTGTAACGCAAAGACTAAATTCAGTTAATGAAATGAGTTTTCAATTGAGCCTTAAATAAGGAATCGAATTTTATCTTTTCTCCTACCAATAAAAAGGGTAAGGTCCCAAAGTACAAATTGATATTTTGTACAAATGTAATTTTTTTCCAAATGGTAACTATCCTACTTATATATGGAGAATCTCTAAAAAAAATACTTAATTAATAATACAATTTTTTTATTATCAATAAGTATTTAATCCCTTTAGGATCTGATGCTACACCGCTGTTCAATAGCTCATTGGATCAACCCTATTACACAAGTTAATTCTGTATGAGTGAACAGATTATACCGTATCAGCCCGAGCTTTCAATAATTGATCCTTACGGTGCTTCTCTTTTTAATTAATTAAATTACCTTATCCATGGAGTATATAGGCTTTACTTATTCTGTCACGTACAGGCTCCCATGAACGAACAAGTTTATTGATCTACAGCTAATAAAAACCATTACTTAATGGTAAATATGTAGAAAACCTCCATTTATTTGTAGTGGTTCTAAACTAGTGAATTCTATACTATGGATAGTCGCACGTAATGACAGATCACAGCCATATTATTAAAAGCTTGTGGCAAGGATGGATTTCTTTCCAATGCCTGAAAATAATATTCTAAAGCCCTTGCATGTTCCCCATTACTTGTATGAATAAGGCCTATGTTATGTAGTATGTAACTTCGATCATAAGGGTCAATTTCTAGACGCATGGCTTCATAATAATTTTGTGAGGCTTCCGCATATTCTCCTTCAGATTGAGCCGACATTCGTTACGGTTGTTCATTAAACGGAAATGAGCCCCGCTTCAAAACCGTACGTGGGATTTTCACCTCATACGGCTTGTCCTGCGTAGTGTATAATAAAGGAAACAATTTATAAAATTTGTAGAGATTCTTACCCAAAATCATAAACTGTCAGGGGCTAGTGTATTCATAATTAATCTCTAGCCATCCTTCTTGCTAAGATTATTCCCTATCACTGGTGACATAAATAAAAACTTCAACAATTTCTTTGTTCTCAACGCTTGGTCTTTCCTAGGGATTTGCTACCTCGACAATCTCCGATGGTTATATGGGTATCCAAAATACAAACGAGATGGAAGTTTGTTGTCCCAACCATATATTTGTTATTAGCCGTTAGTAAACGGATAATACATATGAATTATAACGAAGCCTTTGTGTTGTCGATTCCTACACGTAGTGCTTTTCCCCTTACGCGTGTCTATAAACGAATAGACTTTTACTAGAAAAGTTTATTCTTTTTTTTTACAGGTTCAACCTCCCGCTCAATACCATAATTCATGATAAATTAAAGCATCTGAGGTTGCATCAACCGAGGATACACGGCAGAAGGAATTGTTTAATATTCGTGGAAACCACCTTCACCAAGCGTGAGTTTCATGTAATAAAATATTATCATGTTTTGCTTTACAATGAGTATTCATTGGATCAAAATCAAATCGCACCATCTCTGTAATAAGTAAATGCTTTTTTTTCCCCCTGAGTAGTTGGAATTACTTGTAATGAAGTATCTGCTACGAGTGTAAAAGTTTTATCAATAAAATTATCGTTTCTTTGAGATCTAGGCATAATTATTTCTAATTTTTTCGTGAAATTTTTCTCATTATTCTGTTTGGGAATTCATAAAAGAATAAAAAGAATCTTTTGGTATTTTATACCGTGAAATTTATTTATTCTTCCGAATTGGAAGTATGTGAAGACACTCGTATCCGATCCTTTTATGACAAATTGTTCATTCTCGTTTTTACTCCTCCGATTACCCCCCCACTTATTACAATTATTTAATAATGAACAATTATTTAATAAGTATAAGATTGATTAAACAGTCGAGAAAAACATTGATAAATTCTGTATATACATATATATAATAAATAAATGAATTATTAGTTTTTCCAATTTAATCTTGTTTTTCAATCCTACCCTCAGCTTTAGAAGTATTATTTCCAAATAAAGTAAAATCATTAAAAGTTATCAATTCATTATTGGGATTTTTGGGAGTGAATAGGAAAAGTAAAAAAATGTTGAAATTTTTATTCATTATTTTTTATTAATTATCTTAAGTTATTCCCAAAATAATTATTTTTTTACTTCGTTATGGGGGATCCACAACTAATTCTACTTCGGTATTAATCACTACTATAAATATATTGCTATTCAATAAAAATGTGTAATAGACTGAAGATATGCTGCAGGAAAGATGGCCGAGTGGTTTAAGGCGTAGCATTGGAAATGCTATGTAAGCTCTTGCTTACCGAGGGTTCGAATCCCTCTCTCTCCGCTGTATCTACACTTCGATTCTATCAAGATATACTCGATAACTTTATTTATTACTAATTTTTTCCTCCCCGCTTAATCTGCATAATAATTATTGTTCGTGATAATTCTCACCCAATTTATTGTCTTAAGTATGACAAAAAAATTAATTAATTTTTTCTTTTTTTACTTCTCCATCCGGGACACGGGGGGTAGTGTAGAATACAAGAAAGAAGCATATAATAATACTTTAGTGAATAATAAAATTGTAATGGGATACAGAAGAATATAGAAAAATACTAAATTGAAGTTTTATATAGATTTGAGTTTCATGCAGAAATTCTATTCATATAGGAAATTATTATGAAAAAAAAATTAATATATATATTCTTTTCCTTCTTCTCCTCAAGCTTTACGGGAATAATATTCCACAACTAGCAATTCGTTAATATTCAAATCAATTGATTCACGATCTACTATTTTATTAACCAATCCCACACTCTGTAGTGAATGGAGAGTCAAATGATTTGGTATTTTATATGTCTGAGAAAATTCATAATTTTTCGTGATTCTAGCTCGGGATTCCGGCCGATCCCTTGTAGTAATAATATCTTTGGGTTTGCAACGATAACTCGGTACGTTTATTGCACGATTATTGACCAAAATATGTTTATGGTTAACCAATTGTCTCGCTCCAGGAATGGTGGGGGCCATACCCAATCGGAAAATAATATTATCTAGACGCATTTCGAGTAATTGTAATAATACTTGGCCCGTTGAGCCTTTGGCTCTTCTAGCTATACGAACATATTTAAGTAATTGTTGCTCGGCCAATCCATGATGAAAACGCAATTTTTGTTTTTCCTCCAAACGAATACAATATTGAGAAACTTTTTTATTAGGAGTAGATTTATTAATATAATCAGGTTTTAACTTGGGTGTTTTACGAGTCAGTCCTGGTAATTCCCCTAGACGACGTATTATTTTTAAACGAGGTCCTCGATAACGGGACATAAAAACTCCTTATTTATTTTGCAAAAAAAAATTGGTGAAAGAAGAGGCGGTACAAACTATTACCGATAATAAAAAAAAATATTTGATCTTGGGGGGGGGGGGAAGAGTAAAAAAAGTAAAAGAAGAATTTCCATTTACAAATCGAATCATTTTATAAAAAATTATTTAATTTTTTTTATTCTTCAATCAATCATTCCCTTATTAAGAATCTATAGTATCTTAACAGAAACTTGGTGAACGAACAAATGTAAGAAAAATAAATAATTATTATTATAATTCTTCAATTTTTGCAAATAATTGGGAGAGCAGGGAGGTAGAAGATGGGGAAGCCGGCTATCGGAATCGAACCGATGACCATCGCATTACAAGTGCGATGCTCTAACCTCTGAGCTAAGCAGGCTTTATTAGTAAGAGCAATCATACCACTCTTTTATTCTTTTCTTCCTCCAAAAAAATTCCCTTTTATAATTATTATATTAGCTGATATTATTGGCTACCCAATCCTGGCAATGCAATAATATGGCGAATCATATCGAAACATAACTAAGTATTATTAATAATCACGATTATATAATTCCAATGGATTATCTCAATTTGATGAAGGAAATAAAATAACCCTTATTTTATTCTTTTCCCATCCGGAGAAAAAACAAAAGCATTGCGCAAAAACTGAAAGAATACTATAATAATATTTGATTATACTAATAAGAATAGCATTAAACAAATATGTTATTTTCTCTTTCATCATCAAGAATAAAATAAAAAAAAAGGGGGGGTATGGCGAAATCGGTAGACGCTGCGGACTTGATTTAATTGAGCCTTAGTTTAGGAACTTACTAAATGATAGCTTTCAGATTCGGGGAAACCTTAGTAGAAGGGGTAGGCGATCCTGAGCCAAATCCTGTTTAGCAAATGGCGGGGGATAGGTGCAGAGACTCGATGGGGGCCATCCTAATGACTGATTGTCTTCCGACTAATACTGTGTTGTATCATATTCATGTAATAAATCCTTGGAGTTCAAAATACTATTGGGCGTGAATCATATTGAAAAACTTGAATTATGTTGTGGGTCCAACCAATGAGTAGACACTTGATTGAGCCCATTCAAAATGCAAAATTATTTATTATTTTTCTGTCACTAAGTAATTATTATCTCAATATTTTTTTTATTCTTCAGTAGTTACTGCAATACAACGGATAAGTTTTTAGTAGATGATCAGACGAGGATAAAGGTAGAGTCCGGTTTTTAGTGCTGATCCCAGCAACGATGCGAATCGTAGTAAAAAGAAAATTCGTTGGCTTTATAGACCGTGAGGGTTCGAGTCCCTCTACCCCCATAATAAAATTTATGATTTATCTTGACATATAACTATGTATCTATTATATTTAATATAATAATATGATGTTCCTAGATTTGATGAGGACCTTAAACCCTCCATTAATACTCATGAAGTGGTGGTATTATGTTATTAGGCTAAATGAGGACTTTGAATCCTCCATTGATATTCACGAAGTAGTGATATTACTTTGTTTTTATTAGGTTAAATGAGGACTTTAAACCCTCCATTGATCTTGGTAATAAAAAGTAATATTTATATTATGTTATTAAGCTCTTCATGGCTCTACTAACTATTAGTTGAGCTTATTTTTTTTCTTGGATCCACACGAGTACTTCAAATATTTTAATAATGTTTTTAATATGTGAGGATTGGTAAAAATTATGATCTATTACTGATTGTTCACCCCCTTCAATAAAAGGAAGACCATATTTAATCTCTTCATTAGCACCACATTCCTTAGCGGTGCCTTAGGCTGTAGATAGGTACTGGATAGACGACGGAAATGCCGCCTCTGTTGACACAATTATTTCATAGTAATGTTTGCAACTATGAATGAGATAATTCTCATCATAAATTGAAAAGTAGGTAATAGAGTTTCTTCCACAAGGGAAGATCCCAAATTTGATTGGCACGATTATACTTTGAAGTAATCGTGTTGTTGGGTACTGGTATAAACTGTAAATTATCCGTTTGGCACCACTAAAAAGTAGTAGCCATGTTTTCAAGTTCGTATGAAGATCATAAATATTTTATGGATCTTCCCCGGGTACTCCGTTTCATCTCGTCATACTGTTCCTCCGGGACCAAAAATTTTCTTCAATTTGTACTTCAATACTCGGCATTAAATTTAATAAAGTGTAAAGGGATCTTCTTAACTAAAAATGAAGTGGCTACGTAAAAAGTGGACTCAATCTTTTATTTATTATCCTAACTTATAAATTTTGGAGAATATAATCATAATTTTCTTTCCCTAGACAGGAGGGAATAATAGAAAAACTACTTAAATTTTATTAGCTTTCTATATATATAAGGATAAGTTAGTTACGAGAGGGATTCAATTTTATTCTTGTAGTACATAGGATTAGCCCCTTCCAGTATGGGAGTAAAATCCATAATGAAAGACAATAATTTTTTTGTGGATAGAAACCAAAATTTAAATAGTTTTTTTTATTTATGGGATAATCCTATTCTTTTTTATTCGCCAAATTATCCTCGAATTAGAAAATTTATCCCAATATAATATTTATTTTATTCGTTTGTGTTCGCCCCCCCAAAAGGATCTTTTCAAAGGAGTATAACGTCTTGTATTATTAAGATTAATATTTAGTTACTCAGAACTTTAATAAATAGATAGATAAAAAATTTTCTTCCTACTCTAAAGTTTTACCTTCCCCACATCCAAAGCAAATTCATTTTTAGCTCTTACTAGTAAGTAGGGAGTTCAATCTCTAGTTTTGTCAGTAGAGCAAAAGATTCTCGATCCTTTGCTCCACCAGCCGGGATAGCTCAGTCGGTAGAGCAGAGGATTGAAAATCCTTGTGTCACCAGTTCAAATCTGGTTCTTGGCAAACTACCAATAATTACATCACTTGAAGACAGATTTTATGAGTATAATTATAAATTAAATTTCTCCAATTCAATTTATGATTATCCAATAAAAATTCATCATATTTTTTCCACTTTTTACCCAGTTACAATTTTTCCATCTTTATTCTACTCCGAGGAGGCTCTGAGTTCCAACGCTGGCGGCTTGAGAATTCAAAGTAATAAAGCTATCAAAATGAGAGAAATAAATGTAATTTTTTATTAACAAAATTAATATCATAAGTTAAATATTACTCTTTTTTTATGTATAGTGCTTAACCTTAGGTGAATAAACAAATCAATTTTGTTAGATAAAAAAGGAGGAAGGAGGTTCTCCTTCTTGTAAATGGATAGAACTACGCTGTGCCATTGACAAAGGAAAAGCCCCTCCTTCCAATAGTATTTTGTTACGAAAATAATAAAAAATTATTGGTGCAATATTAGGAAATAGTTGCTGCAATAATTTTTTACTATTGTTCCTACTTGAAGAGAATCTTGTAGCTCGTAAGAATTAGGCACAATATAATCTTTGCGTAAAGGCCAACCAATCCAAGTATCGGGCATTAATATACGTTTAAGATGTGGATGATTTTCATAAGTGATTCCCGACATATCATATGATTCCCGTTCCTGAAAATCAGCGCTTTTCCAGATCCAGAAAACAGATGGTATTTTAGGATCTTCTCTTGGAACAAAAACTTTTATACATAATTCTTCAGGTTGATCCAAATCATCTTGTATTCTTGTGAGATGATATACACTAACCAATGCACCACCAGGGGCTACATCATAGGCGCACTGGGAACGAGGATAATTAGAACCATAAGCGTATGGAGCGACAGCTACAGAAGGCCAATCTCTAGATTTGATTTGTAGAGTTTCCACGCCTTGATAATCAAAACCCAAAGGTCTATGAGCTAACTTATGCTTGGCTAGCCAAGTGGATAATCGACCCCGCATTTTATTATTATTTGTAGAAATACTTGCAGAAATGTTTAACATATTAATAATTAGAGTTTTCAAATTTTGCTCTATGGCTTGTCTATCGCTACTGGATCCCCTTCATCCATTGATTCTTGAAAAGATACCGCCGAGCCTTTGTATTCATCAGTTGTTTCATCAAAAGGTACTTCCAAAGTAGAGTACAATTCAGTTTTAGTAAACTGACGAAGTGATTGTTTACTATATTCCCCAGTAAGATTATTAGATACAAATCTAAACTGATGAATTGAAGTGAAAAATCTATTCCCTGGCTTAAGCCTAATTTTAGATTCATATGTTTCTTGGGCCACCCTCTTACGAAGTTTCACTATAGCATCTATAATAGCCTCGGGTTTTGGTGGACAACCTGGTAAATAAACATCTACAGGAATTGGTTTATCTACTCCACGAACAGTACTATAAGAATCTGTACTAAACATACCTCCTGTAATGGTACAGGCTCCCATAGCAATTACATATTTGGGCTCAGGCATCTGTTCGTACAATCTCACCAGAGAGGGGGCCATTTTCATGGTCACAGTGCCAGCCGTTATTACAAGGTCAGCTTGTCTGGGACTAGATCTCGGTACCAAACCGTAACGATCAGAATCAGATCGTGAACCAATTAACGAAGCGGATTCGATGAAACAACAACTAGTACCATAGAGGAGTGGCCATAAACTGGAAAGCCTGGCCCAATTTGAAAAATCATTGAAAGTAGTTAAAACAATTGAATTTGAAGTTGTCTTATCAAGTAAAGATGACTCCATTAAATTTATCACAGGCTTTATAGAATTTTCTATTTCATTTTCACAACTAAAATATTTGTAAACTAAGACCATTCTGATGCTCCTCTTCGCCATGCATAAACTGAACCAACGATTGGAATCGTAACAGAAATTGAAGCTTCGGCAGAGGCGGGTACACCCAATTCATTGAAACACATAGCCCATGGATAAAGAGAAACTGTTTCGGCATCAGAAATAACAAAAACTGAAGCAAACATATAATAACGAATCTGGAATTGGATCCAAGCGTCTCCAATGGGTTCTATACCTGATTCATAGCTTGTAAACTTTTCTGGTCCTTTACCAACGGGCGCTGAATAGCTGGAAATTGGAGAAGCTACCGGGGGAATAAGACTAGCTAATAACAGGAAAAGCCAGAAATAATTGTATTTGGAAATCAAGAACATGAGTATACTCCTGTGGGATAGAAATGGATAAGATTATCCCATTCTCTTTATCAAATCATTTCCTATTTAAGGAATTAGTAGAGTATCTAATATAAATATAAATATAAATATCGCTTGTTAAAATTTTATTAATTACTTGTTAAGGATTGACTACCAAACTGAGTAGCAAAATATAGGGCTATACGGATTCGAACCGTAGACATTCTCGGTTAAACGGTTCAATTATTTTGAGATATGATTCGAACCGCTTTGAGAACCCAACATGCATTTTTTTTTGCATTGGGCTCCTTTCGTACAACTAGTAATAAAAAAAATTAGTTAGTCTGTCATCCTTTTCTCTTTGAAGAAATAATAAGATGGCTCCGCGTGCTTAAATAATTTTATCGAAGCAATCCCAAAGTCTTTCAAAAAAATTTATCATGTTGACGTAGGTTCGCTTAAAGTTTTAGCATGGATTCACTCAAAAAGAGTTTCTATTGTTCAAAAAGAAAGATATGATACTTCATACACCTTAAAGTTCATGGAACGAAATAAAATAGAATATCTCGAGGTCCTCGTATTGTCCCCATCATGCTTTTTAGCGTTGAATACACCCAGATTTTACCATATCAACTAAATTGTAAATCTAAGTGATTAACTTAAAATTTTGTTCATTGTCATGCTACCGTTCCCCCGGATCAATAGAGAGGGTAAGACAAAAATATTTACATAAGATCTTTTTTCTTTAATCGGACGAACCGATAATTTTTTTTGATAAGCATTGGCGCACGTGTAAACGAGGCGCTCTACCGCTGAGCTATAGCCCTTTCTACCTATAAAATAACTTTATTTACATAGTTTTGTCAAGACGAATACCACATAATACAAAGTAATTAAATGAGTTTTATTTTAATATTGCCACGACTTTGTTGCTTATGGGTGCACAAATAGTTACAATTAGAATAACCTACTTAACTCAGTGGTTAGAGTATCGCTTTCATACGGCGAGAGTCATTGGTTCAAATCCAATAGTAGGTAAAACTTATTAGATTCCGTTGAAAAACAAATAGTATCTAATAAGTTTTAATAACCTCTTGATGGGGGGGTAGGCATAATGGAAATAAAAAAAAAGGTTCAGGAAATTATTTGTTATTTACCACTAAAGGATGGTCTAATTAGAAGCGTAGGATAGCGTAGCATCGATAGCTTCTAACCGTGCTTTAGCTCTTTTGAACGCTAGATTAGCCTCAATAACTTGTTTCTTACCTTCGGCCCGAGCGAGGTTAGTTTGAGCTATTCGAAAAGTTTCTTTAGCTTCTTGAGGATCGATCCCTGCAGCTTCTTCTGCCTCATTCACCAGTATAGTTACCTGATTATTATCCACCATAGCAAAACCGCCCATTAATGCCATGGTAGACCATTGTCCATTGAGACGTATTTTTGTAATTCCTATATCCAACGCTGTAAGAAGTGGGGCGTGATTTGGTAATACGCCAATCTGACCACTATTGGTAGATAGAATCATCTCTTGAACTTCCGAATTCCAAACAGTTCGATTAGGAGTCATTACACGAAGATTCAAGGTCATTTTTGTTAATTCTCCACTTGTGAGGTTGCAGCCTTTGCGGTAGCTTCATTAATATCACCTACCAAATAAAAAGCTTGTTCGGGAAGATTATCCAATTCTCCAGAAAGGATCATTTGAAAACCTTTGATTGTTTCTACGAGAGTAACATATTTACCTGGAGAACCGGTAAACACCTCTGCTACAAAAAAAGGTTGTGATAAGAAACGTTCAATTTTTCGTGCTCTTGCTACGGTTAAACGATCCTCTTCTGATGATTCATCAAGTCCAAGAATAGCTATAATGTCTTGAAGTTCTTTATAACGCTGTAAAGTTTGCTTAACTTCCTGTGCGGTTTCATAGTGTTGTTCGCCCACAATCCAAGGTTGAAGCATAGTAGGAGTTGAATCTGAGGGATCTACAGCTGGATAAATACCTTTGGCAGCTAAACCTCTTGATAGCACAGTAGTAGCATCTAGGTGCGCAAATGTTGTAGCAGGAGCAGGGTCAGTCAAATCGTCTGCAGGTACATAAACTGCCTGAATGGAGGTTATAGATCCTTCTTTTGTAGAAGTGATTCTTTCCTGCAGGGAACCCATTTCTGTGCCAAGAGTTGGCTGATAACCCACAGCGGAGGGCATTCTACCTAATAAAGCAGAAACTTCTGATCCTGCTTGGACGAAACGAAGAATATTGTCAATAAATAGAAGTACGTCTTGCTTATTAACATCTCGAAAATATTCAGCCATGGTTAGAGCGGTTAAACCAACTCTCATACGAGCTCCTGGTGGTTCATTCATCTGACCATAGACTAAAGCTACTTTCGATTCTGAAATGTTTTGCTCATTAATCACCTTTGATTCTTTCATTTCCATGTAAAGGTCATTACCCTCGCGAGTACGTTCTCCTACTCCACCGAATACAGATACACCTCCATGAGCCTTAGCAATGTTGTTAATTAATTCCATGATTAGTACTGTTTTTCCCACCCCGGCTCCTCCAAATAATCCGATCTTTCCTCCGCGACGGTAAGGAGCTAAAAGATCTACTACTTTTATTCCCGTTTCGAAAATGGATAATTTGGTATCTGACTGTGCAAAGGCTGGAGCTGATCTATGAATAGGGGATGTTGTGCCAGCATCTACAGAACCCAGATTATCCACAGGTTCTCCGAGAACATTAAAAATTCGTCCAAGAGTAGCTTCACCAACTGGAACACTCAGAGGAGCTCCTGTGTCAACAACTTTCATTTCGCGCGTTAGCCCATCTGTAGCACTCATAGCTACAGCTCTAACTTTATTATTTCCTAATAATTGTTGTACCTCACAAGTCACATTCATTTCTTGTCCAGCCGGATTTTTACCTTTAATTATCGAAGAGTTATAAATATTGGGCATCTTACCCGGAGGAAAAGCTACATCTAAGACTGGGCCAATAATCTGAGTGATATATCCTACATTTTTTTCAACAAGTGTAGAAACCCCAAGAGCAAAAGGATTTATTTCCATAAAATTCTAATAGTATAAGAATTGTTTGATTGTACCGATAACAATCTTTCCAAGTTGATCGGTTAATTATGAATAAAAGTTACCATCTTAATTTACTTATTCATATTAAGTTTATCCATATTTTAGCTCATACTCCTCTTATTTGGCTCATACTCTAAATATAGGGTTGTGGGAATACTTATTTCTACTGTAAGATTAAAGGGAAGATTAAAAGAAAGATTAAAAAAAAGATTAAAAAAAGGTTTTTTTATAATTTTATGAATTATATATAATATGATTAATTTTTAAACCATACTGATCAGGCTAATTAGGGTTTTACCCCTCTTCTCCTCCATCCCTCCATCAGAATATGTAATACCAGTTTAGTAAAAATCATTTCTTACTCTTATTAACCAATTAGTTTGAAACTCAAAAGTTTTGGATCAATATAGAAAGCTTGAGGGGAACGTGGATAAAATTTTTACTAATATTAGAGCAACTGGGTTGCATCACGTATCAAAAGCAATATACAATGATAATGTTTTACTATGAAGAGATATCTATTCCTAAGAATAGTCGAGTCTACTAAGACAGATTCTCTATTTTGTAATAAATTTATATAAAACATCTCATTTGTCGAGCAGACTTCATCCTTGCAAGAGTTATTAATTGAATTGTAGGGAGGGACCTATGTCACCACAAACGGAGACTAAAACAAGTGTTGGATTCAAAGCTGGCGTTAGGGATTACAGATTAACTTATTACACTCCTAATTATAAGACCAAAGACACCGATATTTTGGCAGCATTTCGGATGACCCCCCAACCTGGAGTACCACCCGAGGAGGCGGGAGCCGCAGTAGCTGCTGAATCTTCCACTGGTACATGGACTACCGTTTGGACCGATGGACTTACCAGCCTTGATCGTTATAAAGGTCGATGCTATGAAATTGAAGCTGTGACCGGGGAGAAAAATCAATTTATTGCTTATGTAGCTTATCCTTTGGATCTCTTTGAGGAAGGTTCCGTCACTAACTTATTCACCTCCATCGTGGGTAACGTATTCGGATTCAAAGCTTTACGAGCTTTACGTTTAGAAGATTTGCGAATTCCCCCCGCTTATTCCAAAACTTTCATAGGTCCACCCCATGGTATCCAAGTTGAAAGAGACAAATCAAACAAATATGGCCGTCCTTTATTAGGATGTACTATTAAACCAAAATTAGGTTTATCTGCTAAAAACTATGGTAGAGCTGTTTATGAATGTCTCCGTGGTGGACTTGATTTTACTAAGGATGATGAAAACGTGAATTCTCAACCGTTTATGCGTTGGAGAGACCGTTTCTTATTCGTAGCAGAAGCTCTTTTTAAAGCCCAAGCCGAAACAGGTGAAATTAAGGGTCATTATTTGAATGTTACCGCAGGTACATATGAAGAACTTCTTAAAAGGGCACACTGTGCTAGAGAATTGGGAGTGCCTATTGTTATGCATGACTATTTGACGGGAGGTTTTACCGCAAATACTAGTTTAGCTCATTATTGTCGAGACAATGGTCTACTTCTTCACATTCACCGCGCGATGCATGCAGTTATTGACAGACAAAAAAATCATGGTATTCACTTCCGTGTATTAGCCAAAGCATTACGTATGTCTGGTGGAGATCACATACACGCTGGTACTGTAGTAGGTAAACTCGAAGGAGAACGCGATGTAACTTTAGGTTTTGTTGATCTACTTCGCGATGACTATATCGAGAAAGACCGAAGCCGTGGTATTTATTTCACTCAAGATTGGGTGTCTATGCCCGGTGTTCTGCCCGTTGCTTCGGGAGGTATTCACGTTTGGCATATGCCCGCTCTGACTGAAATCTTTGGAGATGATTCTGTATTACAATTTGGTGGGGGAACCCTGGGACATCCTTGGGGGAATGCACCTGGTGCAGTAGCAAACCGAGTTGCTTTAGAAGCTTGTGTAAAAGCTCGTAATGAAGGACGTGATCTTGCTCGTGAAGGTAATGAAATTATTCGTGAAGCTAGTCAGTGGAGTCCTGAATCAGCTGCCGCTTGTGAAGTATGGAAAGAAATCAAGTTTGAATTCGAGGCAATGGATACTTTGTAATTCAGTTAGTTTCACCAGTTTATTCCTCTATTTATGTTTTGCCTCAATTTCTCATTTGGGGGAGTCGAGGTGAAACAAAAGTAGAGGAATATTTTTGTTTTCGAAGAAATCAAGAAATCCAGCGGTTTGGGGTTAAGATTTTACTCTGTATCAGTAGGGTCTGTAGCTCAGCGGATTAGAGCGCGTGGTTCCGAATCATGAAGTCAAAGGTTCGAATCCCTTCTGACCCATCAAATAGGAATATTATATATTTTCCTAATAATTTTCTGATTGGAGCATTAAATTTTTTGAGAAGGATTGTATAAATAAATTGTTTATTAGTGTTTTTTCATAATCTTACTTTACTTGTTTTGCTAAAAACAAATATACAGAAAAATTATTGAATAACTGAAATAAAGTTCTATCATACTATCAATTATGTAAGGAAGGATCGGTGGGTAATCGCTATTCAAGCTTTTGATCCGATAACCATGTCTACGTATCGAATTATTCCATCTTGTATTTATTGTGCGAATTAATAATACGTATAAATTGCAATCGTATCATCTTCATTATAAATAATAAATTCAACCATCGAATTTGTATAGTCAATCTTTCCAGTTGAGGAGATGATATGAAAACTTTCTTCAAAAGTATGAATAAAAATATATGTTTCTTTTTCAAAAGGATAAGGAGAATTCATGTCTTTAAGAGATTGGTTTGAAGATAAACGTAAATTTGGTGGATTAGTTGGTGCTCTTACTGAAAAGGCCACTAAAGGATATGTTTTCGGTGAAAGAGAAAAAAACAGATATTTAAGACTTGATACTACTAAAGGATTATGGATTCGATGTGACAATTGTGAGAACATGCTCTACGTTAGATTTTTGAGGCAAAACAAACGTATTTGTGAAGAATGTGGGTATCATCTGCAAATGAGTAGTACGGAAAGAATCGAACTTTTAATTGATCGCGGCACTTGGCATCCCATGGATGAAGACATGATTGCTCGAGATGTTCTTAAATTTTATGATGAGGATTCTTACAAAAATCGTATTATTTTTTACCAAAAACGAACAGGTTTAACTGATGCTATTCAAACGGGTATAGGTAAACCAAATGGAACTCCTGTTGCACTTGGAGCTATGGACTTTCAGTTTATGGGAGGTAGTATGGGCTCTGTAGTAGGTGAAAAGATTACTCGTCCTATTGAATATGCTATCAGAAAATCAATGCCTTTAATTATTGTGTGTTCCTCCGGAGGAGCACGTATGCAAGAGGGAACTCTGAGTTTGATGCAAATGGCTAAGATTTCTTCTGTTTTACAAATCTATCAAGCGCGGAAAAGGTTACTATATGTAGCAATTCTAACATATCCTACAACTGGTGGAGTTACTGCGAGTTTTGGTACGTTAGGGGATATTACCATTGCTGAACCCAAAGCATACATTGCATTTGCAGGGAAAAGAGTAATCGAACAAGCATTACGTCAGAAAATACCTGATGGTTTTCAAGTAGCTGAGTCTCTATTTGATCATGGCTTACTCGATTCAATTGTACCACGTAACCTTTTAAAAGGTGTCTTAAGTGAAATATTGGAACTCTACGGGTCAGCTCCTTGTAAGGAACGTAACAATTATTATTTTAGATAATTCTAATGTTCCGTCATTTACTTTACTTTATTCAGATCCTACTCCCACAACTACTCAAGTGTTACAATCTCTTCGTATACAATGAAATTATTATACTAATATAATCTTATTTGAGTGTTAATACTCCAACAAAAATATATTTGACTTAGTTTGCATTCGGTAATAGAAGGAAATTAAAAAAAAAAGTATATTTAAAATGACTCTTTGAAGACTTTTCTAATTATTTGATTAAAAATAAACAAAGTTGTAATACATTCATTTCATGTAAAAGATATAATCAATTTCCTCATCTTTTTCTTTTTTCTGAAATTACTAAGAAAGAACTATATTATTTAAGGTGACTTTTTATGACAGCTTCTTATTCACCTTCTATTTCCGTGCCTCTAGTAGGTTTAGTTTTTCCAGCAATTACAATGGTTCTCTCGTTCATATACATTGAGAGGGACGAAATTGTATAGAATTTGAAGGAACACAATCTTATCAATACATTCTCATTATATATTTGAGAATAGAGAAACAAACGTATTTTTCTACTCGATAAAGCTTAAGGTTTTAATTCTTACCATTTAGCGGTATAAGAAGAATCCAATTCAGTCTTTACTTATTGTCGAAAATTACTAATATCTATTGAAGAATAAGGATTAAAAATATAATAATTTTTTTTATTATTTTTAACACAAAAGAAAAAAAGATTTAATTTTGGACTATCCTCCGAGAAACAAGAACATATATCAAATATTGGTTTTTACACAAAAGATTAAAAAACTTTTCTTACTATTTCTTACTATGAAGAAGGAAATATCTTTATAGTAAGAAAAGTTTTTTCGTATAGATTTATATACAGTTAGAAAAGAGTGACTCTTTAAGTAAGTAATAAAATATTTTTTTACTGCGTACTATAAAATTTAACAAGATTTAGGAAACTTTGTTATGAATTGGCAATCCGAGTGGCTTCGGGTAGAACCCATAATGGGGTCTCGAAGAATTAGTAATTTTTGTTGGGCTTGCATCACCTCGTTGGGTGCACTAGGATTTTTTTTGGTCGGAATACCCAGTTACCTTGGTAAGGATCTAATACCCGTCCTGCCATCCCAACAAATTGTTTTTGTCCCACAAGGGATTGTAATGTGTTTCTATGGTATTGCAGGTTTGTTCCCCAGCTTTTATTTATGGTGTACCATCTTATGGAACGTAGGTAGTGGCTACAACATATTCGACAAACGAGAAGGAATTATTTGTCTTTTTCGCTGGGGATTTCCGGGGGAAAATCGTCGAATTTGTATTCGATTCTCCATGAAAGACATTCAAGCAATACGTGTAGAAGTTAGAGAAGCTATTTCTCCTCGTCGTGTTCTTCATATGAAAGTCAAGGGTCAACAAGATGTTCCTTTAACTCGTATTAGTGAGAACCTCACCCTAAGGGAAATGGAAGAAAAAGCTGCTGAATTGGCTCGTTTCTTGCATGTATCAATGGAAGGACCTTGAAATAAACTTTACTTTTATATTTATTTAGTTGCTAAGCAACGGATGGACAAGTATGAGAAGAAGAAGGGGAGGTATAAACAGAATTTGAGAATAAATTATTTGGGAATAAATTAAAGAAGTTGCTCCTTATGCAGTTTATCCTTCATCTTCCTAATGCAGTTCTTTATCATCGAGGTATAAATAAGTAGCACTTATAATGAAATTTAAATTATACTGGTGGGAAGTTTTTCGGTGGTTTTCAGACACTCCATCCCGTTCTTCAGAAAGAGCTTGCGAGGCTAGCAGGCAAGTACAACATATAAAAAAAGATTATGTATCTTACAAATGTTTGGTTCCATCACTCCCAAAACACTCTTGGCAAGCCATCATTTTATATATGAATACAAGATTAAATAACTTTGTATTCATAATATACTGGAGTGTTTTAGAATGCAAAACCAGCATTTATTTACTAAATATTTTAAATAAATTGGGACTGATTGTATCAGTACCAGGAAAATCATTTTCTTCTCCAAAGTTGTTGATCAACATCCGTTCATTCTTCAACGGTAATAAACGACTTCGCATTATGTCACAATCAAATCCTTATAATATTTGGTTATATCCCTTAAATATTTTACTTTCTTTTCCTGTTCATCGAAAACCAAAAAAATTGAGAAGTACTGAGAAAATATTTGAAAAAAATGGATTTAATTGTGAGAATAGGGAGTACCCTCATGACAAAAATGACAAAACTTATTTTGTTTCAGGTAAATCATCCGAGGAAGAATTGGTTAGAATCGAACGAATGAATCAAAAATTAGCTTGGATTGAAGCAACTTTGAATGATTTAGATAATTGGAAACGTTACTATTCCCTCTCTTCCTTTTCTTTTGAGATGGGGGATATTCCAGAAGAAGGACAATCATCCCTTTCAGTGGAGGGGGAGTCGGATTCCATAGTTACCACAATAGCCTACGAGTCTATAGGTCTTGTACCTCGTTCCATAACCCGTACTTTATCCAGATTTAAAACAGAGTTGACAGGCCAGTCAAGTTCATTAGTACTTTACGAGTTTCGATTGGCTAAATATCAAGCACTAGCTTCTTTACAATATCTTGGATGCTTAATACTTATCCCTTGGGGAATTTCCTTCCCCTCGGAAAGATGGTTATTGAAACCTTGGATCAAGAATTGGTGGAATATCAACCAATTCCAAATTTTTCTTAATTATTTTCAAGAGGAAAGAGCTTCGAAGAGACTTCAGGAGGTGGAGGAACTACTATGGTTGGATGAAGTAATGCTAGCAGATTCTTCATCTTCAGAAGTTCAGTCGCAGGATCTTAATAGACAGATCCATGATAAAACGATTCAATTAGTAGCGATGTACAATGAAGATAGTATTCAAACCATTCTACATTTATTAACAGATATAATATATTTTGCTATTCCAAGTGCTTCGTTCATTTCAGGTAAAAAAAGACTTGCTGTTATGAATTCTTGGATTCAAGAATCATTTCATAGCTTGAGTGATACAATGAAAGCTTTTTTCATTCTTTTATTAACCGATTCATGTATTGGGTTCCACTCGCCCCATGGTTGGGAAATTCTAATAAGTTCTCTTTCTAAACATTTAGGATTTGCTCATAACAAACATATAATATCTTGTTTTGTTTCAACTTTTCCAGTCATTTCAGATACAGTTTTTAAATATTGGATTTTTCGCCATTTAAATCGTATATCCCCTTCAATTGTAGCCACTTATCATGCAATGAATGAATAAACAATAGGTTGTTTATACTTATTATCTTATTCCGAAGTAATGTGTTTTTATAAAGTAAAGACTTTTTTTTTTTTTTCGCTATTTTTCAAATTAGGATTAATCAGAAATAAAAGTAACATACTTTTGATTCTTTGCCTTCATTGTTATTGTTACCGTAATGACAAAGTTGTGGACATGGGTGGCTGTAATAACTGGGACGCCAGGAGCACCCGACTCATGAAAATATTTGAAACAAGTAGTAAAACCATGCAAAACGTAAATACTTATGACTGTATAAAAAAGTTGGTGACCCAATTGATTTCGGTTCTAATCGTAATAAATACAATAGCTTGGCCCTCCATTCCGAAAGCATATCCAATTTTTGCGCAGCAGAGTTATGAAAACCCTCGAGAGGCTACTGGACGTATTGTATGTTCCAATTGTCATTTAGCTAAAAAACTCGTGGATATTGAAGTTCCACAATCTGTGCTTCCGAATACTGTATTTGAGGCAGTTGTTAAAATTCCTTATGACATGCAAATTAAACAAGTACTTGCTAATGGTAAGAAAGGAGCTTTGAACGTAGGAGCTGTTCTTATTTTACCCGAAGGATTTGAATTAGCTCCTCCTGATCGTATTCCTCCTGATACTAAAGAAAAAATAGGTAATCTTTATTTTCAAGCTTATCGTCCCAATAAAAATAATATTTTGGTAATAGGTCCTGTTCCTGGTAAGAAATATAGTGAGATCGTCTTTCCTATTCTTTCGCCGGATCCCGCTCTTAATAAAGAAACTCACTTTTTGAAATATCCTATATATGTGGGTGGTAATAGGGGAAGAGGACAAATTTATCCCGATGGGAGTAAAAGCAACAATACGGTTTACAATGCTTCAGCTACAGGTAGAGTAAGCAAAATCTCACGTAAAGAAAAGGGTGGATATGAAATAACGGTTGAGAATACATTGGATGGTCGTTCAGTGGTTGACACTGTACCCCCGGGACCAGAACTAATTATTTCGGAAGGTGAATCGATTAAGGTTGATCAACCATTAACCAATAATCCTAATGTAGGCGGATTTGGTCAGGGAGATGCGGAAGTAGTACCTCAAGATCCATTACGTGTTCAAGGTCTTTTGTTATTCCTTGCATCAGTTACTATAGCACAAATATTTTTGGTACTCAAGAAAAAACAGTTTGAAAAAGTTCAATTAGCCGAGATGAATTTTTAAGTTCAAACATTGAAAGTTTGCTAATGTGCTTGATTAATAGAATCCTCAACCTCTACCGATTGCTAATGCGTATAACGAGATCATATTTAGGTTCGTATAATACGATAATGGTTCCTTCGGATATTGAGAACCTTGAATATTATCATCTCTTCCCTTCGCTAAAAGAGACTATTAATTACTGGGGATATACATCAAAAGTATGTGTTTCGGAGAAGATGGCTCAGCAAGCATTGAAGCATGTGGATCAACTTACTGAATGGTCTTGCACTTCTAGTATATACTACAAAAAATCTTCTTTATATATTTATAGTCTTTCTCAGGGAAGAATTAACCTAGGATTGGATTTATATTATGAATCAAAAAATTGTGCAAAACGTATCATAAATATTTTATCTTCACTTGGAGGAAATAAACCTTGTCTTTATGGGGAAGAATATTCTGAAGCAGTTCCACAAACTTATGGAAAAGAAACTGGAAAATTATCAAGATTATCAAAAATTTCTTCCACTTGTTTTACCAAAAAGATTGAAGTCAATTCTCATATCGAGGTACCAGAAACCAGTGATTCTTTTGATCTTACTCATGAGTTACCAAGAGAATATGTTCTGCATATTATTCTGAATATTATTCTAGCCCATAAAGAGTGGGAAGCGGATAAATGGTACATAAACATGGCTTATATTGCTTATTGCGAAAACGTCTGGGATCTTTCCGGTAAACTTCTTGAAATGGCTTGTCTTGAAAAACAGATGTTTTTACTTTTGACTCGAATTGCAAAAGCTAAAAATCCCATATTAAAAATATGGGATTTTTGTTACTCCAACCCTAACAAAAATAAATTATTCAGTAATTTTGTTTGTAGAAAGAGCATTATCTAATTATTGAGTAAGATCATCATCTTATAAATCATCCTTTACTTTCACAAAGGAAGAGATTTATGATAAACCAATTAATTCCTTTATGGAGTATGCTAAATAATTTATATTCTATAGACATGATATTCTATGGAATATCGTGTCAATAAATAATAAAATAATAAAATATTCTTTATTGATTTCTCATTTTCATCCCAAATGATTAGATAAGATTGATGAAATAGTATATCATCAATCTTATAATTTTTTTTTCTAAATTATTCCAATTTTTCATCGGAACTAGTGAAAGACTCTACTGTTATAAAACCTTACTCTTTTGAGTAGATATATTCACCACCCCTATGTGTATACTATTTATCGGGCAGAGAGGTGTTTTAGTTAAAGAGGTTAAGCATATACATTCAATTTTTTCTACTTTTTCTTCTTAATCTTCCCATTTATCAATTCTACCATTCCTTAATTCTCCTATTTATTATAGGGATGAACCCAATCCGGAGTATGAACCATAGGAAAAGATACCTACTAAACTGATCACGGGTGTACCAACTACAGTACCTATTAGCCACAGGGGAATTCTTCCAGTGGTATTGGCCATTCATTCTACTCCCTTTTACACTTATTGGGTGGTTACGACTCTGAGGCATAAACAGTCACATACAATTACAATCTTAGATCTTTATGGATGGGGGGGCAAAGAAGCTTTTGCTGCTATTAGTTGAAAAAGTAATTAGAAAATAGAACAGCAAGTACAAAGATTAGTAACAACCCCCAGTAGAGGCTGGTACGATTTAATTCCACACTCTGTTTGTTCGGATTTGGTTTCGTCATAGCTTTATTATGCCCTAGATAGAATTTATCGTTGAATGAATTGCATTGCTGATATTGATCCTAAGGAGAAAACCGTAGGTACAGCTAGTCCATGAATAGCCAGCCATCTAACTGTGAAAATTGGATAAGTTCTATCTATAGTCATTGGTACCTCCTACAAAGATCTAGTGAATTCATCGACTTGTTCCAACGAATTAAAACGGCCAGTAATTAATGGAATTTCTTGCCGGCTTTCCGTGAAATACTCATTTGGCCGAGGGCTTCCGAACACATCGTAAGCCAAACCTGTGCTGACGAATAACCAACCTGCGATGAACAAGGAAGGTATAGTAATACTGTGGATTACCCAGTATCGAATACTGGTAATAATGTCAGCAAAAGGGCGCTCTCCTGTATTCCCAGACATGGTTAGCTCCGTATTATACATTTGTAGACGCAAGGGGGGATTAATCCCTTGAAGGATTGGGTGAAACCAGAGAATATACTGATCCAACCCCGTTAGGTTGTCAATGCAATACCAAAGGTATCTATGTAGTATACTAGACTAGTATAGCTAGTGTTCCTCTGACGCAGCAAGACAACTTTCATTCAATGGATGTATGAAAAATGAAGAATAGAACGAAATCTGTGGAGTTGAAAGAATAAAAGAAAAAAGTATTTGTTACAGTTAATACAGAATATGAAAGTTCTACGTAATTTTACGCTTGCGCAGATTGTTCCGGTTATACAAATTGTTGATTAATAATTTTGTGCAGTGCTCTAATAGTATTTACATAAAATAATTTTATTTTGGAAACCAATAAATATTTTGTTTGGATATAACAAATAGGTGTTCCTCTCTAGTTCCTAGGAGTGAGGGAAGACTAAGTAGATGATGATGGGGATTACCACCATTAGTGATGAGATGTGAAAATCATAAAACTATAGATCTTTTATATAAGATGAGTTTGTGGGATATAAATAATGTATCCCTCTACAATTTAAGCAGGCTCTGCTTCGTCGGCTCTACCAGACTAATAAACTTAAAATTATGCATCAGTATAGATGAAAATATTTATGATTTAGTAGATGAAGTGAATACTCCATTTCTACGTAAAATTAATAAACTTTTATCATGACCTGCAGAAAAATTTTATATATTATATTACAGGTCGTGGATCATACTAATTATGGGTTATGCTGCAGGAAGGGATTACCGAAACTGAAGGGAGAAAAAACAGTGAAATAGTTGAATCCAGACAATTGCATAGTACCACTATAGGTTCATTAATTTGTAATAAAAAAACTTATGGCGCAATTATTGCATCGCTTGATACAGTGTAGGAACGTGGGGGGGTTACACGTAATAAATAAACACAACGCGTAATGGTAATTACTCAGCTTTATACTATGAAACTTCATACTTTATTTTTAACACAAGTCTATACTTTTTTTTGAGATAAAAGGAGAAAGAAAGGGGAGCAACATCTTCTTCCTCTTCTCAAGATAGATATTAACCTCAACTGTATAGTGCACCACCAATGCAATTAGTGAGATTGAATCATTTTAATAAAATTATGTTGAGGAAATGCAGAGGGTGATACTAGGTAATTAAGTAAAAATTTGTCTAATTTATTAAACTTGTAGCTATTAAGCAAATTTGGATTGCGTTCCGCTATTCATAGAGGAGGTCGTACATAAAGAACTGGTTTTATTTCTGGGTTGACCCACCAATCGATAGATCGAGAACTGGTATAAAATAGTTATTTTGGATGATTAACAAGTATCCGAATATACTCTAGTTTCTTTCTCATAAAAGAACTTTATATTTCATACCTGTCACTCTGTAAAAGCGATTGATAACTAGTATTAAAAATAGTATCAATTATAAATTCTACACTTTGAATTACTTATTCGTTCGGATCACAAAAATTTTGAAGTAATTGCTTCATAAGGGTGTATACTAGATTTGTTACTGTCATTGAGAGTTTTCCCCTATGCCTATCATACTAAGCTACTCTGGATTTTTATTGGCTGCTCCAATTCCAGCTTCAGCTCCATTTACTGGATTGAATAAGATAAGACTCATTTGAAGAATAGAATAATAACGAGGAAAATATTTCAAGGTTTAAAAATTTACATTGTATTTTCCAACGGTTATATAATTAATGGTTATTGAGATTTAGAGCAGATTCGGCTACTATTTAAACTAGATATTGTCCTTGTTAGCTGCTAAGGAAGATGAAATGGTTGAAGCTCTCTTATCCGGAATTGTATTAGGTTCGATTCCAATAACTCTAGCTGGATCATTTGTAACCGCATATCCACAATACCGGCGTGGTGATCAATTAGATCTTCGATAAATTTTAAATTACGCTTATCGTTGCCTCCCTCTTTTTTGAGGGAGGTCTAACAAGTTAATAGATTCAGTTATATTAATAAATTTTATCGAGTTCAAGTTTTTATGATACTGTGGAGAAAAAAAATGAATACTTTGGAATTTCAACAAATTCATTATCATAATCACGCTCTGTAGGATTTGAACCTACGACATCAGGTTTTGGAGACCTACGTTCTACCGAACTGAACTAAGAGCGCTTCTTTCGCGTGGAGAAAAATAAGACACAAAAGACAAACAATTTTTTTTTCCTTATTTAACGTATCTAGCCATACATCGAATAACTATTGCTAGTATTTCATTATTCTCAATTTATATTTCAGATTCAGGGTAGGGATGACAGGATTCGAACCTGCGACATTTTGTACCCAAAACAAACGCGCTACCAAGCTGCGCTACATCCCTCCCAATTGTTTTATCCAATATAATTGTACCCTACTCAAAGTTTCTTGCCCACATTCTTTTTTTTTTTCTTACTTTCATGTGTGTTAACAGCTCTTGCTTGCGCTGCAATTTAATACTAAATAATTAAATTTATTTTGTTACCCACGCAAAGTGAAGGGTTTCTGTGAACGACACAACAGGTTTATGTACAAAAAAAAATTAATTTTTAAATGGCTCAGTTCCTTATCAAAAAATCCGTGACTACTTATATATATGTACATTCATTATATACATGTACATTTAAATTTTTTTTCGCTACTCAAATTTCGTTACTCTTCGTACGAACCTTGTGGGAAAACAAAAAATTTAAATAGATTCAGAATTCGGTGGAGTTTCATTCAAATTAGTCGGAGTTGGGGAAGGATGAGGAAGAAATAAAGAAAGAATAAAATAATTGAGGGGGAGGAACCCGCAGTGCAAGATGTAGAAACATATCTTTCCACAGCGCCTGTTCTAGCTACGTTGTGGTTCGGATTTTTAGCTGGTTTACTGATAGAAATCAATCGTTTTTTCCCAGATGCTTTGGTTTTTCCTTCTCTTTAGGAACTTGTTCCTATCACTTTAAGTTCAACTACTCTTGGAATCAACTTAATTATTAATTATTAAAATATTTTAATTAATAAATCCTATCCAACAATTTTTCGGGTTCAAATAAGAGAAAGATGATATTGAAATTATAAATAGGGTAGAAATTTACCATAATTATTAATAATTATAAATCTAATAATTATAAATCTAATAATTATAAATCTAATAATTAAAGATTTTTTATCACTATTTAGATTCAGTGGAATAAAATCTTTAATCATTAGATTTATTGCTATAAGATTTTCAATCTATTCATCCTTTTCAATTAGTATTGGAAGAAGTATAACCTATGGCTAAGGCTAAAGATGTAAGAATAACAATTAGTTTAGAATGTACTGGTTGTTCCCAAGGTAATAAAAAATATCCGGGTGTTTTTAGATATACTACTCAAAAGAATCGTCGTAATACGCCTACTCGAATAGAATTAAAAAAATTTTGTCCTTATTGTTATCGACGCACAATTTGCAGGGAAATAAAAAAATGAAAAATAAGCAGTATTCAAAGGGTTTGTGAAACGAGCCATGAACAAATCCAAGCGATCTTTTCGCAGACGTTTACCACCAATTAGATCAGGGGAAACTATTAATTATAGAAATATAAGTTTACTCCGCAGATTTATTAGTGAACAAGGAAAAATACTATCTAGACGAATGAATAGGTTGACCTCAAAACAACAACGTTTAATTACTGTTGCTATTAAACGAGCCCGTATTTCAGCTCCATCACCTTTCCTTAATAATGAGAGTCGATCTAGCACCAATTACTAGCAATGAATAATTACTAATAGTAAGGTAAGTATATTTCACTGATTAGGATAAAGTTGGGACGAGGAATCAGAAACAAATGTTTATCCCCCCCCCATTCGTCGTAAAGATAAAATTTAGAGGGTTCCACCATCGGAACATATCTTTATTTATCTTTTACTATTAAGCAAATTTTATGGTGTTCTTACCTCCCCAGAATAAAATTCCGGGGAGAAGTTTCTATACCTAATACTTTCCCCACTCGATAATTTTTTTAAAATGGTGGAAAAGCTATTAGTATCGAATATAGCTATTTGTGCTAGTACTTTACGATTCGAAGATACTTGATTTTTATATAAGTGTCGAATGAATTTAGTATAAGAAACTCCATTATTTCGGGCTGCTGCGTTGATGCGGGTAATCCACAAACGGCGAAAATCTCTTTTTCGTTTACCTCTATCTCGATAAGAAGAAGCCAAAGCTTTTATTATTTGCTGGTTACCGGTCCGAAAAATTGTTGAATGAGCTCCTTGAAATCCTGATGCAAGTTTTAGTATATTCTTCCTACGTTTACGAGCTACAGAGCCACGTTTAACTCTAGTCATTGGTGCTTACTCTTATTAATCACAAATATTTGGGGTACCACACAAAATTTAAAACATATTATAACGCGTATAATGACTCGGAGGTTGCATGGAGAGGAGGATGATGAGCGGAGGGAATCCTAACCAAAGCGAATGGGAAGACGAGAAACACGGTCATTTTGGTAAAAAAAATTAATACAAGACTACCACACTCTTTACTTTGGGACTTCAATTATGAAGTCCATCGGGATGGATAGGATGACATAGCGGGTGTGGGACAGATCCGTGAGCTCGGTAGTCGTATGTCCGAACCGCCTGCTCAATTGGTGGGAACACCGGATCTATAGACTGGGGGGGGGGGTATCCAAAGACATATACGTAAATAGAATGGACGAGCACTAGCCTTTACATAATTAATATATCCAGTACGCACAATTAATTGCCTCGATTTTCAGCCAGATTTACCTAATAAACATCCATGTACTTACTAGTGATGGGATCTCTCTAGAATTCATTCTTGTCACAAGTTCCAATTCATTCGATGGAAACCCAAGCTTGGAGTGCGTATTCGAATAAGAATACCCGCGTGCAAAGGGAAGAATTAGGTTTTCTATATGGATCTTATACAAACGTAAGGCTATAAACTCTTCGTATTCTTCCACAAGTATTTATGCATGTACTGAGCTTAGAACTGAGTAGGGCTCGTAGGAGGAGGGGTAAGTATACAAGGTGTGTGATGGTTTCTTACTTACTCATACTATATATCATAGAATGAATTATTCAAACCAGAAGAAAGTTTTGCGGACGGTGGAGCCGTGGTATGACTACCCAGACTGGAACAATAAAGATTCACCTTCGACTTGGTTCCTAAGGAATAAAATTGGGTTACCCGTCCAAATAAATCTGAGTGTGAACAAAAGGATGGCACTTTATGCGAACAAGCTAAAAAATACCATATATTTTACCGAATCATTCCTTATAAAAAGGTGGATGGGTTTGCGTAGGCTAGAGAAAAACCAGCGTGCTAGGAACGGAACCAAGTAGATATTATATTTCCATGTGCGGATCGAGTATTCACCAGAAATGCGAGTACCGAGGGGAGTACCGGGCACAAAGTAGGAAAGAAAGAGGAAGAAGGTAATTGGTGGGGCCGCCGCACATCCACCAGCAGTTTATCTGGTCCGCTAGGAACCAGCAACGACTCTATCAAAAAATTTGAAGAAGCATACCCGGATCGCCTCGCCATACGTGACCCGATACGTATCTTACGTGCGTGAGTACAAGATCATCAATCTAGAGTAGGCACACGTAGATTATGGATTATCTTAAACCTATCCTGTACATATCATAAGTATATCATAAGTATATCATAAATATATCATAAATATAGTAATAAGGTGCTTTGAAAAAATGAGGATGATACCTAGAGCGGTGGTTATACTCCAAATCTTACAGTTTTCCAGGATTAATAACGAGAAGTGCCTATTGGGGGAAGAAACAAAAAGAATATCTGCCTGGGATACGAGGTAATATCCCCCACGAATATAAATATTTATCTTTTAATAGTGGACCATCTTTTTTGTCCTACCGAATCGTCCCACCCAGATCTTTAAGATCTATTTTTTTGCACGATTCCCCAGAAGAACGGACTAATCTTTCTGATGTAGAAAATAGAGATTCCCATGGCTTTTGCTATTTTAACCTTCCCTTTCATGAATTTTTGAGGTTGGGCACCTCCTCAGTAGCAAGGAGTATAACCTTTAACTAAGAAAAATCATGGATTTCATCGTTTCTATAGTTTCTCCTTCAACGGTAAGGTCCTCTCTATATGCCGGAGCCCTTCATTCTTCAGATACAAAAATAAGAATGTTATCGGTAACTTGTATAGTTTCCGATCCCCAGCTCTACCTAAATTATTGAGCAAATAGTCTTCTTGCAATAAATAAGACTTATCTATACAGTAACGGCATGTAATCCTGAGGGTTGACTGGATAGCTGACCCTACGAGTCCGTTTTTGCAGCAATACAATTGGTATACTTAATAGTAATGCCTTCAGAATTAAACTTTCTTCCTCGCTTAATAGATTGACAACCATTCGCTACCATTGAGGAAATGCTTTTCATCCCACATTAAGGTGATTGGCTTTGCACCGATGGAAACTACAAATTTTATCTCCGAATATGGTAGATGATAGATCTTTATTTACTATAATAAGGGAGGGTCCCCCTGCAACACCGATCCCCTTGCAATATTATTTATAACTTATGATCTAAACGAGTCGCACATACACCCTAGTACATACTCCTCTACGTTGAGGACACCCCTGAAGGGCAGGGGATTTGGTTCTATTTTCTACCGGCTGTCTTTGATTCCTAATAAGTTGTTGAATAGTAGGCATTTCAAGTTATATGCAAAATTTACTGGTTTGGATTAATCCTAACCATAATAGTAATTTTTTTTTTGATTATAGACTAAAATTTAGAAGTCTATTCTTTTATTTTATCCTTTCCCTCGAATTTGTAAAAGAATTAAATATAACTAAATCAAGACTTTGTCAATTTACTTATTGGAGAGTTCGAAGAAGTTTCCACAGCTACAGGATCAATAACACCATAAACTTTGGCTTCTTCTGCTGACGTAAAAACATCTCTTTCCGTATCTTCGGAGACTACCCATAAAGGTTTTCCTGTTCTTTGTGCATAAACTTTCGTAATGCAGTCACGAATTTTCAAGACTTCTTCCGCTTCCATGATACATTCTCCTACTTGTCCCTCATAATAGGAACTAGCCGGTTGATGAATCATAACCCTGTTAGTAAATGCTTATTTACCTTTTTTGTCCCTTCATTCAAAATGTTCAACAAATAAACTTTAATTCACAACCGTACAAGCATTTTTTGTGCATACGGCTCCACAATAGATTACATTATTGAATGACAAACTTTTCTTTTTGTTGAATTAAGTAGTAATACTACTAATTATTATATATAGTAATAATTTTATGTATTTATTGAAAAAGAAAATCAAATGGAAAATCTACATACCATTCTTCTCCTCGAAAAGGAATAAGATACTATAATGGTTCTATTGCTTCATATGCATATATGTCTTCCTTCCATTCAGCAATCCTAAAGTTTTTTTATTGGGGTAATATGCCCATATTTCGTTTCTATATATTTGGTATTCCATTCCTTACCAATAGAAGAAGGGGTTTATGACGCTGGAGTAAACCCAGTAAATGAAAATTTTCTTGAGGAATAAATAAAAAAAGAATAGTTATGGTTGTATTTACTACCCTGATACTCCAAGTTTTCTTTGTAATACGTCCGTATCAAGTTTTGCATGCCATGCTATTATTACCTTTCATTCTTCGGTGCAGGCATAGTTTTTTCTTACATTATTTTTTAACCCACGAATAAAAACTCATTAGCGCAAAGCGTGAGGTAGCGCTATACGTTTGGTAATTTCTCCTCCGGCCAAGACAAAAGATCCCATTGAAGCAGCTAATCCTATGCAGATGGTTTGTACATCTGGTACTACGAATTGCATAGCATCATAAATGGATATTCCTGCAAATACTGCTCCACCGGGGGAATTCACATATAAATACATGTCTCTACTGTCGTCTTCTCCATTCGGGTAGATCATAATACAAATAAGTTGATTCGCAAGTTCATCATCCACTTGCTGGCCCAAAAATAACAATCTTTCTCGAAAAAGTCGGTTGATTAGGATAGTTCGGTAGTAGCTCATCTTCCTCCAAAACCGTACACGCACCTTTAAGTGCATACGGCTCAAGCAGTTGAAAAAAAAGAGTTATATTTTCTTCATTATATAATGATTGTTCTCCATAAAAAACTTATTAGTTATTAAATGCTAGTAGTTTCTCTTCCAAAAAAATTAGAAAATCTTTTTCTTACCACTCTTAGTTCGAATTTGTTTTTCTTCCCAAAGTTTATGGTTTCACTCCATTCTCAACTTATTGAACCACCTGCTAACTGATGTATCGCTTTATCCAATCCGGAAGTTTCCGTTACAGCAGAATCGTCTCGTTCTCAATTGGATCTTCAATAAAATCCTTAGGTTCATGCTCTACTTCGGGGAGGGATACACTCATCCAATTGTTACTTGCGCATATAGAACAAGTAAATTTACTGCCATTTTTTTTTATTCTTCCATTCTCAGTTTCTGCTACGAATGTTTGTTCATACCATTCCATATATCACAATTGAATGATTATTTATCGATCAATTACTATTCCTGGAATTGTGACGAAGCCTAAATACTTTATTGGTTCGAGCTAGCCATAGATTCTCATGATTGATGAATTTGTTTTATATCCTCCAGAATTTTGGAAAATCTCACGCTTTAGATTATTGATAATTTAGCCAATCCTAAGTGGGTAAAAGCATCTCAATCGGAAGAAATGACGGGAGGAGTCCATAAAACCAAATGTTTAACGAGTCGCACTATACGTCAATCCAAACGGCATCTTCGTCTCCAGGGAGTCGAAAAGGCACTTTCGGAACACCAATGGGCATTTCTTCTTTCCCTGAGGCTAAATATTATATTGCCCTCTAATACGAAAGCGTAACTCTTAGCTCTGTACATACGTATGGAATTGAATATGGGTTTCGGACAAAACGAATGTCATTACAAATGAAGTAGCTTATTAATTAAGGGTTCACATTCCGTATATTCACAAGACTCCACATCCCATATTTAGTTTTTTTGGAATATAAAATATAATTTAATAATTGGGTGAGAACCAATGAGAAAAGGATGAAAACAATCCATAAAATTTTCTAAAACAAAAATTTGTGAGACCTGCTCCGCAATGATTGTCCTTCTCGAGAGTTAATTCGATAAATAACTAGGTGGAAGAGGAGGAACATGATGGACAAATCACAAGAAAGGTAGAAAATTTTAGGGTAGGAAATACAAAAAGTTTTGGAAATTTTATTCTTTTATTCCTAATATTCAGTAAATAACTCTATATTAGTTTTGTTCCATGGGTTTTGCTAGTAGGAATGACTAACAAACGTGATACTATATATAGGAATTTCCAAAATTTTTTCTGGCGTGGGTCAGTAGACCGATGCTAATAACGAAACTTATTTATCTATTTGTATAGGATCTTGCACATCGAAAAACGCAGAATGAATGGTAATAAATGGTAATTTCATATGGATAATGAATGGATGACAAATCCGAACTTTACTTTTTTTTTAGTCTCGGTCCACCATTCTGAATAACCAAAAGATGGGAAAGAAAAAATGCTTGAAAATGTAAAGTATACTGTGATTCTTTATTAAGTAAAGCATTATGCTGAACTTCTCGACTATGCATTATTTTTTACCTCGTATTCCCGGAAGTATTACCAATATCTCCATTGCGATGTTAAACGCATGGATGTTAAACTATTTCTGCTTATCCTTATTGTAAGAGATAAATTTGGTATCTCTTTTCGGCAATACTACATAACTGTAAAATTTACTGCAAACTTTTGGAATAATTAAATTAAAGTCCAACATCGTAGTAATTTTTTTTAGTTTCTTAACGTAAGAAAGTCATATGATGTCTACCTATCTTTGGTAAGGGGAAAGGGGGACTCAAATGGGTTTACCTTGGTATCGTGTTCATACTGTTGTACTAAATGATCCTGGTCGTTTAATTGCTGTACACTTGATGCATACCGCGCTAGTTTCTGGTTGGGCCGGTTCAATGGCCTTGTACGAATTAGCAGTTTTTGATCCATCCGATCCGATTCTTGATCCCATGTGGAGACAAGGCTTGTTTGTCGTGCCATTCATGACTCGGTTAGGAATAACAAAGTCATGGGGAGGTTGGAGTATTACTGGAGAAACTGTAAACGATGCGGGTGTTTGGAGTTATGAAGGTGTGGCAGCTGCACACATTGTGCTATCCGGTTTGTTTTTTCTAGCTGCTATTTGGCACTGGGTCTTCTGGGACTTGGATCTGTTTCGAGACCCACGCACTGGTAAACCCACTTTGGATTTGCCTAAGATCTTCGGAATTCATTTATTCCTTTCAGGGGTATTATGCTTTGGATTCGGAGCATTCCACGTAACAGGTCTGTTCGGTCCCGGAATATGGGTGTCTGACCCCTACGGATTAACCGGAAAAGTACAACCTGTAGCTCCGGTTTGGGGAGCCGAAGGTTTTGATCCTTTCGTTCCAGGAGGAATAGCTTCCCATCATATTGCAGCAGGTATTTTAGGTATATTAGCAGGTCTATTCCACCTCAGTGTTCGTCCCCCTCAACGATTATACAAAGCATTACGTATGGGGAATATTGAAACTGTTTTATCTAGCAGTATTGCCGCTGTGTTTTTCGCAGCTTTTGTTGTTGCTGGAACCATGTGGTACGGCTCTGCAGCCACTCCAATAGAATTATTTGGTCCTACTCGTTACCAATGGGATCAGGGATTTTTTCAACAAGAAATAGATCGAAGGATTCGATCCAGCAGGGCTGAAAATCTTAGTTTATCAGAAGCTTGGTCTGAAATTCCACAAAAATTAGCTTTTTATGATTATATTGGTAATAATCCGGCTAAGGGAGGATTATTCAGAGCAGGTCCGATGGACAATGGAGATGGAATAGCTGTTGGTTGGCTAGGCCATGCCGTCTTCAAAGATAAGGAAGGACATGAGCTTTTTGTACGTCGTATGCCTACTCTTTTCGAAACATTTCCAGTAGTTCTGGCCGATGGGGAAGGAATTGTGAGGGCTGATGTTCCATTCAGGAGAGCAGAATCCAAGTATAGCATTGAACAAGTAGGTGTAACTGTTGAGTTTTATGGTGGTGAACTCGATGGGGTTAGTTTCAGTGATCCCGCCACAGTAAAAAAATATGCTAGACGCGCTCAATTAGGCGAAATTTTTGAATCTGATCGCGCCACTCTAAAGTCTGATGGTGTTTTTCGTAGTAGTCCAAGAGGTTGGTTTACCTTTGGTCATGCCACTTTTGCCCTTCTTTTCTTCTTCGGACATATTTGGCACGGTGCTAGAACCTTGTTCAGAGATGTCTTTGCCGGTATTGATCCTGATTCAGATGCTCAAGTCGAATTTGGAACATTTCAGAAACTAGGAGATCCAACTACTAGGAGACCTGTAGTATAACATTGCTCTGAAATCGCTCATTCATGTTGTGTTTCCAAGATTAAATCCATCGGTTATAGATTAAAAATATTTAAATATCCTTATTTATCAATAATAGTACGAAAGTGATGTAGTACGAAAGCTATCTTCATTTTTTTCCCCGCCATACAATCAATTTTATGGAAGCATTGGTTTATACATTCCTGTTGGTAGGTACTCTAGGAATAATTTTTTTCGCTATTTCTTCCCGGGAACCACCCAAAGTTCCAAGTAAGGGAAAAAAATGATTTTTTTTTCTGCATTACTGGTAAAGGAATAACAAAAATAATGGAGGGAAGAAAGAATAATAGATAAGAGAAACCAATGACCTTCCCAAACCGACCTTTCTGATTTAATAAACCTATATGGTGGTCTTTCTCATTTATGGTGGTCTTCTTTAGGGAAGGTCGGTCAAACTAATCCTCATGCTCTTCAAAAGGATCTCTAAGTTCTCTAGAAGGTTGCCCGAAGGCGGTGTACAAGGCATAACCAGTGAAGCTTACGAGTAAACAAGATATGAAGATAGCGACCAGGGTTGCAGTTTCCATTGCTAGGTAATCCCAATAAATGGTTTGTTTCCGTTTTCAATATAATAGTACAAAAAGTTAATAAATCTCAACTAATGTGGTAAATCTTATGGCTACACAAATTAGTGATATTTCCAGAAGAACCAAAGTAAAATCAACTGGTTTAGGAAATGCATTGAAACCGCTTAATTCGGAATATGGTAAAGTAGCTCCTGGATGGGGAACCACTCCTATTATGGGTGTCGCAATGGCTTCATTCGCAGTCTTTTCAGTTATTATTCTGGAGCTTTATAATTCTTCTGTTTCATTAGATGGAATCCCAGTAAGTTGGTAATGAACGGAATTAATTTTAAAAGTTTTTCCAAAAACCTCAGCCTTCTTTATCAAACGGAGGGAAGGCTGGGGCAGATGAATTTCAGGAAGTAGAACAATTAACAAATCGTTTGTTCTTCTTTCTACTTCTTCCTCGAATCCAGTATGAAGGTCTATCAATTGTAGATTGATCCTTCCCTTTTGGTAGTTTAATCGTGTAATTCTGAATCAAAGGATCTTTAGAATATGGGTGTGCGACTTGTCCAAATCAATTGTTGGTAGTACAAAATAATTTGTCATTTTCTTTCTACAGGATGGTCTTACCCTGCCGGGTACCAAATTGAATGGTCCGCATCCGAAGCGCAGAGACATTTAAGAAGATTTAAACTATGATTAATTTATTTATATATGCTACGCGAGCTTCGTTACCAAAAATTAAATAACTTGAAATTTTTGTTATTCACTCAAATTTTCCCTTAACTATTCCTTACGACTGTGCTCATACCTAAAAAAATAAGAAAATATTTTCATCTTTAAGCATATCCTATCAAGTTAGTGACGATAAAAAAGGGTTTTACCCATTGTACCTTTTTAAGAGAAAAAGTCATCGGAGTATAGTAGAAATCTAAGGTTTAATAATATTTATTAAGATTTTAACAAGATAATTTTTTTTTATTTGTTTTACATTATTGTTTTCCACAAACAGGGGAAAATTCTATATGTATATATCGATAATAGGGGGAAGATCGTTCAAAAAGCCGACAATACCATATTTAACGAAGAGAGCCAACTTGAATTTTAGGCAATGAGAAACATTAAAAAAACGTATATATATATATAGTATCATTAAATTCTACCTTATTCTCTGATGAATAAAATTTAGCCTTTATTCTAAGGATTTGCTTTTTTAACAACTAGTAAGAGGAGAATACAATAGAAAAGGAATATGTTTTTGCTTAAGCCGTATGAAGGGAAACCCCCACGTACGGTTTTTTGAGGGGGCGCGCAAACACCTATCTCCATAAAGTATACGATTGGTTTGAAGAGCGTCTTGAGATTCAGGCGATTGCGGATGATATTACCAGTAAATATGTTCCTCCTCATGTCAATATATTTTACTGTTTAGGGGGAATCACATTAACTTGTTTCTTAGTACAAGTAGCCACTGGTTTTGCTATGACTTTCTACTATCGTCCAACCGTTACAGAAGCTTTTGCCTCTGTTCAATATATAATGACTGAAGTTAACTTTGGTTGGTTAATCCGATCAGTTCATCGATGGTCGGCAAGTATGATGGTTCTGATGATGATTCTGCATGTATTTCGCGTCTATCTCACAGGAGGATTTAAAAAACCTCGTGAATTAACTTGGGTTACGGGTGTAATTCTGGCTGTATTAACCGTATCCTTTGGTGTAACTGGCTATTCTTCACCCTGGGATCAAATTGGTTATTGGGCTGTTAAGATTGTGACTGGTGTACCCGAAGCTATTCCCGTAGTAGGATCTCCCTTAGTAGAGTTATCACGAGGAAGTGTCAGTGTAGGTCAATCTACATTGACTCGTTTCTATAGTTTACACACTTTTGTATCACCTCTTCTTACTGCTGTATTTATGTTGATGCACTTCCTAATGATTCGCAAACAAGGTATATCAGGTCCTTTGTAGGTGAATAAAATTTGATAATTGATAATTGATAAGGATGGATTAATATTCATAATACTTATACTTTGCCAATAACTTTTTTGTAATTATTCCATCGCCATGAATATTCTGTTGAAAATTAAAACAATATTTTATGGATCTTTTTTCTATTTCAAAGCATCATCAGGTTTGGACCAATACTTGGAAATAGATTTTTTTTTTCTAGAGAGAAGATGGATCATGGGAGTGTGTGACTTGAATTATTTAATTGGCTATGCGGATACTCTACTAGATCCGTCACATCGAAATATCAGAATAAGATGTGTCTTTATTCCAATTTCCCTATTAGAAATAAGAGGGTTAAAACTTGGGTACTAGGAATGATGGGAAGAAAAAAAGAATTATTTCTATGATCAGATTCAAGAATAGGCTTCGCAAAATCCAGTAAGTGAAAGTGATATATGTATTATTAATGCATTTCTTTTATTTTTTTTTTCATAAAAAGAAATAAAAGAAAAAGAGGTTAATAAAAATAATAGAGGAATATGGTGAAAAAATGCAATCATTTCCTATGCATTTTTTAAGTATGTGCCATCGAAGCAAAGGAAGGATCTTAGGAAATGGGTGAATAAGCCAAAGTATTAACAAGTTAATACCTAGTATGTTTAAAAAACTTGGAAGTTTCTCTGCATAGGGGAGACAAAGATGGAAATGTAACTCATAAGGGATAAGACTGTCCAAAAAGCATATTGATAATTATTTTCATTCTATAGCTTACCCGGATGATGAGCATATAACTCGAAATGGAGTCTACTTTGTGGAAAATATGGGAAAAAGCATTAGATTCTTTGTAAGATGCCTACCTATATTTTAGAAGAAAGGAAGGAAAGATTTTAATTATTATTGCTTGAGCCGGATGAAAATAAATTTCCATGTCCGATTCTTCGGGGGGGGGAGCAAAAAAATTATTGACTATTTACCTATCCCAATAGCAAAAAAACCTGACTTAAGTGATCCTGTATCAAGAGCCAAATTAGCTAAGGGTATGGGACATAATTATTATGGAGAACCTGCTTGGCCTAACGATCTTTTGTATATTCCTCCAGTAGTAATTCCAGGTACTATTGCATGTACCGTAGGTTTAGCAGTTTTAGAACCATCGATGATTGGTGAACCTGCAAATCCATTTGCCACTCCTTTAGAAATATTGCCTGAATGGTATTTTTCCCCAGTATTTCAGATACTTCGTACAGTACCTAATAAATTATTAGGTGTTCTTCTAATGGCTGCAGTACCCGCAGGATTATTGGTAGTACCTTTCCCGGAAAATGTTAATAAATTTCAAAATCCGTTTCGTCGTCCAGTAGCTACAACAGTTTTTTCAGCAGGTACTGCAGTGGCTCCTTGGTTGGGTATCGGGGCAGCTCTACCTATTGATAAATCGTTAACCTTGGGTCTTTTTTAATGTAGAATATCCGACCCTAAAAAAAAGAATATTATCAAACTAAATTTTGTTTATTCAAGATTATAATACCTATGGAGAACTCGCTTCAAAAGCGAATAATCCCTGGATTATCAAATAATTAATTAAAAAAAATCTATTTTTTTTAATCGGGAAGCATAAGTTATTAAGAGTAAAACCTAACTTGGAGGAAAATAATTGAATTTCCTCCATTAGGTTTTACTAATGTTCCCAACCAATTGAAGTATGTATACATTAAGTAATTAATGTTTTGTCTTGTACTAATAAAAGAAATATTTAATAAAGTTATATTCATTAAACATCTGGTTTATTTACTGTAGACGCATCCCAAAACGTTTTTGCAAAGCTTCTAATATTTGCTCAACAGATTTTTTTCCAAAATTTTTCATTTTCATTAGATCATCCTGACTATAATCCAAAAGGTCTGATATAGTATGTACATTAATTTTTTTTAGAAAGTTATAAGCTTTTGGGGATAATTCTAATTGTTCAATAAAAATATGTTGGAAAGTAACTTTTTTTGCCATTTGATCCACCACGATCGACACGGAGGGATGAAGCGCGTTAGATTCATGTATATCCTCTCCTTTAAAATCTTCTTTTTCCTTTTCCGCTTGTAGAAAGGGAAGGAATAAGTTAATTGAACTTCGAGAAGCTTCATAAATTGCTTCTTCAGGAGTGATACTCCCGTTACTCCATATTTCATACAAAAGCATTTCTTTCATTATACTCTTATCGTGGCTTTCAAAACAGTGAATACTATAATTTACACTTCGAATAGGCGTAAATACAGCATCCACAGTAAAATTTCCGTCTTTATATTCCACTATGTTTTGCCTACGATACCCACTATCTTTTTCAATTTTTAATTCAATATTCAATTTTACTTTTTTAGTAATAGTAGCTATGTGTTGCATGGGGTCAATTACCTCAACACTGGTTGGTAATTCAATGTCTTGAGCAGTTACTCTTCTGGGTCCAACAATTGAAATAAATGCTTTTTGAGCTTCAGAGGATTTGCTTTTAAGCACGATTTCTTTCGAATTAATCAAAATATCATGTACCGATTCTTGAATACCATCCATTGTAGAATATTCATGGGTTATGTTTTCGAATTTTGCGCAGGTGATACATGTTCCTTTTATTTCTCCGAGCAATGCTCTGCGCATGACCAGTCCTATGGTATTAGCTTGACCTACTTTCAATGGGGATAGGATGAAACGACTATAAAAAAGACGCTCACTTTCTACTTTGGATTCCACGCATCTCCAGTATGCAGATCCAGCAGTAGGTGGTACTAGATTTAGATCTAAATCATTCATTAAATAATTATTCCTTTTTATATTTTATATTTATACACGTCTTTTCTTGGGAGGTCTACACCCATTATGTGGCATAGGAGTTATGTCACGTACGAAACTCAGTACTACACCACTTTTACGAATAGCTCGTGATGCTGTGTCTCTTCCTGGACCCGGACCTTTCATTATAATTTCTGCTTGTTCCATACCCCCTTGATCGATTAACATACGAATAGCATTTTCTGCTGCAGTTTGAGCAGCAAACGGCGTACTTTTCTTTGTACCTCTGGATCCGCAGGCACCGGCGGAAGACCAAGAAACAGCCTGTCCTCGTACATCTGTAACAGTCACGATGGTATTATTAAAGCTTGCTTGAATGTGAATAACTCCTTTTGGTACTCCACGTTTACCCCTACGTAGACTACCTACTTTTTTAATAAGTCTTGGCATTGTTTAAATTATGTATAAATCTATAATTATTTTACGCAAATCTGTACCGAATTACAAAATTGTTTAATGAGGTGGAAAAAAAAATAAATATTGTAAGAGTTTATTATTCATAAAAAATATTTTTTTCTCTTCCCCCCCCCCTAATTAATTTATTGAGTATATTATCCTTGTCTTTGTTTATGCTTCGGATTGGAACAAACTATCATAATTCTTCTCCGTCTACGGATTAGTCGACATTTATCACAAATCTTACGAACAGAAGCACGAATTTTCGTTTCTGTAATTCCTATTTAAATATAATTACTAATATCAATTAAGGAATGTAAATTCTTCCTATAACAATATTGTCTTGCGTATCACTCCCAACTTTTGGTCCTACCAAAAATTAAAGATAATTTTTTATCTAATCATTTGATGATTTGGTGTGAAACCGATAGGTTATACGTCCCTTAGTTAAGTCATAAGGACTTGATTCTACTTTTACTCTATCCCCAGGTAGTATTCGTATGTAATTACGTCTCATCCTTCCTGAAACATGGGTTAAGACCTGACATCCATTATCTAGGCAAACTCGAAACATGGTATTGGGAAGCGATTCAGTAACTACACCTTCCATGTCAATCAATTTTTGTTTTTTCATCAGGGGGAAAATCTCCTTCCATTAACTAATATAAATTTATATAGTATTAGTTAGTTTTTGTTCCGAAGAAACTCTCCGCGCAGAATGATTTTATAATTTAATGGATTACCACACATAACATAGTATTTCTCCTCCAATTTGTTTTTGTCGAGCCTCCCGATCCGTCATGGTTCCGCAAGAAGTTGAAGGAATTACCACTCCCATTCCACCTAAAACTTTAGGAATTTTTTTATAATTATAATACAATCTTAAGCCAGGTTTACTAATACGTCTTAAAGTAGTTATGTATGGCTCTCTCTTCCTCCCCCGGTATTTCAAGGTTAAGATCATAAAATGGTTTGTACCCTCCCGAAGTTCCCCAAGGTTCTTCACGAAACCCTCCTGTAAAAGAATTTTTCCAATGCTTCTATTAATATTAGTAGCTGGTACTCGAACTGTTTCTTCTTTTCCCAGGTTAGCATTCCTTACGGAGGTAATCATATTGGCAATGGTGTCGTTACCCATGAAAATTTTCTTACTATTGGTATGAATAAACATTCTAAGTATTTTTGGAAATGATGGAGATATGCCTGAAAAATATCTGGATTAATTTATAAAAATGTTTATAAAAATGTTTGTTTCTCGAATAATGGATGGACACTATGGAATAACGGGCAGAATCAATTAGTTAAATGCTTTGTAAAAAATTTAGTATTTTTTTTTCTTTTCCTTTCGAATCCTTGATTCAAAAGTATTCTGGTTTGTGGTCCGGCGGGAGAATGGGCAGTAACTCAACAATATATTTTAACGCACGGTTATACACATTGTATTTATTCAAGTTTATAATAATTCCAATTATTTATTGGAGTATTATAAACTCGAAAGAATAGATTTATTATTATCGTTTATAATACTTCAGGAGCCAATGAAACTATTTTAGTAAAATTGAATTCTCTTGATTCTCGAGCAACTGGACCAAAAACTCGAGTTCCTCTAGGATTTCCCTCTTGATTGATGATCACTGCTGCGTTGTCATCAAATTGTATTATCATTCCATTGTTACGTTTTAGTTCTTTACAGGTACGTACAACTACAGCTCTAACTATTTCTGATTTACGAAGAGGCATATTTGGTACTGCTTCTTTAACTACCGCTACAATTACGTTACCAGTATTTGCATATTTACGATTACTAGCTTTTAAAATTCGAATACACATTGGTTTTTTAGCTCCACTGTTGTCTGCTACATTCAAATACGTTTGAGGTTGAATCATATTTATTTATTTAGATTAGAGAAATGATATTCCCCCTAAAAATCTTTATTTTTGGGGGGTTTTGTAAGGAAAAATTAGAATAGGTTAATCTATCTATTTTAAATATTTAATTATTATTAATTATTTCATAGTGAAAAACATTGCATTTATATTTATATAAAATTTTATTGGTTCTGCATTTCAATAGGTGTAGCAACAATAATTTGAGTACGTACAGGCATTTTGTATGCAGCTATTTTCATAGCTGCTCTAGCAATAGTTTCTGGTATCCCACCTACTTCATAGAGTATTCTACCAGGTTTAACAACAGATACCCAATATTCTGGGGATCCTTTTCCTGAACCCATACGCGTTTCTGCAGGTCTCACAGTAATAGGTTTGTCGGGGAATATACGTATCCAAATCTTACCGCCACGACGAGCATAACGAGTAATTGCTCGTCGCCCCGCTTCTATTTGTCTGGATGTAATCCAAGCAGGTTCAAGTGCTTGAAGGGCGAATCTTCCGAAGCAAATACGATTGCCTCGAGTAGATACTCCTCCTAATCTTCCTCTATGTTGTTTACGAAATTTTGTTCTTTTAGGGTCATAGTCGATGACTTCATTTTGTGTATCATCCCTACTTCAAAACCGGACATGAAGGTTTTCCTTCATCCGGCTCCCCGTGAATAAGATTATATATGTATAATATCCCATCAGCAGGAGAAGGAAATACTTTTTTTTACTCAAATAGGGATACAAATTAACTCATTTTGAATCTGCAAATTAGCTTTTTTTAACAGAATTCTCCCACTCAAGTCAATAAAATATAGTACAATCCTATTTCTATGTAATTATACTCTGTAATCAAATTTTCACGGGCGAATATTTACTCTTAAGTATCGACGTAAAATTTGCTTGAGCCCATTCACTCATAGCTTTTCCAATTGTAATTCTATCTATCGTTGGTTTATTTCGCCATCCCATCTAATGAACAAGTCCAATAAGTTTCAATTTTATTTGTTCATAGGTTCCATCGTTCCCATAGCTTCTAGGTTTTCACGTTTAGGTTCCTCCTCCGCAGTGGAGCCTTTTTTATTTATTCTTCCACAGAGTAAATTTACTTAGTATTCATCGACTCAAGGCTTTTCTTTCCTAATACCGGAATCCGAAACTATTGAATAATTCGATGATTTAATTCAAAAAAAAATTATGCTTCATCACACTGTTTTTCGAAGGTTTACTTTCTTCACCATACGGTTCGAATAAAAAATATTGAATTATTCAATTTTTATTCTCGATATTACTGAATAGTTTTTCGCTTCACAAAAATTATTCTATTCATTTTTTGTGGAAAACCTTTCAAATAATATAACCTTACTTCGTAATTGGTTTATCAGATTCTAGTAATATGAAAGAAGCAATGAGTTAGTTTTTAGCGTAAACTAGAGATTTTTGACTACTTACAAAAATTCCTCTTCCACTATATCTCCAACTTCTATTTGAACGAGTCGCACACTAAGCATAGCAACTTTGTTGAGATGTTATTTCAATAGGATTTCAATGATAAATATAATTATGTATTTGTACGTGTATATGCAGGTCGTAAATTTTTTGGAATTGATTCGAATTATCGGTATTCAGAATGCAATAGATGAAAAAGTTAAATTATTCCTCATCCCGAAAAATCCAGATTTTTATTCCTAATACTCCATAAATAGTTTGGGCTGGATAGTAACAATAATCAATTTGAGCTCGTAGAGTTTGCAGAGGGACTCTACCTTCTCTAGCCCATTCAACACGAGCAATTTCAGTTCCATTAAGACGTCCCGCAATTTGTATTTTAATACCTTTGATATCTGTTTCTTTCGCCAGTTCAATGGCTTTTCTAATGGTTCTTCTAAAAGCAACTCGGTTTTCCAGTTGTATAGCAATATACTCCGCAAGTATATTAGGTTCCCCATATGGTTTTGCTATTTCCGTCGAAGTTACGTGAACTCTTCGAATTTTAGAATCTAATAGATTTTGTTGTACATCCTTCCTTATTTGTTCAATTCCTTGACCATGGCTTTCTACTAATAAGGCTGGAAATCCCGTATGTATCTCTACTAAAATTAAATCTGTTTTTCTTTGAATTTCCACACGTGCAACTCCTCCATAATTGGAAGAGTTTTTTACATGTCTGTGTACATAATTATCTATACAATTACGTACTTTTCTATCTTCTTGTAGAAACTCGGAATAATTATTTGGTTTTGCAAACCAATGAGAATTATGATTTTTGGTTATGCCCAGCCGAAAACCAAGTGGATTAATCTTTTGTCCCATGCATTTCTTCCTCTTCCATTTATATTAGCATAATATTATTCTTATAATTCCTCCTTATACACAGATTTTTTTTTTAATATAATAGTTATATGACAAGTAGGTTTGTGTATAGGATAATTACGTCCCTGAGCTCTTAGTCGTAATCTCTTTGCAAAACTACCTGCATCTACTTTAACTTCACTTACAAATAAATCAGCTTTGCGCAAGCCCATCTTATGATTAGCATTTTCTGCTGCATTGGAAACTAATTTCAATACGGGATAACATGCTCTATAAGGCATAAATTCTAATATCATAACTGCTTCCCCATATGAGTGACCACGAATTTGATTAACTACTCTGCGTAGTTTATAAGCAGACATATGTATATTTTTAACAAAAATTTTAACCTCTTTATTCGAGTCATTCCCAATTTTCATTATGCGTTACCCCTAAACTAACGACGAGATTTTTTATCATTTTTGGCATGCCCTCGAAAAATTCGAGTAGGTGCAAATTCTCCCAGTTTGTGACCTACCATACGATCTGTGACATAAATGGGTAAATGTTCTTGTCCATTATGAACAGCAATTGTATGACCAACCATAATTGGTACAATGGTAGATGCACGAGACCAAGTTACTATTATTTTTTTTTCCTCCTCTACATTGAGATTTTCAATTTTTTTCAGCAAGTGATAAGCTACGAAAGGACCTTTTTCCAGTGAACGTGCCATTGCCAATTACCTTCTGTTCTTTTTGTTTAGTTCACTTAGCTATTTCTACGGCGACGAAGAATCAAAGTATCGCTATATTTATGATTTTTTCGGCTTCTCCCACCAAGTGCAGTATGACCCCAAGGAGTTAATGGTTTTTTTCTACCAATTGGAGCTCTGCCTTCACCACCTCCATGAGGATGATCCACAGGGTTCATAACTACTCCCCTTACTTTGGGGCGTTTACCCAGCCAGCGTTTAGATCCAGCTTTACCCAGGGTCCGATTATTATCATCAACATTGCCTACCTGCCCAACGGTAGCTAAGCAATTCTGAGATATTAAACGAACTTCTCCGGATGGTAATCTTGATGTAGCCAATCTACCCTCTTTTGCAATAAGCTTTGCCGCAGTACCTGCTGCTCTAGCTAATTGTCCACCCCTCCCAGGTGTTATTTCTACGTTATGTATAGTCGTGCCTAAAGGCATATTGGTTGAAGTAGACTCCTATCCATTAAGAATAGAAATCTCTTCCCAAACTGTACAAGCCTTTCTCAAGGCATACAGCTTTCTAGATGTATAAAATATCATTTATCCAATTAAATAATGAAGTTTATTTTGATGAATAAGTGGAATTTCAAGTTTTTAATATTCTTATTTATTCTCACATCCCAGGTCGTATTCCCCATCATCTGGCTTATGTTCATCATGCAGCATCAGAACGAAAGACTTTATCAAATTACGCTAACATATTTTTATGTTTTGGATAACTTAGAAGGCATATTCAATATTAATTTATTCTTATTGTAAAGATACATTCTCACTGTTTAGCTTCGAATTTGCCTTCGACCTCCAAATCGAATGTGAGTGACTTGTTTATTGCAAAATATTTGTCTAGAAACAAGGGCCGCCCTTACATACCCAGTATTGCTTATGCTTGAAACAATAAAGTCTTCTTCATATTATCTTATCTTCCAAGTCAATAATTTTATTGATAAAAAAACAACTATTGAGCTTTGTTACACCCGCTATTGTTCCTCTTCAGTTTCCTTCCAAGGTTTCCCTACTACAGTAGTACAGCTGGTTCAGTGATAGATTTATAGGTTTTGCCTCAAACCCAATTGGTTCGTCCCCAATCACGTAAATCAATAATTCAAACCGCACTCAAAGGTAGGGCATTTCCTATTAAAATAGTAGCCATTGGCCCGGAAATAATGGTATCTCCAATTTTAATTCCTCCTGGATGTAAAATATACTTCTTTTCACCATCCTCATAATGTACAAGACATATGTATGCATTACGATTAGGGTCATATTCCACGGTAACAATCCTTCCGGATATACCTCTTTTACTTCGTCGAAAATCAATTTGACGATACAAACGTTTGTGACCGCCTCCTCTATGTCGACTAGTAATAATTCCTCTGTTATTACGGCCTTTTCTACAAGTAAAGCCAGAGATTAATTTTTTTTGAGGTTTGAATCGAACTGTTCCTTCAGAACTTGAAACAACTAATCGATCACGTGCGCCTGGAGTATAGTCTCTATAAAAACGGATGGCCATATCAAAGGGTATTCAAAGATAGAAACGAAAATAAAATTTTATTCGTTTGGGAATAGTGGAATAGAATAACCAGGTTTAAGCGTGATAATCATTCGTTTGTAACGAACCGAATGTGTTACTATTGAACCCGCATATTTCTTTTTTCCTGGGGGTCGATGACTATTCATAGCTCTTACCTCTACATTAAAAAATTTTTCAATCCAATGTTTAACTTCAGTCTTATTAGATTTTAAATCAACGTCAAAACTATATTGTTTTTTTTCTAACAAACGAATAGTTTTTTCTGTAAGTACTGGTTTTTTCACCTTATCCATAATTCCTCCCATTTATTACAAGGTTTGTATTTGGAGAAGCAAAAAATTATTATGTAATTGTCCAGGTAATTCTAACATTTTTTTTTAATACTTTATAATTCTTCATTGGTTAAACTTCCACTTAATATTAACTTTTTTAAATATTCCCAATTATTCTTATTCAATAATTACTAATTATTCAAATGAATATATTTTTTACTATACTATCCTTGTGCATCCAGCAGGAATTGAACCCGCAAATTCTCCAATTATGAGTTGGGTGCTTTAACCATTCAGCCATGGATGCTAAACAAATTTAATTAAAGTGATTTGGTACAGTATATACCTATACTGATTTAT